ACCATCAGTGGGAACTTTGCTTTCTGGTTGGGAAGTGTCTCTGTCCTTTTCACTTCTTATTACTCCTTTCGTTCACTTTTGATAACATTTCTAGTACCAACTAATTCATTCGGGCGAGACATCTTACGATGTCATGATGCGCCCATTCCTATGGCCATTCCTTTAATACTTCTGGCTTTCGGGAGTCTCTTTGTAGGATACTTGGCCAAAGTGTGACCTGTTAGCCCATAAGTAAATACTGTGACGAAGGGGCTCTTGCTCACCCGACACGATCGTACGAGGTCACAATTCACTCAACACGATCATCCGGGGTGAAGAAGAATTGGGGATCGGATGTGGGCGAAATTCCCGCCAATGGCTGAGATGTTCAGTCGACTCCCTCCCCCTTTGTGGGGGTCCAGACCCCTACGAGTGAGCAGAAAAGGGAGGAGGAAAGAGGCCCTGGTGAACCGTAATAATTAGTGAACAAGTGTAAGCTTCGCTGCCCGACAGTATAGAGTACTGACCACACCGAGGGACAGGCCCTGAAGCGAAGGACGGGAACGAGCGGAATCAATGTGTTCCAATTTCTGGCCTTGCACCGACCATCCAATGGACCATGGACTAAATGGCCACTGCCTAAAAGGACTATGTCCAGGGGACCGCCGCCCCCCCACAAGGTACATCTCGCGCCTATGGGCCGCTATAACTATCCAAGAAGACACTCGAAACTGGAAAGATAAACAAACCCACCCGGTAGACTGCCAAGCTACAAGTCTTACGACACAGGAGCGGGATTCTCTAAAAAGCCAAGGTCGTGAGTGGCCAGGAGGGCCCACTTGGAGACTCGGGATCTCAGCAGAAAATGCGAAGGTTGCTTAAAGCCTTAGGCCGATAGGCAAAAGAAAATCAACGTCTGACGTTCTGATCTGAGTAGGCTCATAATAGGGAATACTCTAACCCTGGGAACCGGGGCCTGGCCATCCTTCGTTTGCGGTTGACGTTCCGGCAAAGTTTTTCCGTCGACAGTTTTGCGTTTTGATCTGGTTCGATTCATGATCGCATCTTAAAACCCGTCAAAAAAAAGAAAAGCACTTTTGAAGAAAAAGATTTTTGATCAATATATCGAGGAGGAAAAAGAAATGCTTTTCATTTTTTTATTTGTTGTGGGAGGTTCTTTTGTACTATATTCTGGGATGCGTCTTTGTGGATTAGTTTTGGGACTTAGAAAGTATTCATTCTTTTCAGACTACTTGAGAACCTATTCTGAAGCTTTAGTAGAACGTGACCAAATACCATTAACCGCACTCTATTCCTTTTTTGAAACATTTATTGCTACTGCTATTACAAGCCTTGGTCTAAGGCCCTTTCAACTATAGGCTTCATGATAGTCATTGATATATCTTCAGTACCCTTACACAGGGACAGAGAAAACCTCCAGGCAAAGACAATCAATCAATTCACTACTCAGTGTCCACTTAAGCTCCCACATTCACACACAAAAAGTTTGCTTAAACCCCACTCCCCCTTCAGACGCCTATGGTGAACTAAGGTACAATTAGGAGTATACTTTCAACAGGCAGGGGGAACTCGAAAACAAGGCCAACTACCCGCGCCTTACTCTCGCTTAACTATACTTTATGGAGCCTTGCTTACGTTCCAATGCGGGGGAAAGTTTTTCTTTCCATCTAACTGTAAACAACTTTTTTACTTTTTTAGAGCTTTGCGATCCTGTATTTGACCGGTTCACGCTGCTACCGGCTTCCTGGCACTACTTTTGCTTTTTTTTAAACGAAAGCGATGTTCAGCAACTTGACGATAGAGCAAAGTTGCATGGCAAAGGCCATTGTCCTAGGACTAACGATTTACACGGGAAAATTTGTAACAGAAGAGGAGACTCATGTTGGAACGGTTATAGTTGATGTGATGTCTTGCGTCTGTTCCACTTTACCCGTATGGGCTAAGCTGAATACAGATGGCTCTTGTAATTGTAAGGGAAATCCTGGACCTTACGGCTAGGAGGAGTACTTTTTCCTTGTCATAAGATTTAGTATCAACAAGTGCTAAAAATCAATTGTCTTAGTTTTTATCCTTATTTCTCTTCGATCCAGTTACAGTTGCTAGTTGCATTCTTGGCGGTACCCTCCTCTCTAAAAGTTCCTTTCCCATTAGTTCCAGGCTCAATAAGAGCATCTTTTTTCCTTTTTTAATTTACGTATTCAGAGAGAGAATATCTTTCGATTGACGCCAGGAGGTAATATCAAGTAGGAGTGCCACTTATTTCGGTATCAGTACCAACCTGTCCCTTAATCGAGTGGGAGTTTTCTTAAGTAACACATCCAGTTCCCCCGGTTCTTTCTATAGCTCTCGGAGGGCGATTGAACATTTTTATTCCATATAATTCAATTGAAGAAAAAAGGCTACGCACCTCTGTTCAAGCTTTTTAAGCTGGAGTATTCAAAGCGTCAGCAGAGTAGGTTCCTTTTGATTGAGTGCTATATGACGGTTTCTTCACAGGCTAGTTCCATTAAACTTATCTTGGGAATACCTCCCATATTAGGTAAGCGCATCTGGTGCTGGTGTAATTGAATTTCTTCTGTACCAGTTCTGGTTTCTAGCCATCCATATAGGTAAAGAAAGAGGTCTTTTCGTCTCTCGTTGTATGGCTTTTCGAGGATGGAATAATCTTCTGATAAAATAGGCATTTAGGTAAGAAAAAGAAGAAAGAGTGCAGCTATCTATAGATCTATATGGCGTAAGAGTTTCGATCAACTTTTCGATAATTAAGTGAGCCTTATCTGTCAACGAAAAGTTCAAAAGATGTGTGTGAGTGTGGTGAAAAGTCGGCGGCTCCCACGTGGTGATTTGATTTAGGAATTCGCTTAGTTGCGCCAATAACGCGGCCTTAGTTGACGAATCGAATTCAACGACACTGCTACGAGGAGGAGTCAAAACGCGATGCCAGCTTCTGAAGGATTATGATTGGAATCTCTCTTTAAGCTTTTTATACGGCTGTCATTATTATAAAGAACCTAAACCGAACCGATAAGAAAGAACCTCCTTAAGGCCACCCACTTATGATTCTATTCAGGACTTTTTTCTCTTTATGCTACGTCCACATCGATCAGTCTATTCGTCACAAATTGGAGCCGGCTGTTGATTGCTTCATCTTTCTCGGGTACAGTGATGATCATAAAGGCGTTAGATTGACTGCGAAACTGTGGAGATCACTTCGCTTATAAATCCATTTTTCTTCATGAAGGAAGTGTACTTACTTAGTTATTCAATAATACGTACCGGCGAAATGGTTTAGGAAAGTCAGTGCCCTCCCTAGCCAATGCAGACCAACGGCGAAGGGAATCCACTTGCCCAATGCTTGTTGAGGGTTAGATATCCGGAACTTACATACTTAAAAGAAAAGCGGAATCCAAACCTTTTTCATTAGTCTTTCGAGCTTTGTCTCATCACTGGGATGAAAGCATCCGTAACTCTAAGGCAAATAGCAGGACGATATACCCGACCTTGCTCAGTACTAAACTGACCGATGTACGAGAGAATGAATTCTGTCCAGAATCTCCGACGCGGACCTTCGCCACTTTATTTATTAATTACGCTGCGGGTTTAACATCGAAAGAAAGGGTACCGCTAAGCTAGTCAGAACCAGAGGCCGCAGATCCAGTACCGTCCAAAGTAAAAAATGTGTCTGCCCTTGTTGCAGTGCGTGGGGAAAGAGAAAAGGAGAGAAGCCCCGATCAAAAGGAAGTATGCGGGCTGCCCCGTTAGGGTCTTCCATCAGTCGTAGTTCCTGGGGTCCATCACCCTCAGGCGGTTTCACATCCTTTAGTCTCGCAGTTCAAGCAATAATACAGATCAGGAGTGGGAAGGAGATCCATTTTAGGGCAGAAAGGTCCGTCCTTCAACTATCAGTTTTGCATCCCTTCTTTCTATTAGGAAATTTCCCGGTGACAGAGCTCTTATTATATCGGCGGGGTAAGAATTGTGAGCTATAGGCTCCTCTGCAATAAGCAGAAAAAGGTCATAACCTTATGGAATTTGCATATGAGACATCCCTTTGTTGAGGACCAGGTTGAAGAGCAGAAGACAGAAAGTGCAGGCACTAACCCCTTTTATTCGGCATTCGACTCCGAGATTAGCAGAAGAAGAAGTGCAGGTATTCCAAAGCAGCCAAATCTTTCTTTTTCGGCATCTAAGCGGTTGGGAAGAAAGGCAGAAGCATAGGCCGGACCTGAACTAGTCTTTCCCTTGGCCGGAGAGCAAAGCAAAAAGTCCTTGCTGATATAATAAGAGCTCTTGGCGGTCTTTTAAGCAATTCAACCCTTATGGCAGACGCTTCAGAGGCAGGGGTTGGAAGTCAGGCATTTCCCGCAGGAAGACATGCTCCCACTAGACGACATGCGGATAGAGAAGAGTGACTAAGCGTTGGCTCTTGGGGACCCTGAATATACAAGTTTTGAATCCATCTTTTCGTATGTTGCCATACTAATTCGAAAATGTATACTGTTGGGAAATCGATATCAGGGAAGGAAGCATCTCCAGCTACCTCTCGGCAGTCGGGTAGACTAAAAAAGGAGAAATATCCTCTTTCAGGAGACAACAAGCAGAGAGAAGCGGGGATGACTTTTCTTTTCCTTATCTGACTTCTGAAGAAAGAATTATAACATAAACGAGTAAAGTCTCCGCAACGGTCGATGTAATTGAGCTCGGCTTAGCACTCTTCAGCACAGAAAAAGTCTATAAAGCGTGACAAAGAGCACGAGACCGTCAGCTTCTTCAAAGTTGCAGGCTGTCTTGTATAAAGAAGTCTACTAGTAGGATCACTAGTCTTTTTCGTTGAAAGAGATTTTAAAAGAGAGTCAGATTTCTGCGCTTGTCGAGGTAAGCAGTCTGACTTCTTATGCTATTGCCTGGCTCAATGCTCTCTCTTCGGAGAGAGAGAATTCCTATCGAGTGAGGGTATTTCCATGTCACTTTGTCAATGGCCAGCAACTCTAAGAAGAATACAGAGTGCTTCTGGCTTGCCTCAAAAGGGGCGGTCTTGCGCTTTTTGGTCTTCTGCTTTCCCTGGATCTAGGAAACAAATACAATAAGAAATCCATCCATTCTTGCTGTTGCGGAACCATCCCTGCCTTGGTCTTCGCTCGCTTGGCTCGGCTCGGTATCCTCCCGGAAGAATGAGAAATTCTTGCAGTCTTTATACAAGACAAGTCGATTCAGCCGGTTGGACTACTTCGCATTCTATTTTCGAGGATTCAATATTATATCACAAAGAAATATTGAATAATGACTGACTTACTTTCTCAAGTCGTAACTTGAATCCACATCCACATATAGTGAAGTGTGCGACCGAGCAAGCAGTATTCTTTCTATGTAGTACGATCAATTAAGCCTATCGCTGATTGCGCGTCCGTTGATTGAACACATTTTTTTGAATCTTTAATGTTATGATATGGCTTGGCGAGAACTGGCGGAAGCATCTAAAAAGGGATGCGTCCCGGGCCTTTGCGATGAGCCATCATCTGAAGAACAGCATTGTAAAGTAAAGTCCATAACGATAAAGAGGAGCATCATCCTATCGCCGTCAGAGAGCTGGTTAGGCGGGAAAGGAAGTCGCTTCGGGGGTTAGCTCTGCGTTGAAAGAATAAGGGCAGCTAATTCATCTGCATCTCTTGGAGGAATTGAAGAAGGGATCGATCCCATATCCTGTGAAAGACCAAGGCAATAAAGAAGAAATACCAGGCAAAGAGGAGAAAGCTTGCTGACTCAAGAACTCATTCGCCCTTGAGTATATACTTGGTTCCTTAAAACCTCTTTCTCAGACTTGGTCCGCTCTCCTTGCATTGAAGTGGGTCTTTCGCTTTGGTCCTATCCATCCCTTTTACTTCGATCTCCTCTTTCCTTTCCCGGTAGTAGTTTCAATTCTTTGGTTGGCAAGGCTTTTCTGCCCTTCTATGGTATTCGCACCGCTTGGGATCATTACTAAAATAACTCTTTAAAGTTGCCTAATATCCGCAGCAGACTCATCGTTTAGGGAATCCCATCCTCAGCGAAGGCAGTAAGCAAGCCCCGCTTGATATATCAAAATTCAAAACCCATCAAAGACTCTCCTACATGAAAGGATCTGAGTCCATCCAAATGATATGCCGCAAAATCCTATTCTGGAAAGAAGAAGAAAGTGGAGCGCTGCGATAAGAGCGGGGATACTCAAACTCTTACTATTGATACCAGTGACACCCGACAGGACATTGGTTTTGCTTTCTTTCTTTGTATACAAAATTCCAAGGTATGGTTCTTTCTACACCCGAAGAAAAGAGTAGGGGGCTGCAGCTCTTATCTTAGAAGAGCCAAGGAGCGCGTCTTCTGGAGATTCAATGTCCAATGCGTTCGCTCAAGCTATCGAATCGAATCCAACACTAATAGGTCAGTATACCCATAGTTTGGGATAAGCTAATCCCCCATGGGCCCAAGCACTCTGGCGCTTGACACAGCCGCGGAAGAATGAACCGAAGGATTCAACCGTGGAGTTCTTTCCCACTTATGATGGTGAGCAGTGCGTCTATTTCCTGGAAACTCCATCGATCATCTTTTCATAGACTTTTCGATCAACCACTCATCCATGTTGGGCTTTCAACTAAGCCGGTGCTCTGTGCCTCCATCTTCAGGGGCCCTTCTCAGTGATCAATGGAGCGGAGACCTAACAACGGGCCAGAGACGGAAGCCTTTGGACTCCATCCTAAGTAAACCAGTCTGAAAGAAAGATGCCACTTTCACTATGACGAATATGCATTTTCCTGGTACACCAAGTCTAAGCAGCTCAGCCGTTGAAGCGACTGTAAGCCAAACAGACGGTATATGGCGCTACCGCTACTGTCAGGGAGAAGGTCTTTGTCCTCGAGGGACGGGATATGAAAGAACAAAATTTATGATAGATCTGTTGCGGACGCCTTGATGACTTATAACCATTTTATGCCGGTTGAAGGATGCTTCAATGTCCAGCACATAGAATTCGATTGGGACTACTGTCGGCCCGAACTTGATGTCCAACTGAATGAGGCGCTGTCAAGCCTTACGCTGTGTAAGCGTAAGCCCGATGGAAGACCATTTTTAACTGTCATACGCAGCAATGGTCATGTCCGATGGGGCGAGACTTGACTCTGGGATGTCCAGATATCTCCGCGTGGAACATGGGCAAAAATTCAACCCCAGTCTCTTTCAGGGAAAGAGGAATGCTGTAGCCCTTTATAATAACCGTTACGTGTAGAGGAGGAGAACGTTCTCCCGGCAAGAGCTCCATCGTCCGAGAAGGTAAGGGACGGCTACTTTTAGGAAAACCCCTTCCGTTCAGTACTGGACGCAGGTTGATTGAGTCCGGTAGCCTTCCAGGTCCACTGTGAAGCAGATGCGAGCGCAGTTCCTGATACCATGCCTGGTGGTCCCCCGCCTTAACAAATTCACCGATGTGATGTAGTGGTCAAGTACTTTCTTTCTCCAGAAGGGAAAGGAAGGGCTTAACAGCGCCTGATCGGGACCTTGTTAAAGTTCTCTTTTCGTTGATCAAACTATGGTTCCCACGTTTTCCGTCTACCGGTCCCGGGTTCCGGGTGAGCCAAAATCTGGGCCTCTGAGTGTAGCATTAGGATCTTGGGGCTCATCTACTGAAGAATTCGGGTGCTCTAAAGACACCGGGTGAGTATTGAGTAGGGTTCCAAACCTCGTCTCCAATGACGTTGATTGTTTGGTCGTACAATTCCTGGCTTCTTGCTCATACTCTTGCTCTTGATCGAACTGTTGTGGGTCTTCTCCACTCTCCAACCAGAAAGAAACCTTCATCGTAGACTTTTAATTCGCTTTCATCTTTTTTCAAATGTCAACAATCTGTGTTCTCTCGGGCGGCTGCTAACAGGTAAGCTGTTCTTATACACAACGGGTGGACTTCTATGGTTCACACTGCTCACAACCGGACTTAAACGACTCTTCAGTACCTAACTCTAACGGAAACGATCAATCCCGTTGCCACTGCTATGGTGGTCCTTCAAGGCCGGGTAATGCAGGAAATTCGATAGGACTCAGCCTCCTTATTCAGAAGGGCCCTAACCGAGAGAGGATCCACGGCGTGGGAACCAGAGCCAGGGCGAAGGATCAAAGGCGGAACAAGACCATGACTGAAGACCTTTTTTAATCAAAGAAAATTCGAGATCCTTAGAACGTTAAACACCAACCTATTACCCCACTTTGGATAGGTGCCACATCAATTTGAATTCGATTTCACAGTAATTAGCTGATCTCCACTCGACTGCTAATTGAATTCAGACTAATTCTTAATTAAGAATAATCGAATAGATGCAGATAATAAAAAAAGAAGACGTTGCATAGCGAATACCAGCAGCATTCAAAATAGAAGTAGTACTTTCTCTTTCTTCAGGATTCAACAAACAACAGTAATACACTTTTCGAAAGCAACTGACAGGAGTTGTACAAGACAGTGAGGGGATATGGCCCTTGGCAAAACTAGGTAAATCAATTAAAGGTAGGTCAAAAACATGTACTTTACTTATAGCTTTAAGTTAAGATCATATCCTGTTATCGATTTTGTACACTGCAATGAAAGTTGAAAGAAGAAAGAAAGTACAACCGTAGAGAAATTCAATTCCAATTTTCAGTGACGAACCAGAAGCTGGTGAAGCAGATAAAGATTGAGATGATTCCGAAGCTAGGGCAATGAAGAATAAAGTCCCTTCCTGTAGCTTGTCCTGTAGCTTGGCAGTGGACGAGTCAGTGGAAGAGCCGGTAGCTTCGATTAACAAATTGCTAACTTTCCTCTGAGCTCTCGAGGTAGTGAGTTCAGTCAGTAACTTGAACAACCCGTCCCTATATTCCATTATCTTATCTCATCAGGACTAGAAGAGAAAAGAGAGAGAGAGGAAATGGAAGTCCAATTATCGTAGGTGATGTTCGAAATCACTGTGTTCAGATCTTGTCTGAGTAGTTCCTCAACGTCGTCCCGTAACCACTGTGTATCCGACCCGTCAGATGGAGAGGTGGGATCTTGTCAATTGGAAGAGCTGCTTCGATATTACTTTAGGCCGCTTACCTAGCCTTGTCCAGTACGCTACTAGTCAGTCGGCTTACTCAAAGTGAGTCAACAAAACCAGTACAAGGTGCCGGATTGGTTTTTGGTGAATTATACTTCGTAATCTGATTCCCTCCGCGAATCGACGACTCGCTTACTTGAAACAGAGTTGCCGGTGCAAGAAACGGTTCTACTTACTCTACTCTAACAAGTAAGCAAGCCTTGACGGCCTTCGATATATCGGATGATATATCATCTTTCGATGAAAAGAAGGAATGATCCGGGTAAGGGACACGGGAACAGGTAATTGACTCTTAGCTATATCCAAAGAAATAAGAGATCCTAATAATAGAACCGATACGCCGCAGCCTATTCCTCCCGGGTTATAGAATACAAGGTAGATAGGCAACCTCTTATTTCTCTTTGAATCTTGCCTTCTCAAAAGAAGACGGAAGGACGAAAACGGAAACTTAACGGGAAAAGACTACCCGGGGGCGAGAGCACGTGAGAAAACGAAAGATTGATCTCCAGTAGTGGCGGCTGTAAATAAGGGCGCTTCGTTCCGTCAACCGGAGCTTATACTATACCATCCCAAAAAAGATTTAACAGAGACACCTATAAGCCAAAGCATCGATACTCGTTGAATCATCTAGTTCTTACAGATCTCATTCGAAATCTCATAATATCTTTCTTTAGCTCTCTCTTCAAGAGCTCCGCTATTCACTAAGTTAGGTAAGTAGCCTTTCGTATATGACTTCTATAGCTTTCCTAAATAGAGTACCTAATTATCCGGGTATGCGCAATCAGTACGATTTTTTCCTTCTTTTGGTAAAGAATATAGAAAAAGTGAGCGCCTTACCAAAAGAAATCGAGATCTTCAACTTAGTTATTGTTCGGGCATTAAAGCCTTTTGATGTTTTAGATCCCCTTTCATTCCACGTTAGCTATTTGATTAGTTATTCTTCTATGATCCTAGTCTTCAACGCCTTGAGAAGCCTAAACTTTCACTCAGTAGCCTGCCCTGCCTATAATAGATAAGGAATTAGCCTGATCGAAGGGTGAACTTGGATTCGTCACCGGCCATCTGTCGGGTCAGTTGCTAGCTCCGGGGGGAATCACGCCTAGCATCTGCTACTATTAAAGACGAAAAATATATAAGACGAAGTACGGAAAAGGCCAAAGGTCTTCTCTTCTATCCACAGAATAATAGGTAGCAAGAAAGATCGTATATGTAGTAGTGCTCCGATTGCGCCTTAGGACTAGGACTGATAGGTAAATGCCTCTTTCAAATAGGGTTAGACATGTTAAGTAAGGGTAACCCGGCCTTTCCGCTGTTACTCTTCTGTAACGCTTTAATGCGGAGTTAGAGTTTACATTTTCCTCGTGCGAGTCTAACTCTTACAGGTAACGGATTCCCGTTATCACTAGTCTGAGTGCCCCGAGATACAGTGCCCGTAACGTAATATGTCTAGTCTCCGTCTGCCCGAGGAGTATCTCCAGTTTTTTCTTTTAAGTCAGCGGTATCTCACACGAAATCTCCTGCAGAGTCAAGGTCAAAAGCATATATTATTATCTTTCAGGATTCACTACGGAATAGGAGTACTGCTTCACTCACAGGGACATCATCATCATCGATAAGAAGAAGCCAAGACATAACCGTCAGATTGTCACTTTCCCAGTCCTCATGGGATGGATCATCCGCGGGCGGCTCCTTCTTCGGTAATACACCTTCACTTCCTTCTGCTCCCTATGAACATCCTTGCCGACTAAGACCAGGCTAAATACTTTCTTCCATCCAACTTCACAGTAGTTTTCATCAAACTGGGGTGTCTGACTGCTTCCCATAGGTGTGGTGATCGGCTTCTGGGTTGGCCCGGTTACGTTACTTGAGGTCTCCTCTGCTATAGGTAGGGATTGGAACAGCTTAATAAATTTCTCTATAAAAGAAGAAGGTAATGCTTAAACTTATATACATATACCAAAGACCACAACTGTACATAACTTAAAATCTTCATCCAGGCATAATAAAAACAACCCTAAAAAGCCTTCTTAGTCGCCGGAAAAAGAAAGATGCTGAAAATATTCTTAATCAGTTCAAGTGTTTGGTTGCAACAAGCAACTCCCTGAGCTAGCGCGAAAGCCGTTGAGCGTTAGACGCGCAGGAGTTTTCTTTAAGGGAGTGCTTTCGAGAACAAGAACACATGCACCGGGAATTCATCTGCAGAGCAGCTCCATTGCCTATCCTCTTTGTCCCAAATTCCTCTCCTTGCCCCCATCTATGGAAAATCCACTCAGAGAATCAATAGTTTCTAATAGTAAAATAGCTCTTCCGGTAGCCGGACTGTCATTCCAACTTTTTTCTGACCTTCCGGTTCTGAATCCGTAGGACACTTCTCTGTTCTCATGTATACCTACACGAGATCTCGAACTTGAAACGAAACATCACTCTCCTCTTTCTTTTACCTTTCCTTTCTCTCTATCCTGGTGCCAAACTCACACTTTCTGGAGCTATATAGCATACATTGAGCCAGCAGGGAGAGCCTTCTGGAATAGCAAAAGCCTTTGCCTCTATAACTCCCTCAATTCAAAGAAAAGAGAGACATTGATTTCGCCCTTCCTTGTTGAAGGGTTGGGTTTGGGTGAGCCTTTAGTTGTTATAAAGAAGGACGAATCCGCCTTTTCAATTCAATCTCCCACTTTATTTCGGATAGTCAAATAGTTAGACTCTTTGTTAGCTCTTCGTGCCTCCTTGACTTCGGATTCAAACTGAACTAAGACTGAGACTGGCCAACGTTAGTATAGCCGGAAGGAGCTCTTTTTGTATTTCAAGTGTTTTCACAATCCATCGCGTCGGTAATAAGACAACGAGTAAACGAACGATTCAAGCTCCTTACAGAAGGCAGTTCAGCTTGATAACTCGACAAGCTGTATTGTATTGACAGAACAAAACCACTCTTTCAAAGGTGGGATTGATCCCAACCTATTCTTCTTAGCCTAACAGTCTATTCGTGGAAGTAAATTATCCAAAAAGTCTCCTTACTAGACCTAAGATCCTGTCATCGCTTTCAGATACAAGTAAGTTGGACTAGCTATTAGACCAACTATCTCACGCTCTCTCTCTCTCAAACCCAGCCAAAGGAGCACATCTAGTTGAAAGACTCTCATTCTTATTTAGAATGGGAAGATCTTTCTGTTCGTAAAAGCTTAAGCTTAAGAGCTTTATCCATAAGTAAGTAATGAGAGGAGACTTTCTTTTAGAAACTCCTCATGCCTTCTCTGGAGACAGAGATCTTACTGCTACCTCCGAGTCTGACAATCTAGTCTTCTAGGCTTTTAGCTTTTAGAATCCTCTTTCTCTCTGATTCTTCGTGCGTTCTTTATCCTATTCCGATTTGATTTAGCTTTCTTTTAGTTGCCGCCCTTGTCAAACTCAAACTCCTTTCTGAGTTCTCGACCCCTATCTAAAATGGGTTTTCCCTGCTTTCAGTACCCTACCGAGGACTGATCTTCTGGAGTGTCTGGCGAAGCGCCTTCCTTTTCACAATGGGGAAGAAGTTCTCAGTTTGTGCTTTTCAATCCGATTACATAAAGCAGTCCTTAGAAACTGATTTGACATCCATAGTGGGCGCCTTCGTAGCAATAGTAGGATTCGTCCTAGTAAGTACTAGCCTCTTTTCCAGTAAGTTGTGTTACATCCCCTTCAATTCCTGCTATTCGCGGAAGAGTTGATATTTACACTCTGGAAAGGGGAGGACTAGTTGATAGGGTAAGATTTTATAGGTTCCATCCAGACGAGCTAAGCTAATAGGGTACATAGGTGGAAAGAGTTTCCCGAGTCAATAATAGTTTGTCGAATTCCCTTACAGCCCAGTCTTTACTGTCGAGTTTGACCTTTTCGCCCTTAAGCTAAGCCAGAGATTCCCCTTGGGGAGGGCTAACTATATATCTTTATATGGCCAATATTCAAATTCTTCCTTCTTTCGGGCTGAGTCTGTTTGATGAGCCTGCGTAGTATTAGACGTTTTAATTCATCTTTCCTCGCTCTAATCTATATAAAAGCCTAAATCCCAATTCTCATATCTTCCCCCCCTCTCTGATGAGTTCTGCAGTTCAGTCTCTCCGATGGGCAGGTGCAGCTAGGGATGGCCAGTTTCTCGGATCAACAACTGGCTCCTCTCCCTAACGTTGGTCGAGTGGCGAAAGCTCCTCTCCCTAACGTTGGTCGAGTCACTTCGTACCTCAATAGGTGCTTCTAGGCCTCTCCTTTTAGTCTTAAGAGCTGCTACGCTCCTCAAAGGGCTAGTTCTCACTCTGTTTTGGGGACCCCCAAGACTGTCTTTCCCTGTGTTTCCTAGTCGATAGGTCCAATCTCATCTGCTAGCGCTTCTTCGTTGCTTGGTCGGGACACATTCATCGATTTCTTTTAATTCTTCCTGGGCTTGCAAGTGACTTACTGCTTTTGGCCGTTCTTGCTGTCTTAAGTCGTCCTCTTTTCTTTAGAAGCTGTTAATTGATTTCGTGCCTGCCCTAAGGCTAAGGGGAGAACTGCATGTCCTACTAGTCGGATAGAAGCCTACCTTGTTCATATCGAGCCGGACAGGAGAGACACTCTTTAAAGTTAATAGAAGCAATTCCTTTTAGTTGCTTTAAAATAGGCGCAGTAAGTAAATCCATTCAAATAGATAGGGGAGTTCCGAACCAGCAGCAAGCCCTTTCTAATGTCCTAGGCGAAGGCAGTGCAGGTGAAAGCCCAATAGATCCCATTTTTTTTATCGCTCCACATAGCTCACGACCCGGCACGAAGAAATCTCTTAGATGGGCGGATGCGAATCTGGATCTATCAACGGAGCAATTCCAGTCGTAGTCTCAATCCCATATTCAATGAAAGTCGTAGCCGTGCCTGACCCCTCTTTCCGGAGTGAGTCAGGCGGCAAAGCCTTTAATCCTGATAAAAGAAATAGTTTTCCCACCCTCCAAGTATCCATAAATGGAATCGGTTTGAGTGAATTTCTTACCGCAGTCAAAGCCAATAGGGAAAGTCAGGTCAAGAGAGAGTCTCTTTCCGATTAGTGCATCTCGCACTTCCAATTCATTCCGAGTTAGAAAAAGTCAGTTCCTTCCCTCCCTTTTACTTTTTCTAGGGTAAAGTCCTCTTAAATGGATTACTAGTTCCTTCCTTCCCAATCAATGCTAACTCTATCTTCCTCTCTTGTAATTTAGGAGATTTCCCCAGCCCATAAAGAACTGTAGTTACATACAGCTCTCAAAAGAGAAAAAGAGAAAGAGCTATGAGTTCAAGTAAGAAAGTGAAAGTCACAATAGTCTCTCTTCTCTTTCCGCCTAGCAAGAGTAAAGCAAGAAGAACTGATCGATCTAATTTCCCATAGCTACTATAGCTAATCGTCAGTGTGGACCTTAGCTCAGTATGGAGGGCAGACTACCTTCTTACAGAGTGCTCTATCCCTAGAAGAAAATCCATTTTAGCATACTCTCTTTCTTTGGAAATGATATGATACTCAATTTAGATACTAGCTACTAGAAGAGGAATAATAGCATATAGCTAAAATGCCTAACGGGGCCAGGAAAGCTTCGATCCTTATGAAACAAAGAGGCAACAGAGAAAGAGGCCTAACCACAGAATGAAAGACTGACGATTCGCTAGCTCGGTAAGAACAATCAGAATACAAGGACGCAAGGACGGGACCGGGCGTCAGGACTCTCTATCGTCCCCATCGTCCTAACAGCCGATCACGCAATTAGAGCTACGAACTGTTTGATTGTTCTTGGGAAACTTAATCCGTAACACAATCAGGGGTGCCGGGCTTGGCTCAATATCGGGATAGAAGGAGGCCTAGTTTCTGCGGCTGTTTTCCAGGCTAAGGTAACAAAGTTATACCGAGCGACTGACTTCAAAGTATTTGTAGTAGAATAAGATGCGAGAGAGCCATGCCTTTAGAACTTCAAGGTTTTGATTCTGGGAGATGGAGCTGACGAAGTGAAGTTCCAAAGAGTATTGGTTTTCTGCCACTGAGACTGAACATCCACCCGTCTTTGGTGATCTGTACCTCGAAACACACAAACGAAAAGAAAATGGAAGTTTCATTGAATGAATGAAAATCATAATCAGAATAAGAGTATGATACGTCACGACTAGAGAAGAGAGAGGCAGGAAAGCCAGATCGGACTGACCGGTTGGAACGATTACGAAAGTTTCCGACAGTTAGACCTTTTTTTTGAGAGCCTTGCTTCACTTTCGAGAGTTAACGACAGGAGAAAAGGAAAACGATTGAGAGATTTGATTACGACCGTTAGAGATTCGCGTTAGCATACTCGATATCGCACAGATCAATTGCAAGGGGATAACGATTGAATAAAAAAGATCGATTCATGCTTTATACGATAGAGATCAATCGTTTACTGAAACTAAAATCGATGAAGTACTGAAACTACTTCAACTTCAATGGATGAACTTGAAGCTTGCCTGCTGCTCCTCTGAACTTTGCTACTTTACTATAGTTTTAACAAGTTGAATGAAAGTCGATATTTCACTTGCACTTTAAAGACAGCTACGTATAATAATAATAAGGGCTTTTTTTATGAAGAAAGAGGTCCAGTCGAGCTTCTTTCGTAATATGGCCAGAATCATAATGACGAGTTCTCTAGTGGAGGCGAGCCAGAGCCAGTGTAGGGGGAATAGAAAGATTTTGAATCCCCTATCACATTCCTTCCTTCCTTTAGTAAGCGCTCTTTTATAAGCGAGTATGAAGTCAGCCCTGAACCTGAAGTGCTATTTCTTCCTTGGTAGGTCAGCCGTTGACGATACTTAGTTTAGGACAAGTTCTTTTTTTTTTCAAGCCTTGAAAAAGGTGCTGTAATAATTTCTTGTTTAGGGCTAGGACTAATTCAATGGAAAGAAATTAGTAATAAGCTAGGGCTTAGTAAGCAAATCAAAGGAGTCGTCAAGCTGGGGCAAGTCAAGTTAGTTTTTAGCAGTATCGATTAAGCCTGCAGTCTCTCAAAGCAGTATCAGCGAGGCGCTAGGTAAAAGGCAGCAAGGGCTCAAGTTTAGTTTCTGTTAAAGTCATAAGAAAGAAAAGGTTAGGGCAGCTGGGGAATTAGTTGAAGTGCAAGCATGTCCAGTAAAAGGAGAATCTCTTACAGTCTATCCAATTGCATAAGGCCATCCGGTTCTTGCATCGAATGGGAGTTCTCGGGGCTATTCCCACTTTCGAGTTTCCGTCTATGTCTTTAAGAAGTCCCGGCTATATATGAAGTACTACTAGCGAGCTAACATGCTAACAGTAGTGTTAAAGGGGTCTTTATTAAGCTCCCCTTTTTACTGCGCATAATAACTAAATAACTAACAGGCTTAGAAGACTAGCAGTTCGTATAATAGGGGGATAAGAGTGAGTTGTCAAAGAAGGCTATTCTTATCATTCAAAACAAAGATCTGACAGTGCTAAGTAAGAAGGGCCTAAATAACATTACCAGTAATCCGAGGCAAGCGCATAAGAGAGCTAGCTTGTATAAGAGTCATAAGAGGACTAAGAATAATAAAGGTCCAATTCGTAAGCCGGCTATCGGTACTACTCTTCCAAAATTCCGGCTGTGGATAAGGTGTCTCCTATTGTTATCGTGTCTAACAGTAAGACCAGCTCCCCCCTTAGTCTAAATAGCTATATAATCTCCCAGCCAATGGGCAAGCTAGTTCTTTAGCAAAATAAGTAGTCTTTCAAGCGATAAGAGGGATAGGTCAAAGGTAAAGGACCGGCGCTCTTTTATTTGAGATTTTAAGCCAGTTCAATTCCTTTTCCCATTGATTCTGAAGCAGAAGAAAAGCAGTCAACAGACGAAGAAAGACGTGTTGGCTAGGGTAAAGAAAAGACAAGGACTTCATTTCAAACAAGTTGGCTTCAGGCCGGGGCAGCTGTTGAAACTTCTCCGATTTGAAGGATAGCGTAATAGCGGCAAAAAAACAAGCCTGCTATATAGTTATGATTACGGACTAGACGAATGGAGGATTACTACATCGACAGCAGCTCCTGGCTCCTGCGCTTACTACTTTGAAAAGAGAGCATGGGGCTAGACCAGGAAAAGACTCGATCTCCTTCAACAGCACTTCACCACCTGAAAGAAGAAAGAAAAATCAGTAGTTGCTCGGTCAGCTCTGACAAGAACTCCGGAAAAAGGAAATGCCCCTTCCGCGACTAAGCCTTACGGGAAGGATGCGTCATCTAAAACCTCCCCCTTCCCTTCACTTCGAACGAATCGAAGAATGAAAAGATTGAAGCGAATCCAGAGAGAAAGCGCAAGGCCAATGGGTATACCAAAGACCAGTCCCCCCCGGTAAAGAGAAATGCTGAAAGACTGGCTTAGACGGACTAGGGATTATTAGAATGGCTGAAAGGCTTATACGAGTTTTCTGGATGACTGGCTGAAAAGAAAGAGAAAGAGGTCTTTGCTGCTTGACTGCGTGAACCAGGTCCAGGTCTTGCATTTGGCATTCCCGCTGTTGACGTCCCATCGAGTTAGCTAGTTAACGGTGAAAGGGATTTTGGAATGAATAGCAGGCAAAGTCCTTGCTACGAATTCCGGGTAACATTCTGTATTCCTTAAGGTTACAGGTGAAGCTTCCTCCCAATACCAACTCTGCGAACCATGCAGTGAAGTAACTAGTGGACCCGTCAGAAACGGAACTATTGGAAGCTTTGGGGGCTTCCATAGAACAACTTCTTTTTCTAAAGGGCAAGAGCGTGACTCTGATTTTTGATGCGCTGAGTTATCTAAGCAATTATTGATCTTGTTATTCTAAATTCTTTTATTGTCTTTCTTTTCGACCTTGTACCCGGGTACACGGAACACTAACAGAATCTCTGTTCAAACAAAAACGACAAGCAAACCCGAAAACTAAAGGGTCACCTTCTCTAGCAAGCAAGTAGACTTTTCTCTGAGCCCCAGGGTAGAAAAGCTAGCTCTTCGTATCATTGGCATTGGGCAGGTGAACTTGGCTACACAACAACTCTGACTCTAGCAGAGGATCTAGTTCCACACCAATCTGCTTATCTTATATAAAATAATATATAAACAACGCGTACCTACAATCGCTTGCTTGATTGCCCTCTTTTTCTTACCTAAGGTGGACTAATTCTACTTCTTTTACTATTGGTTAGTGCTTTCTCTGTACCCGCCCTGTTCCTGGCTTTCCGGATCTTGGACGACAAGAGACAATCGGTCAAGGAAGATAGGGTAGCAGTTCAGAGCAGAGGGATCAGTCCAGTCTGTCCGGTCAAACTCTGGAAAGCAATCAAAGGTGCCAAGCGGGGGCTGTCCTTGAGCTGAAGTCTGAAAGTGAACGACGTAGGGCATAGACTTTAAGGAAGAAAGAAGGATTTGTCACATGCCACACTAAAGAATAATGAAATGGCAACTAGACTAATTAGTAATTTCCTACTTCTGTCATTGACTCAGTAGATGGACGAGACAACCTCTTTCACCGAGTCGGGTGCCGAAAAGTCTGCTATCGCTTAAGATAATAAGATAAATAGATCAGCGGGCTTACCACTTCATCTGTTGTAGCTGAATTCAATGAATATACATAGGATGTGGAAAGTTAGCAAATAAGCTCCGTTACGGGAGAGTACTCTTTAGAAGACCCGTAGCTGGCCATAACTCGAACTGGGGACGGCCTGAGGATTCTTTACTGACTCGTCTGATGTCTCCGGAGCGTCTTCCCTAAGCCTTTGGTGAAAAAGGGTCTGCCACCACCGAATCGGATGTCTCCTTATCCATAAGCCCAGAGATCAGAGAGAATAGTAATACATAAGCTTAGCCGTCAATGCCTAGGCAACAGAAAGAAAAGAGAATGAATAGGAAGACTAGAGGAGGAAGAGGGGTCAGTCAAAGTGAAAGGTAAAGGTCAGGATCCGTTGTTCGACGATGCCTATATCCCCTATGATGATGGCTTGGCCAATTGACCCTTGCCTTTGCTTGCCTTATTCTCGTGGCTCGCTCCGCACTTGCTCTTTCTAAGCGGAGGAGCTAATGTAGGGAGCACATTTGAGTATTGGTTTTATTCTATATCTTATTCTGCTTTCTTTATGGTCTCTTGTCTCGATAAGGGCTGGTGTAATTACTATTGCTGCTCTCGGGTCTACTCTCTGTTCCACTCCAGCCTTAAAGGCCTGGTTTCGTCTGGTAAGCGAGCTCTACTATATATGGATATGGGAATCCAGCCCTCTGCTGTTAGCGGTTTCGTTTGGTTGTCCTTTCCGTCCATTCAAGCAATCCTGCTTTTTCGAGCTGGGTATAGTTGAGACTTCCCTATTGTAAGGAAAATGGCGATAATCATCTTATTTATATATTTATAGAAGTAGTGTTCCTGATTGTCGCTACTGAACGAACTATATCCGAACAAACACCGGAAAGAAGCCGGTGTGAACAAGCATTAGAAAATAAGAAAAGATACGTATATTTGAGAACGGAAGACTCACTCCAAGCTCTTTTATTTTCTTTTCGCTCTTCTAAGTTATCGACCTATTCTAGGTGAACCTAAGACCAGTTCAGAGGTTCGTAGTTTCCATGGGTTAGCTACTTTCTATAGGCGCTTCTTTAGGGGTTTTAGTGCTATCACAGCTCCGATCTCTGATTAAAGGAGATTTTAAGTGGACCCCTGCAGCTGCTAAAGCTTTTGCTGAGATCAAGCAAAAGTTGACTGAGGCACCTGTACTGAAGCATCCTGATTTCAATAAGGTTTTTTAGGTTGCTTGTGATGCTTCTGGTATGGGCATAGGAGCAGTTTTGAGCTTTCGAGCCAGGAGAGACATCCCATAGCATTCTTTAGTGAGAAACTTTCTGAGGCTAATAAGAGGTACTCTATCGGGGCGTCGGTTTCTATCTGTCTTCTGTCTTTTACTGGCTGTCATGGATCGGTCACCCCGTCCTACATCTGTTCAAGGTCAATATGCGTTATTGTAGGCATAATGAGGCAGCATGAAATTCCACATTCAGACAGACAGCCAGAGGAAAGGAGCTGAGAAGCATATCAACCAAATCAAGACATCTGTACCATGGTAAAGGACACCTGCAGTATGAGACTGCATAGCTATCATAAGCGCAAGGCTCCTCCCCCTTCCCGATGCATTAGACATCGAGGCGCCACCATACGAAGAGCGAAGAGAGAGATCAAATGATGCATTTAGAAACAAGTTCCGCAGCACAGATCTCTCATCTGCATGACAAAAAATGCTTCCCAAGAGCGGACCCGTTCTAAGATGGAATAAATGCTCTGAGAGCTCTTTGGGGAATCGATCAAGCTTAGATTTTGGTACTTGAGAACCAAACTTCAAAGCAATGTCTTTCATCTATAGTTGCTCGCATGTCAATTGCATCAGAAGAGTTTTTGGCTCGCAAAAGAGTCATATTGGCAATAACTTCATCTTGAATGTATATGCTGAAACAGTAGGCAATCTGATCGTAATCACTATAGAAAGAGAAGCTTGGTAGACGTTTGAATATTGTATCACGAACTGGAAAAATACATAATCGCTTTTTATGTCTATTTTTGTTTCAATGAAAATTGAGAAGCTCTGTCTTTCTTCAACACTAAGCTAAGCATTTAAACAGAAAAAAAAGCATCTTTCTTCAAACTTGAACTTTCATTAGTAATGAAAATATCATCAGAACAGCGTATCTCCATCAAACCATGGGAACCTGCTGGATGCCCTTTGCAAGTTAACACCAAAGGCCTCTCCAAAGTCATCATGAAGAAAAAAGACACCCCCAGAAGCTTTTGCAAGAGGCTGCAGAAAAATAACTATGAAAGGGCATGTCCCAGCACATAGAATATCAACCACTTTATGCTGTCGGTGAGCCTCTTTACCTAAATGCTCCATCCATTTGGTGGCTGTTTTTTTTTCCAGATAAGGATAGTTTGGGTGACTCAAAGAATGGGGAACTGCCCTAGGATCATGTGTGTTGAGTCCAGCAGCACATACAAGTCTTCTGCTATGACCTCCATACCTTTGAACTACCCCTCGGGGCATTTCTGCAGATGGCCCTTGAATTATAGCAAGAGCAACCTATAGGCACCGGTCTCTTGAAGCCTCAGGCAAGTCTTTCAAGGCTTGGTGCGGCCTGATATGGTGTGAGCTGAAGCATGAAATTGGCGACAAGTATACACCTGTCCCATAAATCAATGCTTTAATAGTGTCCTGGCTTGGTTACTTGTCACCAGGAAGCACATCAGCAGATGCAGTTGATTCCTCTGATCTGAAAAGTCGTATACTTAGACTGTTCGTCCATATGAAATGATTCAAATTCTTTTTGTTGGCAGAAGTGAATCCACAAAGACAAATGCATGCAGAGAACTCTGCAAATGCTGGAGGAAAAGCTCACCTAAACGTTCAGAAATGACAAGAACAATAGGAACAGACACAGAAACTGGAACAAAAGCAGGTCTTCTTTTCCCTGTTTTGACATAAGAAACTGATGGATTTCGATTTTGAACAGAACATCAAGGCGCTAAGCTGGCAAAAGGGCTTTGAGACGGAGTCCTTCCCGCCCGAAATGAATGCGCCTAGGAACTAAAGAGGCTACGTTCCCGGCCTCCCCTCTTTCGTTCGTGTGCTTCCGGTTCATGGAAGATTGGTTCAGGCGAAGGCAAGGTCTCTTTTAGAAAGTATTTGATCCCGAATACAACATAAATGATATACTACCTCAACCAAAGTGCTCCTCTTATGGTCTTCGTGACATAGCATATTGTCTGATCTTCAGCAGGGGGAGGATAAAATCCGCTACACCCACCGTCCTTGGCGTTATTTTGACTGAGCTCTTGCTATAGCTGACGGGCTAGGACTTTTTTCTAGCTCTTGCTCACGCATTTTTGCTCTACTTCATTCTTGTTCAAATAACTCCTCCCCCTGTCCCCTACTCGAATTCATTCCTCTCGGTAAGTGAAGCTCCTCCACCCGCCGCCTTCGGTCAACTCAAAGAAGAGGCCAGGAAGGACATTTTTTAAGGCTCACTGAGTCTCTCTAGGTTAAAGGGAAGCACTAGACTCACTCCACGGGAACTTCAGATTTTGCATTCCCCTCCCAACCTCTTTACCTCTCTAACCAAGTCTTTCGCTCTTTTTGTTTTGCTTATTATTCTCGCTTTCGCTCCTCTCCCTAACGTTGGTCGAGTGGCGAAAGCTCCTCTCCCTAACGTTGGTCGAGTGGCGAAAGCTCCTCAGTCTGCTTTAGGCGAGATTCCCTCTGATTCTTGTAATCAAACAAAAGCTCTTCTCATACTTATGTTAAAAAGGGGCTTCCTCCCGCATTAAAGGTACGAAAGCACTTCTCTGAGAGTGAGACTTTTGAAGGCAAAGAAAAAGAAGATAAAGACTTTTTAGGCTTAGCCCGTCAGCGTCATCATAGAGGGCAAGTCCTCTTAGAGTAGTAGTCAAAAAGGCATAGTCGACTTAGAGTGGTAAGCTTATTCTCTGCTTTCAATAGTTCGAGTAGTATGCCTTGAGCCTTAAACTCTTCCAACTAGTAATGTCTACCTACTCTTTTGAAGTGAAGCAGAAAGCAGATGGACACAAGTGCACTAAAACAGCTAAGACATTAGGCCCTTTCCATCTGCCCCTACTAAAGCACTCGAAGAAGAAGACAGTCCTTTACCGAAGAAGGCGCACCGGTTGATGCCAAGAAGTAGGCTGGCTTGTTGGTAGAGTTCCGCATAAGGCAGGGGAAGGAGAGGAAGAGAAGGAGCGCTGAAGTAAGTGAAAAGAGAGGGCCGGTAGAAGACTCATCCGTGGTGCCCAAGCCGTGAAGTCGGAATAAGCGCTTTAAGCATCAGACCCAAACGTCGGCTAAGCGAAGGAAGGCCTAGGTTCAAATCAAGCTGTGCCGGGATGCTGATGAAATAGCTGCTTCTCCGGATCCGGGCTTTCTGACTTATCTTATACTTATAGGCATGGGGCATAAATAATAAGTAGTAGGCTTTCACCGCTTTCAGCCAAGCAGTTGCTTTTTTTAGGATGCGAATGCCATGGTTCTTCTTACATTACAGAGTAGGCTGCTTTTCACTCAGCAGTGAGGGAATGGTCTGCTGTTGCGACGAATAAGGGCAAGGAAGAGGACAAGTGGAATGTCTATTGCTCCACTTTCTTAGTCTGGTAGCAAGCGCGGTACCCACTGAAACTTTTCTGTTGAAAACCGAGAGGGGAAGAACTTAACCTAGGACTCCAGCCCCTAGCCTACAAAGAAAGCAAATTCAAACTCTACCGCCCTCGACTGTAACGGATAAGAAGGAGATGGAACTAAACAGGCTTAGGCCCTTTTCTTTTCCTCGGGAATGCTACTACTAAGTCGAGCAACTTCCTTAGGCCGGTTATTTCCTTTTGCTTGATGCTTTTACACAGCAGCTGGAGCGGAATCTATTATAGGAGGCGTAGGGTAGGCTCTTTGGATAGATTGACTGGCTTGAGCCGATGAACCGGCTTCTACCACTGACGAGCTAATTCGGACTATGCCTAACGCAAGGGATAAAATCACCTGATCTTGGCTCAGCATCTTTTGAAAGGTAATCCAATATCTGGTAAGAAAGGCCGAGTCCGCTACTCGAAGCTGAGAAGCTTCAGCTCACTCGACCCGGGAGGCAGTTTCATTCCAATCTTAGTTTGAGCTAGGAGATGGGACAATACGCTTTTAGACCAGGAGTTTCAAACTGACCTTTTGGGATCGGAGTTGCAAACAGCTTGACCTTACTTAGGTAAGGTTGGGTAGGGAGGTCTTCCCACTTCCTCTTCCCAAAGGGTGCTAAGACGAACTGAGGAAAGGAGTTGAAGCTTGAGCGGTACTCCTTCTCTTTAAAACTCACTTCTTAGATGCTCACCAGTCTACCGGGATAGGGGAAAGAGAAGATCTCGACTAGGAGTCAGAGGGAATCTATAGCGGATCTTTTCTAAGCCAGGAAGATGCCTCTGCTGAAGTAGCAAGTATTGGGCTTACAAACTGAGATTTTACTTTAAAGTAAAAAGGGCTTTACCAGATCGAAAGAATCCTGTAGCAAACGGGATTGATTCCACTTCAAAGCTGTTAACCCTCTTTCTCTCTTGCCGATTCCGAACTCCAGGAGGAGAGTTGCTCAGCCGACTAAAGCGTCAGAGTTGGAGCTTGGCAATGCAGTTGATCTTCTGGCAGCTGAGAGAGATGCAGGCATTGAATGAAGCAGAATCCCCGTATTGGACAGAAAGAACCTTCTATAATGAAGAGTAGGATGTGAGGGAAAGCCCTCTAGTCGAGTAAGAGAACTGAAAGTTTCAAGCCAGTAAAGTCCGTTAGTGGGGGGTTAACCCGGAGATTCGTCAATCAATTCTCTTTCTTCAGGAAACGACTAAAAAGAGCGGGAGCTGGGCTTGCTTGTTAAGGAAGGCGGTAAGGGATGCTGGTATGGCATAAAGATGAAGCTTTCAAGTGGGGGAGTTCATCAATCGTTCAGAAACCACCGTTCGAAAGGGTATGTAAAATAGTTTAAGATGGGCCAGCGGAGTAAACGAATTGGTGAAGCTTTTTCGTTACCAAAAGATATTAGTGATCGGAGCAGATGATAGACCTGAGCGGACCGGAGAGCGAACCGGCAATGGTAGGGGATAATAGAGGATAACAAGCCAGAAAAGTGAAAAGGGCTTTTTCCGGTTACTCAATGGACAGGCTTGGGATTGATGCTGAGTGAAGGCTTTCTTGCCCTAAAGCTCGCTGGCTTTCCAAAACTGCCTTACAAATCAGCAACCTTCCTTGCCTGGTCAAGTTCTTATCAATTGGTGAAATTGGCATCATTCTCCTTCAATATCCCTATTTATTAGGGCTCATCAAGTTCTTCTGCTTATACTGAATGGAGAAGAGCTAGTTGGGAGTTAGCTTTGCACACAGACTTCTGGCTTCCCGTATATGGAATGATTGCCTTCTACTTACATAAGGAGTCACAGACGGAATTGAATCATACCCATCGTAGACGCGATAGGGACAGTCAACCAACTAAGCGAGTAAGCCTGAAGCAGAGGATCAATCGAGCGTATCCTGACTTAATCCAATATCTTCCATTCCTGTTTAACTGGCAGCAGCAGAAGTCAATAGACATCCATAAGTAAATATGCTATCTATCTCTTGCTATCGCTCTTTTGTCAACTGCACTCTCCTTTTCTTTACCTACTCATCCCATCATTTCTACCGGATAATTGGACTACATATCAGACCTTAAAAGCTTGAGCGGTACTCGCATTGGTGAAATTACGTATAGTAATACAATTCTCCTTGAAAGCCTAAATTCCTTTTTAAAGTTCCAAGAAATCATAACTGCGTCTAAGAATCCTTCGGGCATTTGTTATCTCAAAACAAAGAAGAACGCCCACCGACGAGCAAGAAGCATCAAAGATTTCCGATTGAGATCCAAGCTCTATCCTCAACCTTGGTGATAGGACCGATCAACGAAGACAGGGAAGATGCATCAGCGCCGGGAAAGAATGGATTACAACCCTTGGCGCGCTAATGGACTGATTGAACCAAGCTGGACTGAAACAGTTGGGATACCAAGTAGAGAACGGGAGACTTTCTATATCAATCCAGTCTCGATGCCTACTTCTTCCTCAAGGGTAGATGAATATACCTGACATGCCTATCTTAGTGGACAAGCTTTGATGAGAAAGGCATCTCCTATCTGATTAACATTCAGTTTGGCTTCTGCTGAACGTAGTAGGCTTACTGATCTTCCTACTTCTTTCTGCGTTGCATATCAACAATTCAATTCAGAGACTAGCAGAATCCTTCAGATCACAAGGCCATTGATAGTGAAGGAAGCTAAAACTATAGCGAAGATAGTAGCACTGAAACTGTGGGCACACCAGCTTCAAAGGGTTCTTACACAAGACCCTGAAAGACTGGCTGATAACATCTTATGTATATCCAACCCAGCATCTATAAACCTTTTTTCCAAGGAAAAGAGAAACGAAAAGAGTGAATGGTTGTTATAGATCCGGTGGGAAGATTGCGGCTTCCCATCCATAAGTTAGGTACAATATGCCTACCAAAGGTCGGATTCTAAAGACTCTTCATCTTCCTAAATGGTATTCAGGGTATAGGATCTCTGGGCGGAGATGACCTATCTCAGGATACCATAATAAATGAGTCTTAGCTTACATTCGAATTTTGATTCAATTATAAAACAAGCCAACAGAAAGACCCCCATCTCAATCTACTAGTATGAACTATCCAATAGCATATGTATTCCCTGACATATATAGACTAATCTCAACACCTAAGTCCCTTAAGAATTATACTAGGAAATTTATTTACTAATAAGCATTATTTAATAATCGTCTTTAGCTTGAGGGACATCGCACTCCTCAGCACAGCAAAGTGTTACCTTACTTGTATCCTTGTCAATTCAGACCCTCCGGTCGTGAAAGCAAGAAAAGGATTTTTCACCAGCTCGAGTGGATTCTATTTTACCTTCGATGTCCATTTCATTCAAGAATTTCAATATATCTTTCAACAACTCATCCTCATTCATATGCCTATCTCCACATTTAATTGCGATATAAACCTCATCGATAAACCTTATACATTCAATTCCTGGAAATCTATCTTTAAATTCATGGTCAAAATCCATCAGTACCATATCGAATAATGCCATTGTTAATTTCCCCGCGAGTGATAATCTCCCTGTGGGATACACAATTTCCTCACCTGAAGAGTATATTGTCAACTTCAGAAAATCTGAATTGGTAACAATACCATTTCCCGCTAATTCCTTAACCTTATCAATGATACGAGTATTAGGTATAGTGAAGATAGACGGTTTTAAGTAGACCTTATAAAGTATAGAGACATCTCTAAATGACGCGAGACGCGCATAAAATGATAACGCTTGGCATTCATATGGGAATTCATCATCTGGTAGGGCTCCATATATAAGACATATTATTGTATTGGATAGAGCCACAATCAATATGATATCATCTTGATGATGAAGAAAAAGAAGAGGTTTTTCATTTAATTGAAAAATCCAAGTTAACATTGCATCTGGACGAACCTTCGTGATCTCACAGAAGTAATCTGCCCGGGGTATTGCTACTACCTTAATAGGCGATAATTCATATCTACCCATGGATATTTTGTTTAGTGAAACATCAAAATCTTCCTTGGACATGGGCAACAATAAAATCTCACTATAGACCATACCCATAAGCTCTAAAATCAGAGACATTGAATGCTCCTCATTCTCTGAACAGAAGTTTTTACTAGACAACAATCGTATATGAATATGAATTGTTAACATATACTTATTTTGGTGCATCATTTTTCTCATATTTATCTATCTATTATTGTATTGGGATATTACCTCAGGCATATTTGGAACAAGTCCAGTTGCCAATAAAAACGAAATCATGATACCAATACCTACTGACTTAAGAACATCACCTGTTGCCGGAATGGAGATCTCTGAAAATGGCTTCTCTTCTGAAAATGCTCTCTGTACATTATTTGATAGATAGCTATCTTTTCTAAAAAGCTAATCAACTTCAAGTTAGGGGAGTGATAACTCATATCGAAAAAGTGAGTATAATCAATACAAGACACCCTGAGGTACTGGAATTCCGGGTAAAAACCCGTACCAGACTGTACATCCAATACCCAAACTTACTAAGACCAGAAATCGACCGTACATACCATTACAATATGTTAAGACCTCAACGAGAATCTTATTCGGTGTAGATAAACCACGCAATCCAGTTCCACTCCAACTATGTGAGGACATTATTTGTTCAGATAGTGGACTGCTAGAATATGAGAAACCTAACTTAGAACTTATTAAACTTAACTTTTCAATACAATCTTGTTGTACAGCCAACTCATTTATCAAGAAGTCAACTTGTCCAGGTAAAAAGCGATAACCAACACCCATACGGAGACTATCAGGTATAGAATGGCGTAATTCATTAGGAATTGATATCATATCAGTAGGCAGATTCATAAAAGGGGCTTTTAATCGATCACTAATTGAACGAAACATAGGAGAAGGTGCAATTGATCTTAAATACTGAAGCCAATTACGACTATTACAATTTGATGTACTTGCAACAGATGATGAACGTTTGGGTATTGAACATGGATCATTAATCGCAAGTTTACTGAAATCATAACATATATCATCATACTCATCGTCATCGTCATAACAGGTTAAATCTCGCATCTTTTTTGTAAGTTCAAAAACATTTAAGTGATCTATCCGTCTCAATAGAGGGAGCAAGCACAATCGTAACTAACATACTGGCACAAATAGAGTATATTTTGAGGACTCTGCTCCAGGTGTTTATCTACCATTTGGTATTTGTCTATCCCTTGGTGTACAGCCCTTACGTATTATACTCTAACATCTCTTTATCTTAGCTGCGTTAGCTACCTATTTATTCTTCATAGCATATCGTATACAGCCTACATCTGGAGTTAGCGTACCCTACTATCAGTAAGATTCTTATTTGAATCTCACAGCTATGAGAGGTTACAGCGCCTTTTTACAGCTGTGGAAAGGCATGTGGTATAGACCAGGGATTTTCATTCATAAGAATGTGCCAACCCAAATTAAATGAGAGACTGTTACTACCCTTTTCTATATAGACTAGAGAAAAGACTAATGGAGCAGATCTTAACCACGAGCCGGACTCGAACCAGCGCTGAACCAGTCCATTCTGATCGTGATTTAGTTAGCAGAAATCCCGATCATCCAATCTCTCTATAGGTGCGCTTTACTTTATTAACCTCTTTTCTGAATTTTATTATTTCTTTACTCTATAGGGTGCTCCCTATGGTAGTATACTTTATTTCATTTCTCTGATTCGATAGCGCTTCCCCTTTCTAGTCAATAAAGAGTGTATGTGATGTTGGATCTTGTATCCGGGCCTGCAGACAGGCAGGAAAAACCCTCATATAGCTATATGAGTGACTACGTACATGGATGTACTCTTTCTGCGTTTTAAAGTTTATGCCTTTTTCCGACCTCCGTTCTGGTACCTCATAGCTATGCGCAGAGTGACTTCGTACCTTCTCTTCGTCTTTAAGCCTTTTGGTATGTTAGTCATGCGTGAAGCTGAGACTTGCTCCTTAGCACAAGTACTAAGCAAGCCCCTTAAAGGCCTTCGCGTTAGTAAGCTAGCTTTGTAAGCGGGCGCAAGCCAGGTTCTCCGGGCACTACGGTAGGACGTGGATCGATCATGACGAAAATGGACTTCTCCTTAATGTAATAGAAGAGTCACAGTCCAGTTCCCCGGGCTTCCGTTATGGGCGCTAAAACTGGCAAATCAATTTCTTTTTGGTATTATCAATCATCATATGTTGGGCTTAACCAACCTGCAGCTGGTCGAGGTTTCGTGTGTCCGGGAATCAATAGACTCTTTGGTGCACACGACCCATCGATGACAACCGTAAGATGGCTCGGAATGGGTTACGTAGGATAAAAAAAGAAGGAAAGCGAAAGGTTGGAAAAACTTAATCGAGGTACGAAGTGACTCGACCACCCCTTGAACCTAACCCTCGGAAAGCGAGCTAGGTATCAAGCTTCATAGGTTTTCCATCGATTAGTCAAGCAAAGCTAACCGAAGTGAAGGTATTCATTCAAGCAGTAATGGCATACCGATAAAAAAAGATCTCCTTCCGACTTCGACGAAGCAGATAGAGAAAATAAGGTTGTTCCCGGGCGAAAGAGAGATTTCTTAGGAAAAAGGCCTATTTCAATCCAAAAAATGAGAAATGGGAGAGAAAATCTGGTTGACTTCTGATAGAGAAAGATTTGAATCTCCGGCCATAAGAAATCGAGAGATCGTCCAAACGAAAGCTATTTCAATTAACCCCTTGCTTCTCCTTCTGCCTTTTTTGAAAGAACGGAGGAGCTTGGATAGTGTAAAACAAAGAAAAGGGAGGGGAAAAAAGGTCTCCGAAGTGCGGCAAGCAGTCAAAAAGACTGCAACATCCAAACGCAAGCCGACGAATTCCGCTAAATCAAAACGGCCTGAAAAGGAAGCGGTGGCGATAAATTAAGAATGGTCCACCTTCAACGAAGTAAAGGATTTTAAAAGCAAAGTCCAAGATGGATTTGGAGGGAAAAAGCCTCAGGATTCGTCGGTCAATAAGGAAGTTAGGCACTACCCTCTACCGCCGCTAGGAGCTCAAAGTAAAATATTAGAAAATCTTTCAGAAAAGGTAAGAAATCAAATAGAGAAATAGAAGGTGTGAAGAGGAAATTAAGACCAGGATTGATGAGTTCATTCAGGAATCAGAGAACAAGCAGTTTTCAAAAAACGGATTCTTATCTCGACTCAAACGCGTGACATCAAAGAGTTTATTAGAGAGGTCTCGCTGATAAGGAATAAACTTGGCATCTTTAGTCTGACATTCACCTTTCACCTGAGAAATGATTAATGCTAAATCTCAAAATACCTCCACTTTCTTCACTTTTCTTTCCCGCCTGTAACCCTGCCACACAAGCTTCATACTCAGCTATGTTGTTTGTGCACTCAAAGCGCAATTTCACATTTACTGGAAACTCTTTCCCATCTGGAGACAGCAAGTCAAATTCCATTTTTCCATTACCAGCTACATTCACAGCTCCATCAAAGTACATTCCCCATTCTGATTCTCATGACATCTTCATCAGGAAATTCTAACTCCAAAGGCTCATAATCAGCATTATCTGCCAAGTGGTAGAGCACTTGACTTTACTGCCTTGCTGGTCATTTACACGATATCAAACTCTGCTAGCATCACCAGCCCCCTTCAATCCGACTCTTTTCGAATACATACTTTTAGGATCCAATTCACTACACAGTGTAATATATACAGAGTATAGTGTCTGAGCCTCCGAACGAATAAACCACAACATTTCAAGAGAAGATTGACTCTCAATCGGTGAATTTTTTACTGAGATAGAAGATTGCCGGCGACCAGAAGAATCATGCTGCCCCCAAAAAACAACCAATGGCAACTTCCGTCACAGTCAAATACAAATAAAGAATCAAAGGTCTTCTTGGCACAGGCGGAACTAGGACTGGTGGTTACTGAGGATGAAAACCTTGATCTTATCAAAAGCTTGCTGACATGACTCATCCTATGTCCCTGGATTCTTCTTCCTCAACAACCAAACCGGGCTGTCAATTGAGAACATGCTATATAGTTCAACCTTCCCAATAAAGTCCGAACCTCCTTCTCTGATGGGGGCACGGTCTTGAATGGCTTTTACGGATCCACTGACCACAAATCCCAACAACTTCCCAGATTGTACTCAAAAAGTGCACTTGGCAGGATTCAGGCGTAGCTGATACCTTCTCAACGCTTCCGTAGGACGGAAGCGTGATCTTCATTCTTCATCTGGTTAAGACCTAAAGGCATGACTTTGTAACTGCCACGGAGTTGTGAAGTTTTCTTCATCCTCCTACGCCATCGGATTATACCCCGCCATAAAAGAGAGCATGGAACATGAACATTTAGCAGTATTATGAATTATGATATCAATATGAGGGAGTTTGAACTCATCCTTCGGGCTAGCCTCGTTCAAATCCTGGTAATCTACACACATTCTGATCTTTCTCCCTTTCTTCGGAACATGGACGATATTAGCTACCCAATCCGGATACTTGATCACTTCTAGGAAACCTGCCTCAAACAGCTTCTTAACTTCATCCCTTATCTGGTTTGTCCTCGGCTTTTGTTTTACCGCTTTGCAGCCCTGAATCATAGGAAGCCTATGTACGTACCACGATATCTGTAAAAAACGCCGGCATAGGACCAAAAATTCATCTTGATTCAGAAAAGCTGTAGGCATATATTATATAGATAATTCATTGGTCTAGGACTTTTCCCATGTCTTAGTCATGATCTATGCTATCCTTCTTTTGCTATCTTTTACACTCACACTTATACCAAAGCCATTGTAACAAGATCTAAGTTATCCTTTTCTACCACTAAGGTCTAGAGCTCAAAAGGAACTAGATAACAACTTTATAGAATCCCGATAGCGCAGCATATCTTTCTAGACATAGTTAAAACAGATATCCGATATAAAGACGAAATGGGAGTTCATGCTGACGAATATTCGTTTTTGAGTTTTCTATTCGTTCTACTATGTTTCTGGCTAAAATATGATCTAAGAGGCAGAAATGCTTCACCCAACTCTAGTTGTTTTTATAGAGACTCGAATCGGATAATATGGAAAACCTTTACATAGACAGTTTTGCCAGATATCCCGGATAGACTTTCTTTCAGATCTAGAAAGAGGCAAAGAAATGAGAATCCACCCTTATCAACTCTAAAATATCCTAGACCAGAGCAAAAAGCTAGAATCAGAGTCCTTACCTTAAACCGACCCCATATTTATATTTAGATTTAGAAGGATAAGTCTCTCCATTCCATTCCTAAGCTCATGAGATCGAGAAGGGAAAGTGAAAGTCCCAAAACTTCTTCCTAAAGTTAATTTCGCTAGCAAAGAATGGCACTTAATATAGAAAGGGGTGGTTAGACTCAGAGTGAAGCTAAGTCTTCCAGCTGTTGAATCCCTTTCTCTAACAACCACTAGATGAAATCCAAGGCAATAAGATATTTATTATCGCATCAAGCTATATAGAATATAGAGTATTAAGAAGAGAAAGAGGCCTATGCTAATAGCTAAAGAATTACAGGCCTATACCATGTTCCGTCTTGTCCTTATTCTCTGTTTCCTTAGTCTCATCCAATCCTTAGGAGGCTAGAAGCCAGTGCTTCTTTTTCTTTAAACAAAGCTAAGCACAGGTTCTCGATTCCATTCATATATGGCCCTTCAATCTTCAATAAAAGTGGACTAGTATTATAAGGCACCCGAAAGGTATACCTCATTCGAGAGAAAGGCAAGAGGAGATAGAAGGAGATAGACTCGAGGATAAAAAAAGATTAGTGGTAGGCTAGGTAAAAGGGCAATTTTCCGGTAACTGATAGGTCTAGAAGAGAAAGAAGTTCCGGCTAGTGCTTTGACTGATAGACAAAACTAGAATCTTCCTCGTTCTGTGGATTTAGGACGAACAACTCACTTAGAAAGATCGAGGCAAATGATGAATCCTTTGTTTTGTTGTTGGCTAGGAATCGACAATCTCTTTCAAACCAAATTTAGTCAGAAAAAGGTTGGGAAGTGAATGGCCAATGCGAATTAACTAGTCTTTTTTATTTTGACTTAGGCTCTCCTATTTTTCCTATCTATTAGGTCTTACGTAAACCTTGGAATTCCCCGTTACAGGCTACTCTGGGAATCACCGAGATGATAACTAAAGAGCTCTGAAAGCTGGAAGACGACAAGTAAGTTCAACGGAAAAGATTGAGCTTGAGCAAAGAGGATAACTTGATACCTTAGGAGGAGAATAAAAGGATGGGACAGTAAACTAGCGCATTACTTTCCTTATCTCACTTTCCAAGAGCTTCAAATAGGGATCAGAGAGGAGCAGTCCTCTCTGTCGGCCTAACAAGTTATTCCTTCTATTCCCTTACTTTCTATGAGCCCTAATAAAGAATGGAGTGATGCTTCTTTTAGTTTTTATTTTCAGAGAGTAAGGAAATTAGAATTATGAAAGGAACCTCTTATTTTGGGAAATAGAGTCATCGCCCATACCTACCTTTCATACTTAAAAGAGAATCCCTTATGTAGAATGGGAAAGAAGCCTAGCCTATGGAACAGAATAAAGAATTGAGATCTCTCTTTTAGGTCTGTCCTCCTTCCACTCCATTTTATGAGATAGACGTAGAAGGTCCATATATTGGAACGGAAACCCCGCTCCTGTGATAAATTTCAAAAATTGACTATCTCTAGATAGCATTATCTTTATTGTTGTGAGCCTCGCAGTGCGAAACTCTAAATCATAACCTAGATGAGTAAAAAAAAGGAGTAGATAGGAATTCTTTTTTGGGATTAAGGAATCTATAATTTATAGTATTTGAAGTGAGACTCAGATCTGCAAGCTAAAGTAAGAAACTCTATGCTATAATTGCTCTAGTTCTTTCTGTCTAAGGTTGAAAGAAATTAGAATTCATCCTCTTATTTAATCCATCCTTCCAGACGAAGACCTTTTTTGACAAGGGCATTTTCACTCACCTTCTGCATATTGAATTCTAGAGCTACTTCGAGCCATATTATCCATGTGCTAGCGGATTTCTATACACTTCCGATGATAGACTCTAAAAACTAGAATAGCTCAAAGGTCTACAATAGATTCTTCATGATAAGGAAGATTCCTATTAGACTCGTAAAGAAGCCTTAGGCTATCTACGCGAGATAGATAAAAAGATAGATCCGGTAAGAGCCTATGTCAATTAAAGTCAGAAAGATATCTCCCGGATGATTCAAATAGAGCCTAACTAGAGATGGAGAGGTTACCTATACTAATGAATGCTAGATTTCTTTTCTCTGGCTTTTCTAACATCTGATTCATCATTCTATTAAAAGTAGGGGTATTCAGTTAATATATTCTTCTTGAATCTATAGAAGGGTTAAGATAACCTAGTCAAGTTCGAACTGGAAAGCTCAAGTTGTCAATGAGGGTGTAGGATATACTTCTTGAATGTGCGATTCTTGTAAGGGAAGTAAGCAAAGAGCTATGACCCTAGTGCACAGGACAGTCTACTCTACCTGTTATTAGATACCGACTCTACCTTCCTCTTCTTTTACACTCTTATGGAAGGAGTAAGGAAAGTCATTGATTCAACTTATTGCTCATAGAGAGTACCATGTGCTGAACTAGCGAATACCAAGTCGAAGTCCCATAGGTAGTTATCCATTTCTCTTAGGTACCATTGCTAGTGAGAGAGACTTTATTATGCACTACCTCTTTATATGTCCGGAAAACCTAATTGATCAAGATACTGATCAAGTAAAGAAGTCATCTCAACGATTGAAAGAGAAAGAAGAAAGAGACAGAATATGAGATTCACACATTTAAGATTAAGATAGGACTCTCTTACTAAGTGCAGATGAACTCAATAAAGTCTTAAGGGTTGGCTAGATAGTCACTGATGTCTATGGATAGGATACCTATTTAAGAGTTGTCTCTCATCAAGAGCTCCAGCTTCTATGAACATTTCTATTAAGTGCTCTCTCCCGATTTACAATAGGTTGGACTTGGTTAGTCAAGCCAGCCTATTTTAGACCATGTAGTCCCAGTGGTCTTCTCTTATAGGTTTTCTCAATCTACTGCTAGGATACTCGCAACACTCTCTTATCTGACCTTTAGTCCTTTCTCTTTCTTAGCATGGGATAGGCTTTGACTGGAGAATGTCTATCTATCCTACCATCTTCATTTAAAGAGCTCATAACTTCATAGAACAGATAAGATCCCACATTTCTATCATTAGCACTACTCAAAGTTCTTGTAATATATTTCCTTATAAGTGTAAGCAATAGTTATTATCATGTTGATCCCAACTCTGCATAAGAAAAAAAAAGCTACTTATCAAACTGAACCGCAAACCGTATTTTCATATTCGTACGTTTCTATTTTTTAGATTCCCATTTTTCCCTCATTTTTTGTTCTAGTACAGAGTGGATCAGATTTCGATGAATAAATTCATTGATTATACGAATTCCTTGTATATATTAGAATTCTATATAATATTCTAATATCAGCAGCAGGTTATGAACGTGTACAGTGTATATGTGCGCTTTGCCTCCAGTACTTTCAGTAAATTGTTCAACCAGCTAGAAAGACATATTTATGATGAATAAAGGCAGGTAGACACTTGAGTCTAACGCTTATCTCTTTTCTCCGTAGGCACTCGGAGAATAACCCGACGTCTATTTTTTGGGGACCGATCATAAACCCATAAATCAGCTTTTTCGCTACGCATATAGTCCTGTGTAGTAGTGAAGTATTTTAGTATTTTACACTGTCAAGCTGAACAAAACCAACCGATTTGCTTGATCAAATTAGCGATGTCATGATATTTAAATAAAGAAAAATTATGGCAATATTGAGCTATGAGATAGTGATCCTTGAAAGTAAGGAATGAACCAAAAAAAACTCACGAATGTCACTAGTCATTGCCATAACCGTCTTACCATGGCATAAATAGTTCTTTGATGATCTTTCTATCTAACCCAGATATTATCCAATATTTTTTTTTTCAAGTTCTAAAAAAAAGTTCGTCTTTAAAAGACAGATACATCATTTATCTTAGACATAATTCTATTTATCAAAGATCAACATTAAGCAATAGGTAACTCATTTGCTGATAAGCACTCGCATCTTGACTCACTGTAAAAGCCTATTCAAACCATAAATCTTTCCCGTTCAATAACTCTATCGCAAGACAGAAGAACTGAAATGGATCACTAGCTTGTAATCAATACTTTACTTTGTCTGATTCCAACATTTTGAAATAATATTATACCATTTTTCTTTATTTGTAAGATTCTCTCAATTTTTTATAAAAAAATGCTGCTTCACACGCGTTTTCATCACGTACATTTAGTTTCGTCTTGCTGCCTTATCCTTATTAAAAAATACAAGCAAACTTTTTGACAAATCACGTTCCTGAAAATGTAAGACACCTGCGCAGTAGATTCTACCACGGAAGTCAATGAACGCTTGCATTAGAACCTGAGTATGCTCCCGATAGTTTCAATATGAAATCTTCATACCCTGTATAAGTTTGCCTAATTCACTCAACAATTTTTTACATCTAACCCTCTTTCTTATCTTCGTCTTTGAAGAAATGTAGATTCACACGTCGATCCTTATTCCCCTTCTAAGGCATTACAATGTTCTGTACGTCAATAATTGTTATTTATCTCAAAGACTTGAGACTGAAGCCTATTCAAGACATCGCACATATGCTTGTACCCTGGACACTTTAACCTGACATTGGTAATGAGTAAGATCTTGGGAAGTAAACCTATTATAGATGTATCTATCCCGTGGGTCCGCTTAAGCTTTAGTATAAGATAAGTAACCCCCCGTTATTTCCCCTAACGTTAATGGTCTCTCTACAGTAGAAGTCAAAGGTAAGGGCTCGCAAACAATCGGAAGATTTAGGGAAGGATACTGAAGTCAAAATTACACATTTCTAAACAACTATATGGTATAGTATATAGCCCTTACTTTGAACCGGTAATAATGGAGTCAAGCTCCAGTTACCTGAAACAGATATCCAATCTCGTTCTTCCAAGAACTTCAACAAGTTCGCACCGATAGCATAATGAGTCCTAGTAATTTTTCATTTTATTTTACCTTTGGAGACTCACATAAGAGTCAGCCTGACCACATGAACATTAGCATTCTGACGGGCCATAATAATCAATGCTTGAGCTCGTACAGCAGATTCCAGCTCTTTCACAAAAGTAGAGGCCCTCACGACCTGGTACTCCCGTACATTGTTGAACACTAAACTTAGTACATGAATCATGATGGCCTCCAGCGTATAGTGACCAAACTGATGTTTTATAGGGGAATCCTATGTTGATAGGCAACTCTTTTCTAATCAACTGCTTGATCAAGTTCTGACTCTTTTAAACACACTTGTATCATCTAACTTCATAGTCAAATCTTCACTTTGTAAAGCAAACAACTCTTGACGGCTAAATTCTGTACTTTGTAACAAAGTGCACCGATTTTGATTCCTCCAATAACGTGAAAACTTCAATACAAATCCACATTCGTTTAATAATTCTTACTAATTAGACTCATTCAGATTCTTTTTGGGGGCTCCTCGCTATGGTTGTGGTTAACTATAGAAGTAAGAAGTACGCGGAGCAGGGAAAGGGTCATCTCTTACTCATCTTACTCAATGGTCAAAGAAGGAGGGGAGGACCACTCTCTTTCTGACCTTTTGGAAACCGGAAAAAGAGACCTTAGGTATGGGGCATACTTTGAACAGCTATATTCAAATCCGGCATAGGTAACGAACCGCAAGCAAGACTCTTTCGAAGCAAATAATTTTCACTACGAGATTAGAAAGAATGTCTTATCGCACCTAAACAAGAGCGTAGGTTCAGACTTACTAAGGCGGCATAAGTTCCCACCGCACCACACACATATGATGGCCTACCTGCACCATAGGTATAGGCGGCAGCAGAAGGGTGGCAACATTCGTAAGATAGTAAGCACTCACAGCAGTATAAGGTTACAGATCTTACTTCTTTAGGGAAGTTTCTTTCTAAGCTGCTGAATCAACGCAGAAAGAATAAAGCGGAGGACAAAATGGTTTTAAGGATTCAAGTGAATCACCATATGGGAAAGAAATCTGGCCCCCTAATTGAGGATTCTGCATCTCGAAAAAGCACCCTTAATGACACCAACCTCGTCTTATAGACGCGAATTCCGCCGTCTGAAGGTCCTCCTTCAGCAAGGCAACCTCCTCCTAACTCCTAATAGCGGTATTATCTGACGAAAGAGCTTCTTCTTGGCATTCAGATGTGAAAGAAAGCGCTTATCTAACAGGAAAGGACTGGCCGCTACTACGCGTAATCATTCTAAGATCGAGAAGGAAAGCGAAAGGTTGGAAAAACTTAATCGAGGTACGAAGTGACTCGACCACCCCTTGAACCTAACCCTCGGAAAGCAACCTATCTTATAGCCTTCGTGCCCAATACCTATTGGTCACTTCACTTCTCTTTCAGACAGGGAAGACGTAGTGCAGTGTGAGTTATAAAGAAGAAGAAGAAAAATGACACGCGAGAAGAGACAGCTTTAATATTGGTGAAGTCAAGGCAAAGGAAATGGGCTCTTACACTATATAGACTGATTCCTTAATGTTCCCTACATCTCATGCACTCTTATAGAAAATAATACAGTCATCTTCAACTCCGGCTATAGTACTTGCATCTGCTTTCAAAGATTGAAGAGGAGAGGACAATAAGTAATCCTCCGCTTCAGCAATCCCCATCTGCTGCATCTAAATATGCTGTTTCATCCGCTGAGACAAAAGCATATGAATCAACTGTTTCAAATGAAAGAAGATGCCACCATTAAAAAAGAAAAGACGTCCATTTATATTCTTCACAAGGGAGGGCGGTCAATTTTGAAGCCTGAAGAATAAGATTCATTATAATAGTTTCAGTAGTCGATGACTAAAGGGCAAGTCCGACGGCAAGGGGTGTTATCTGGTATAGAACCAGAACAAGGGCGGAGGGAGTGCGGACAGAAATCGTATCCTATTTGCACCATTGGGCATGAGGTTGCCTGACGCACTACTTCTAAATGATGAGGCGAACAACACAGGTCCGGTCTCATCAGAAGTAGAGAGTGTGTTTGAGCCCACCATATCGTAAACCCTTGTAATAGACAGACTACTAAAATGAATCAATCGTAGGTCTCTAACATAAGACTGAACAAAACTATCTGCCAAAGTAAAAGACTGAAAATAAGTATCCCTTCTCATGGCATCTCCTAGACCTATGACCTTTAATTGCATTTCGTAAGACTATGGCTTTAGCGGTCAAGGGTTTCTTAGTGACATAATCAAGGATCCATTCTCCTCCTTTTTGGTAGCCATGTCGGTATCCATACGTATGAGCACGAGCCTGTTCAAACCTTTCCTTAATAGATATGAGAATGATTGGTTTAGGTTGGGTTAGTAAAAAAAATAGAGACGATGATTTCATATCGATGAGTTTAGAGCTACTTTATCTTTGGAACGCTTTCCTTCCCTTCCCTGACGTGGGGAAGCAAGCGTTCACTTATCATCCTGGTGATTCCCGGAAATGCGTCGGGAGTGGTGGTCCGGAAGCTTCCTCTCTCCCAGCAAGCAAGACGAAAGAAAGTCTCATCCCGTTCGGGCTTAGTTCAAATAGGATTCAAAGTTCAAAGAGAACCCTTTCACGACAACAACGATCACTCACGGAACACTATCTATATCTGGTTTTTCGCAAAGGGTCGTCTTTCCGGCTTAGCTACGATTAGCTTTGGGGTTAAAAAAGTTAGGCCAGCCGGGATCTCGAATCAAAGATCAACGAGCCAATCTCTTCTGATACGCTAATCGATTGAGTTGATTGATTAGCCTGAACAGGAGATCATTCTTATCTTAGTGATAAAAGCCGTTATGCTTGATAAGGATTTCTTCCCTTATTTGACTGGTGGTTCTAACCTGATATCTATCATTAAGTCGGGATCAGAGTGAAGGAGCTTACCCTAAGGCTGAATGCCCGAGGAAGAAGGAGAAGCTAAACAAGAAAGAGGAAAATGGTTTTCCCATTCGATTGACACGAGCTCTATCTTATAGAAGACATTTTCCTTATGGTTTCAAGCCATACAAGCAAACACCGAGAAGAATGGCTCTATAATATTGTGCCTGTGATGAAAAGGCAAAATTTTGGTATGTTTTTTTCTTTGAAAGAAGAGTTATTGCTGCCTTCCTTCCTCTCTCTCCCTTTGTTTAAAAAGATAGGAGTACTTCCCGCTTGCGGGAGCAAAGACATGAAGGAGCTTACCTTAGACAGGCATTCATTCAAAGGATTTTTGCTTGTCATACTTGACTTTGATTAGAATTCTTCCCCTCTCCTCCCGAGCTCCCTTGAGAGCGGGGATAAGTAAGGAATTTCACTCTGGTTGAATCGCTTCTATTCTTGGCTCTGACGCCCGGTCCCGAGGGACGAGACCCATGCTATCAAGAAGTCGCGTCACTGACACTGACTATTCTTGCATAACGAAAGAGTGAAAGGATCCCCCCTAAATAACTTAACTTCCGCTATTCTTTTTTGCTGCTTGATTACTCATCTTATTAAGGAAAATGGAATCAATTCTCTGCCTTACTGTCTGTGGTAAGTCAGTCTGGTTTGCCTGTGAATCCAGTTTTCGATTGGTTACTGTACTCTCTGTTTTCTCTCGCCTTGGGCTTGCGCCCGGTAAGGACTTAAACAATCGCAAACGGATTCAATAGCATATCCTGGGATATGTTGAATAACGCTATCCCCCTTCTTCTCTCTATAACTCTAAGCGTAGTAAGTTCCCTATTGCAATCAATACTGAAGAAAGCCATTCTCTCAAGCCAGTAGACTTGCTTTTCCTTCTTCTGTGAGTGTTCGGGCCTGAGAAAACAGAGTTTAGAACGAAAGCTCTTCCGGGCTTAGGCCTGACTCGAGGCTAATTCACGATTTGTGAATTAGTTGCATTTGGTGGAATCGTAGATAAGAGAAAGGGGCATCTCCTTAATATCCTTAAGAACCTAAGACGCCATAGATGTGAAGATGCCTCACCTGGCTCAGGTGAATTTCTTTTTTAGAAGATAGATCCGTTTAAATGAAATGATTGATGCTTTCGTGGTTAAAAAAGGGGAGTTCATGGTAATGGTTATGCTTTTCCGGAACTGTCAACTGAAGTTGACTCAGCCGAGATTGCTAACGTCTTTAATTTAAAGAGAGTGCCCCCATGAGGGATCTTCTCTGTCCTTGCGTGTTCTTTCTAAGAAGTTCTCCCTCAGGGGCAGTGGACAAAGCTGCCATTACTTCTGAAAGATACGGTCAGAAAAGAAAGTCGTCAACGGGGAAAATATAGATATGTAGATTGGTTTTTTACTTATCCTATTTGTATTTTATTTATGCCAGTTTTGTTTACCTTACCAATTGATTGATATGAATAGGCCTGAACCATAATTAACTAACTCAGGAGGACCCCTTCCTGCCTCTACTTCGAAGAGTACTCATAATAATGACCTTCATTACGGCTATGGCTTACAAGTATCGGCATTATTCCAGCAAATCAAGCAGAGCAGGCAAAAAAAGTATCTGTTAGTAGGTCCTCCGTTACTAATAGGCTCAAAATTAGCTTCAACCGACAGGGGAACCATTTCTTCTTAGGCATTAAGCAATCGATCTAGTTGAAACTCGTTTCAACAGGTGGAAAGTTAGAAAACCACTACAGCACACTTCGCGCCACAAAGAGCGACGTGAGTTACGGGGGGGAAGCTAGCCTTGCCGAGAGGGACCAATTCATGCCTCGCTCCTTGGTCCATGTTCCGTTTTTTATTCTGTCTGGCAGTGGATGTGAGTCTTCATCTTTTGCACTTCGCAGTATAGCACTTGGTTCGACAAGCTCTTTTTATCTGCTTGTATTGTAAGGAAGGGCGAGAATGCGTGCGCAAAAGTTTGCAGCTATTAGGAGTTCTGGTGGGTAAGTAGACCGCTCGAATAGGCTGAGAGACAAACCGTTCGGTAGGGCGCTTTGATGCTTAGTCAGGAAAAAGAACAACTCTTTATCGTTAGGCTTCCAGGTGCCTATCACTCGAGAACAAAGTCCTAAGCAAAGTGGTCCCCCTTCTTTGAACGTAGCGACTGTCAAGAACAGCAAAGCGACCGAGTCGAGCTCAAGGAATGAAGAGCTATTCAAGCTTTGGTCCTTATCTAGTTTAGTTTCATTTAGACTAAAGTGTCAATGGCACCCTTACCTCTTCTTATTCTTAGTGACTGTGAAATAAAGACTCGATTTAGTAGTGTTATTCATTCTATTTAATAGAAAGCAGTTGCAAGCTCCCTCTTTCTATTCTTATTCTTAAAAAGTATGATTTACCAACTAAGACAAAGTGAGCTTAGGCAAAAAAACTTGCATCAATCCCGCGACCTTAGCAACAAGTAGCTTGCACGACCGGCACAGCACTAACGGAGACGAAGAGAGTTTTCCGCGTCCGTCGATCCGGTAGGAAAAAGTAAGATGAAAGCCCATTGGAGTCATCCTACAAAGGGGATAGGGATCACAGACGGTCTGTGTAAATTTCATAAGCTCTAAGTTAGATAGAAAGCGCCTAAAAGGACTTTTTATGCTATGGTAAGACTGTTAGAAGCATGGTTACTGATATTCTAACGGCAAAAGCAGCAGACAAAAAAATAGTGAGAAAGAAAAGTCTACTAGTGCGGGGTTCATGTAGAATTCCTCCGCCGGGGACGAGTGAGACCACACGTCAACCATTCACTTCTTTCTTTCATTCTTTGCAAATCATAGATCCGATGCTTCCCCGTGCACCCACTGGCCCAAAACATGTGGCGCCTCATCGCCCAAATCGAACCCATTCTCCCTTGCTATGCGTCAAACTTCTTCTTCGATCCTTCCTTGTGCTTCACATACTTTTCTTTCCGTGGAAGGAGAAAGAATGGAATGAATATTAGACATTTCCGATGATGAGGATGAAGACGCGGGAACAATAGTATCTCCACAGTATTGGGCGGGGATGGGGACAACGGAGGGCACTCTATATCCTTAAGCAAAGAAAGGGGTTAGGCTTTCTTCCTCAAAGTCCACGGTGGTAATGGGGCGGGTTATCCTGTGACTTAAATTTAGTTTTCATAGCATATAGATATATCTATTACGACCAGCGCGGTTGTTCATATTTCCTTTTCGTTTTACAAGGCAAACTGCACTGAGTTACTTACGAAAGTTGTAACGAGTAAGACAACGGGGGTGTGCAACGTCCTTCCCCATATTCTATTTAAAGAAACCCGATCATCAACAGAGGCCCTTTCCCCCATCTCTTGGCATCTTGATCTTTTGTTGTAACGAAGAAGGAACAGCACCCAAAGGCATGGTTACATGGCCTACCCAGTAACAGATTCAAAGAAGCAGGGATATGGAATTCAATATTCGCAACCACTGGCCCTCACTCAACCCTCGACCGCTTCGTAGCCTCTTTCTAGGCTGCGTTTGACTTCTTCAAAGACGAAAGACAACCGGAGTCTTTGCTCCCTGGATAAGTCTCATTCGATGTCGCAACCGATGCTTAAAACATCTTCTTCTATCTTCTCAGTCTTCGATCGATCATTCTCTGCTTCATAGAGGAGGGGGTTCCCAGCTAACAAGGAAGCGGGATTTGAAATAGAGGTCAATTCTAAACTGGACCGAACACCAATTGACCGACACCATTCCTGAAGAAACGAAGATCGTTGCAAGAAGACCATAGTGTAAATGGCAGAAATTCTACAGCAGTAGAACGAACCTTGGGCTTGAGATATCAATACGTGATTCGTTTCACTCATTCCGTTCGTTTCTTCTAGTCTAACGAGTAAGACAACGAGTGTACAAAGTGAGAGGCCTATGCTTCCTTTACCGAGATCTAAGTTAGTTAGTTTTCTTTTCTCCGTCCGGTAATATAAGGAGGAAGAGCTTACTATCATAGCAGCAGTTCCGTTGGGTTCCCATAGCAGAGAAAAAGAGCTATTCCAAATCGAATGAATAAGAGGTCAGGAAGCCCAACCAGACTACGGCTACGGCTCCAAGTGAGGAGGGCGTCTTTTTTCTTCTGATTAGCAGTGTTCGGTCTCAAGCTATCGGCTCAGTACCCATCCCCTTTCCGGCATTAGAGCTCAAAAAACGACGATTCCAAGCACACTTGTGACGAAGAAAGGATCCGTTCCTCCAGCGTTTGAATATATTTTTTTTTAAGAGATCTTTTTTCTCTTTGGCTCGCCCCTATCTCTAATGGGGCGTAAGCACTTCACCCGCTCTCGTTCAGTAGCGCTTTTTTAGATAGCAGCGTGAGAGCTCTGAAATTCAATTCAATGAAAGACAGACCCCATAGAAGTAAGCCTGAGCCAGCTCAGTGAAGACTTTTCAAATACCCTCCAGCCAGACCACAGAAATATACAAAACAAAAAATTCGTGCTCAACCAACCCGTCTCAATCCATGTCAATCATCAACCAAGGCCCACACCAGCCACCATTACTATCCCTAAAACTTGAACCTATCGTTATCTCAACCCCACCCTTTTCTATTTCTTTTCTATAAGTAAGGGAAGGTAAGGCTTTTTCTTGGACATATGAAAGCAGGACGATAGCATTGAAAGTGGAGAAGAAAGAGGGTGAAGAATGTGCTAAGATAGGAAATATGACTAGGTGGGGACGATGCTTCATGCTTCAAACCTGACCATTTGAGAACCACGGAAGGACCAAGGAAAGGAGAAAGCAGTAGAGAAAGACCCAGCAAGAGAGGCCTTTCACAAGGCTCTCAAGAAGCCAGAGTAGAATGTGGCGGAACTACTGAAAAAGACCCCCGCGCAGATCTCAATTGTTGATCTATTGATCACCTCGGAACATCGCCGAGAGCAAATGATTGAGGTTCTGCAAAAGGCCCATGTAAAAGACTATATCAATCCCGAAAGGCTGGCCGACTTGGTCGGACAAATCATGGCGCCTAGGGTTATATACTACTTCTCCTATGAGTATATCCCCGCCGATAGGACAACCCACACGCACCCGCTTTCCTCTCCCGGTGGTCGAGTGATTTCATACCTCTCCTTGAAGTCTTTTGCGTGATTTCATACCTCTCGTTGTCTTGATGTTATAGAGTCCCTTCCCTCTGGAAGTAGGTATTGTATCTCACCGGAGCATGGTTCAGGGTTGTTCTCTGTTATTAAAACAGTTTCTCGTGGTCAAGTTTCTTCTGTCCAACCGATCACTAAGGTATCCCAGAAGCCCTAAATGAGTAAGGCAAGGAAGATGGCAGAGCTGGAATGCCTATTCGAGCTATTCTCCCGTGCTTCCATGCCGTTTGTGGTGTTCTCTATTTTCATTCTTCCAGTTGCTCCAGCAGTACCATGTATGTTGTTAGGGTGGCAGCATGTCCTGCGACAAAACCATTGCTTTGTGACTCCACCTCGAGGGTCTCGTGACGGATTGTGAACTGGCTATTGCGCTGTGAGAGAAGAAATGTGGGCCGAAGGGGTTCAGCTGTTAAGCCCCCATCCAACTCTCATGGCTTTCCCGAAAAACAATAAATAAAAAAGAAAGGCGGCCACTGAGCTCAAAAACTTCCAACCAGCCTACGCCTTTTCCGAACTACTAGGTTCGAGACAAAGAAGGGAAATACACAAAGTAAATGGATCATCACGTCAGGCTGGGCTATTTTCTATGTTTGCTCTATCGATCATGTTGGTATCGGTTGGATTAGACTGCTATGGAGGAAGTCCTTAGGTTGAATACATATTACCACCGTTAGGCGAGAAGCAATGGTCAAGGTAGGTGCCCCACTGAATGGTACCACGCCGCTACGAGGAAGTACGTCAACCGTTCACTTAGCTCACGTAGTCACCCGCTAATGTACTACCACTAGCGCTTATCTATGGTACGGTAAGATGCACTTAACGCCCGATCTCATTCCCTTATCTGCATATGTAGAAACAAAAAAATAGGTTCTTCCCGGTTCCTCCCCTACTGAACTATTCCTCCGTTACTGAGCGTACTCGGTTCACTGAACTTTCTTTAGTTAGTCGGCTAATCGAGAGTTCTATTCCGATCTAATCCAGAAATTGTTTCCCTTCCCGGCCCTCTTGCTTACTATGAGTTCGCTTCCTACGAGCCCATGCGCGATCGTGCAAATAGATAGGGTTCGGTATTACGAATCCAGTACTATGGGATTGGAGGGATTGGACATCTGGCGATACACAACCTCCCTCCCTCGTAATACCCAAGGGGGACAAGCGGTAGTACGATTCAAGGGAATTGGACACTCCCGGAACGCATATACCAAAAACGTTAGTAGCGAGGGCCGCGGTAGAGGCTCCCCTCTCCCTTCTTTAGTAGCAATGTTCACTACTGCCGCTGTTGCTCCGCACCCGCCCTCCAGTTCCTTTGTCGTTGGGGTGGTCTACCGGTGAGAAGCATCTGCCATCGAGCCAATCTTCCAGAGAGAGCCAGCCCCTTTTTCGAAATAGAGTACGTATGAAAGACCCTCAAAACGAACCACCAAACGTCAATGGTGGAACCACCAAAAGAAAGGCCTCGGCTACTACAATGACAGGGCCAAGAAATCGGGCCGGAATAGCTGCTCTTTCGAAGGAATACGCTCCTGTTTCGCAGTCGTCCAATGGATTTGTCAGATGGGGCGCCGTGCGCCATTCAACATCAAACTCATGATTCAGGTACTGCAATTCTATGTTCATAATAATCTTTTTAGAGAGGAGAGAGTGATTCAGCTGCTAACAAGCGCAGGTTTTTCATTCAAAAAATGGTTATTCGGGAAACGTCTGTTGATGAGAAGGTCATACATAGTTAAAAAAGGAAACCAGGGGGCGGATTCAACCTGGGCTCCGTTCGAAGAGACGACTAAAGGTCCTTCTCCCCCACATGCTCAATACCATGAGGAAGTCGGTTGGCTTCGTGAACGAGAGCGCTGATCACCCTCACGCGGGAAGATGAACATTGAAAGGACTGAAAGGGTAGCGACGGGATGTAGATGTTGATTTTGGAGGTCGCGTACTTTAGTTAGAATGCCTTCTACACGGTAGAAGCTTCTACTTTTCTTTGGTCCCAACATGACCGACCAAGCGTAACGACCGCAGAAGGTACGGCCAGAGAATTCATCTCCAAGTCAACAGCATGTCGGGCAGGTCAAAGGTGATCCTCCAATCCGGGGAGAATCGAGAGGTCATGATAACAGTTGACGAGTGAGGCGAGGGAGAGTAAAGTGATTGATTCAAATCTTCAGTCCCGAGCCGAGCAGCCGGCCAGGATTTATTGTAGCAGTAGAGTTGCTTAACACCCACCATTAGCTTTTACTGAAACAGCCTGAGAATATCATGGAATGGGTCTAAAAGGTGTCATGTCAAATTCCTCTGTAAACTTATGATGTGAGAAAAAAGAAAGTACTGCTATAAAAATGATAAATAAAAAACATCATATCGTTCTTCATGGTTGTCACAGCTCTCTGATAGGTAGCACCAGCATTCTCGGAACCGAAAGGCCCATTATTAACTAAAGGATATTGGGGTGAAAGCCCTATGGAGTGATGAAAGCTCTTTCGTGTTGATCTTTTCATTGGCAGTTCCGATCCGATTAACACTGGAAAATCCATCAATAAGAGACAGAAGCTACCAGCAACAATCATATCAATGTTGGGCAAAGGAACGTACTTTGGACAAGCTTATATCTCCGAATTCACTGCGGGTTCTGATGCCCCCAGGGTTTTTATTTTGCGATAGACCATGATCCTGGACGGGACTTTCAGGATTTGGGGACGATCTATTCTTAGACTGAGAAAACTCTTGCACAATAATTTGACCATTACCATAATTCGGAATGGGAGGTAATTTCTTACCAGATCGTAACTCCATCTGGTTGACTTGGGCTATTTCTGAAGTTCTGAAGAAATCTGAACCATCATCTGGCATGATAAGACGTCACTCTACCTTCAAAAAATTCATCCACTTTAGAGGTCCGGCCGTCAGGTGCTGCACTCCCCACATCCCCTGAGACTGAAGAAGTATGAGAACCATCGGTCTTGTTCAGATTGGAAGCCCCCAATCATCATCGGCCATTCATGATTTGGAATATTCCATCCTTTAGGGGGCTTTCTTGCTCCGAACTCTTGGAGAAAACACCATAGCTCCCCATGTCGGTATGGATCTCCAGGCGAAGTTATAAGTAACGACGAGTAACGAAATTCTTTGAAACAGAGAGCCTCGACAGCTGCTCTTACCCCACACTGAAGTTGAAAATAGACCAAATAAGCCAATGCGTCATCTCCGGCGGAAAAAGATAGGGATTTGGTATTAAGGGGGATATGGGACATGTTCCATCCATTCTGGATAAGGAGCCATGTCAACATAAGCGGGACTTTCAAGGCTTGTGGAATCAACAAAAATTTCTCAACAAAAGAATAGCAAATGGAGACTTCGTCAAATTCATCTTGGTTTTCAGCATCTTCAGGCTTATTGACTTCATCTTCCCTTTGTCCTTTTTATTCCTAACAGCTCCTCTTCTTCCTGACCATTTCCGAGGTATTCAACATTTCTAATCTGAATTCTTCCGTGGTTCCCTTCTAAAAAATATCTATAGAAGGATTTTCTTAGAAATGCTGTGACCATAGCATCTCAAGTAGGAATGGTTTTATGGCGTAAGCCATGCAGAGCAGCACCTGTCAATGATAATGGAAATTTACGAATGCACAAAGCCTCACTTCTGGCTCTATCTCCACATCGATGAAGGAAGAGTGCCAAATGTTCGTATGGCTTTCCTTCTCCGTCGTACACTTGAAAATAGGGAATTACATATCCTGGTGGATAAGAGATGTTGTTAACCCGTGAAAATAGGTGACCGTACTTTACTTAAAGAGAGGAAAAGCAGGCCTATAATTCTAATAAGAATACCTAGCTAACTATCTCTCAGGCTAAGGAGCGTTAGATATTTTCCTATCATTCTTTTCCTTCTATATGAAATATGAAAAAAGGAGCATTAGGTGGCTATAGGACGAGGACCAGTGCCTGGGTTATAGTATAGTCGCAGTCCTTAGTTGAATTCCTTCTGCTTGCTGCTTGTAAGTCGTCTTAAGCTCTTATTTATTCCAGCGAGAAAGGGATAATCTTTGATAATCTTTGCTGGTGGAGCTAACGAGAAAAGAACATGCCTCTAGGTAAAACTAGTCTTCTCCAATAGACTCTCCTTTTTGATTTTTGAGAAGCCTATAGAAATAGTTTTCTATGATTCGCTCCCGACCGAAGAATGAGATAGAGGATTGGCTTCAGGTCAAATAGGAAGAAGAGTTCCCCCAACCTAGACCCGGAACTACTTCAAGCAAAACAAGCTCTGCATTTCCAGTTGAGAAAGAGTTTCAGATTTTGATTTCGCTTCAACTTCAAGGTTGTAAGGATCCCCAAAAGGGAAAAAAACCAACCGATAGAAAAAATTGGACGCGGATAAATCAGTAGGAAGTTAAGTAGGATAGAATAATGCATACCCTACCTAAATGAAAGATTAGCTTCACGCGCTAAATAGAAGGCACAAAAGAACGTTTTCGTTAAGCCCTTGGCAAAGTCATAGCTGTTAGAATCCAACGAGATTCACGCTTTCTCACACCGGAAAGAAAAGAAAACACTAATAGAATCCTAATCTAATTTAACCCAATACCACTGTTGGTTGTTGTAAAGATGCTTTAAGGAAATTGCTGACTCCTCTGAAGGATCATTCCCGTGCCTCTTACTCATCTATTCAATGGTTAATGGAAAGAAAAACCTAACAACGGAGAACCTACCTCGAAGGGAGTCCAGCCTAGCCTGAAATGCCATGCCACCGCCACCAACCTGAAGGCTCGGGAGCAAAGCAAAAGATTTCCATAGTAAAGCCGCTGGAAGAGTCGCTAAATCAGATTGATAAAAATAAAACTAGTATAAAGAATAGAATCTAGTTAACGGGAAATGAAACTGTGACCTCGAATTACTTCACGCAGTCCCTTTTCGTTAAGATTAAGTCTTGAAGCAGGGCGAATCAAAGACTTTTTTACCCTTTCTTTCTTGAACTTTCAAAATAGTCAGCAAGGGAACCCGTCTGTATGAAGATTTCTTTGAAAGCTCGGCCTACTGAAGCTTAAGGAAAAGAAAGTACTGCAGAAAGACTATCGGAGATCAGATGCTGAAGTTGAATTGCTTTCTGTCAGAATCAACCTAGCTCAATTAGGATGTGGGGACGGGACTGGTCTTGAAATTAGTATAAATTAGAAATTTATGTCCTTCTCTCGGCTCGCCTATACATAAAGAGGCTTTTCGCCCAGGTACTGAAGGAAGATGATCATCGATGCCACAACTCTTCGTAGAAAAAACATTCTTCGGTGCATCTTTGTTTTAGAACAAATTGAAGGTATAACCACTAGGTTGGGGCTTTTTCTAAAAAGAAAGAAGCTGGAGGAGGGAAAAAGAAAGCCCACAAAAGTAAAAGTCTTCAATGCCATACGGACAGAAAAAATGACAACTAGGCGGAAATTCGTACTTGGTGCGCTCGACCCCTTCCATTATATCAAGTAGGGAATTGGCCCATTCTGGCTAAGAGGTCTCGGCAAATCTTCTTAATTGGCTAAATTGCCAGGCACTGTACAGTGAAGATTGGCTTTTAGCTGAAAAGAAAAAGAATAATAGCATTGCTTCCCCTTATTACATATTCTTAATAGTAAGCAGATCTCCTCACTCGAGTTCTTTTGCATTGAGCTCGTCAACTTTCGTTCAACCTTACCTATTATGCTATTTTATACGGAGAATCGGTGCCCCTAAAAACTTCTTGATTGAGTTACTCTATAAAGTGCATACAATAGGTTTTAGGATTTCTAAATTGTTGGAGATAGCTTACAAATCAGCAGGCTTAAAAAAGAAAAAAGAATCGGCATCGTCTTCACAATAAATAGGTAACCTAAAGCGAAATAAGGTTCTTTATCGCCGGGAACATCTCGTAACTGAGGCCTTACGCTTATTAGCCCCGGATGCGCGCTTGCTTCTTAATCTATCTTCGTAGAAAGAAAGTGTGTTTTAACAATACGTGATGAAAGCAGTCTATTCTTTTAGCATATGACGTAGGAAAGGAAGGGACACTTGATAACTACTAAAGTCGACTCTTCCCCTTCGTGAAAAAAGCTTGTATTGAGTGCTTGCTGGTTGAAGGGCTTACTATTGAGCACTGTACGGGGGGCATTACTACAAGAGAGCTGTAACACAGAAAGAAGTCGATTGCTGCCATTCCGGCAATCAGGTTTGAGAAGTCTTTCGTCCGGGAGATATAGCTCATCAGCGCAAACATACAGAAATCCTGTGATTTGATCTGTACGTCAGACTGGAAGAACCAGAGGAAGACTCTATAGCGGATAGAACACTAAACGCTTATTCCCTTCCTTTGCTTTTAGTGCTTAGAGTTCTTTGTTGCACGGAGGGATAGAAATTATCCTGCAGTAGGATAAGGAGAGATCTCTTTACTAGAGCCGAGACTTTACGAAGAGAAAGACTGAACTCAAGTAGAATTAAGAAGACTGCTTCCATACCTTATCTCAGATTATCCTTGAGTGCTGGTATGGGGCACTATCCTCGAAGTAAGGGAGAGGGGGATACCTCTAACTCTGATAGCATTCAAGTACTAGCTCCAACCGCTTACTGGAAGAGCATCGAGTTCTAAAGAAGAGTGACGGTTTAGACTGAAATCTTTGTCTTTCTGGGCCTTAGTCGAGGGAGGAGAGCGAAGCAACCAAAAGAAAGGATCAAAAGTGTGGAGGTCTTGGGGCAAAGAGCTAGGCGAGAAAGGAGTTCAATTTATTAAGAACAAATTCTTGTAACACGCATCATGAAGGGATTTCTACTAGGTGGTTAGTGTTATAGAACACTCCAAAACAGGGAATGTATTAATTTACATTTAAAAGTCGCATTGTATATATAAAGTGCTTAGTTCAAACAACCTGTGTTCGAATAGCACTAAGACTTACTTAGTCAGTTGAAGGCCTACTGAACGATTGTGATCGCAGAGTTGGTTTCACCCCCATCTTTGCAGTCTACCTGAAAAAGGATAGGCGACCAGCGGCCATCTAATGAAGTTCTCGTAGAGTTTGATCCTTATGAATTCAATCTTGTTTAGGGCAAAGGGGTATGTATATCAGTTTCGTCCCGTTATGTTACCTGTATTTCTCAAGCTTACCAATAATATGCCTATAGCGCGTCCTATTCATGATCGTTCCAGTTCTGCTTTAGATGGTAGAAGGATTCCGCCATTATGGGTTCGGTATGAGACTCCTATGAATCATAATCGTCCCCATGATCGTGCAGATAGTCTTGCGACCCTTTACCATTTAGGAGAACACGGAGTCCGTCATGTTCGCCATAGATCTGGTGCTATCTATACATTTTGGCCATGGATTCCCACTAGGAGTTTTCCTCAGATTCAAGGTGAACGGACTCCCTGGCTTCGATCGCAGGGTCTATCTGATATATTAAAAGATACATAACGAATCAATGCGGCGTTAGGGAAGCATTACGACATGCGTACAGGAAAGACAAAAGCTTCGTAGTTGTTACCTGTCTTTTACTCGGTTTGGGTCTTTGGTGTAAGGTTGCCCCTATGCATTTGGCCTTAAAACCTGCTGCCATATCATCTGTTGATTTAGGATTCCTTTTAAAGGTTGCTAAGGAGACCTTTATTGAGGGGGTCTGTAGCACACATCCTCATGCCAAAAGTCCATGTAATTGTGGTGAACCACTGAATAGTGAGTTACAAGTGCTCTTAAAAAAGGATGAACTTGTTTTTGGATCCACTTAAAAAAAATTCTCCACAAAGACATGTTGTCAAAGCTTTTGCAGTTTACATGGCTGCTATCATCTTAAGTATTGCCCTTTGCGAATCCGTATCGCAGGATGGTGTATATATCAATATATGATATTGTGCTGTCTTTGTCTGATCTTTCATATGAGGAAAAGCAAATTGAATTACCTTATGCCGCTTGTTTTCATGAGGGCTTCGCTCCTTCTTGGCACTCTCATACAGATTAAATCTTTTTTCGATATGATCTTCGTCCATGGCTTATACGTCATCCCTGGAAAAGAAATTCTTTAAAAGTTCTCTATCGTCCTGATAGCTGACTAATTCGTATTTCTGTGCACTGTGAAGGTTTTTTCTGGGAGGCTCTACAGCAAATGGTTGCATGAAAGTATCAGCATAAGAAGGGCTTTTCTCACCACGATTACGCATTGACTCTTTACTCTCCTGCATGAGTCTCTGACTCGCACTCGCATTCACATGGTAAGAGGGGAACATGAGCTCTTTAATTTAAAAGGTCTCTCATCTTTAACTTTAATCAGAACACCTGTTCTGAGCCTTTCTTTTCCAAGATCCCAAAGCTCCGCCCTTCTGTTACCATAGCGAACACTGTCATCAGCTTTACCCTGACCAATTACTTCATGTATTCGGTAACCATCATTCCTCAGTTCATCGAAAACAGGCCCGCCAACCCCACTACCGTCAATAACAACCGCAGATGGGTCATAACAAAGAAAGTATTTATGCAGCAATTTTTCTTCAGAGGCATATAAGAATTCTTACCCCAGCTTTTTATCTCAAAGCTTCTCGCATTCCTGCCTTTTCGGAAGAAAACAACACATTCATCACCACCCATACGTGCACAGCCCATGATAAGCGGTGCGTATTCGTCAGAGACCTCTTCCCTTCTTTCCTACTCCTATGCTACTGAACTAGAGGATCCAAGGGGGATATTTCCTTTTAGAAGAGCGGTACTTTTGTGACATTTATTTAAAGGGGTGTTTTAGCCTTGTTTATCGGGCTTTCGCGTTATTAAGATCATACGAGGAAACTGACTTATGCTTTATGGCTTAGAAGAGGGCATTGGCTCTTTGCTTTAGTTCCACGTTAGGAGAAGAGAAGACTAAAAACAAGAAGTATTCCTGTTGAATAAATTGACTATAAATACCCTAACTGCAGGGGTTAGGGAGTTTCTTCTAATCAGCTGTCGAAGGTCCAAAAGCGGGAGTTGATTCTTTGTTTGGTTGCTTTAGCTACGCGGTTGTGTTCGCTAGCGCGGGATTCTCCACAAACGGGTATTGAACTGTACTGTACCTGTACTGATTCAGCCAGTCTCCGCCTCCCCCCCCCTTACTTGGCTACGAAAAGGAGAGGTACGAAAGGAAGCGAAATCGTGGGCTTCTCTGATCCAACAAGTCCAAGTCTGAGTCTGAGTCTGAGGAAGAGAAGAAGGTTTCCCCGTCATCAACGGAAGTGGATCCTATCCGCGTCCTTTGCTCCCGCAAGGGGGCTTGGGATTAAGAGAAAGATCCTGGCGTGATGCTTTCAAAGGCATTACTGGGTTAAGGGGGCTCCTTAGCCTCCGCTGTACTTCCTGCTGGTGTGTCCGTCAGTCCTCCGCTGCTAGGTTTGACCATATCCTAGCTCCCCTTTGGGCGAGAGGTTGTCATTCAGAGTGTTAAGTCTGGTGTGACGTCCCCAGGCTTGTTTGTGATGGTGATCTTTCACACAATTGGGGGTGAAAGGAATCATCCCGTTCACTCATGCTTCAGCATGGGGTCACCTCCGTTGTAAACCCGAAAGGGGAAAGAAGACGGGTGTTCCTATGTTGGAATATGGTTGAATAGGATGGTTTTGGACATGGCCTCCTTCTCTTTAAATAAGGATGTGATACCCTTTTCAAGGCGGTGGCCCCACTTACTACCTGATCAAGTTCAGGTTGGGGGTGGCGGTGTGGCTCAGGCATCTATGAAGAGGCTAGTGGTTGAATATTTCCCACTATGCCCAATCAAACATACACTTTACATATCTTCCGGTGTTCTGAGCGGAAATCCAGTGGTAAGGGATCGGTAATGATCCTGAAGGGTGATTCACCTTTTCGTTGTTATTCTGGGTCGTACCCTTGTAAAAGAGGGGGGCTTAGGATGATCTAGAATGCTTTGTCACTCCCACTGCGCTTGTCTTGGAAAGGAGCCGTTACTGGACTCTGTCACTCCGGGACTGTCTTCACCTACAAGGAAGGAGTGAGAAGAAAGTAAAGTAGCGATAAGTCTTCGTTCCGTTGTGTCAGTCCATCCACTCGAGAATCTAACACGTTTCCAAGGTATTTCTCTCTGCTCTTTTTCAGTAGGGGAGGACGTAGGAGTGTAACTACGTGGAACGAACGCGTTAAAGGACTCAATCTCCAAATAACAATACCCCTTTAGTTTAGTAGTAACCCAAAACTCTAATTTCTGTATTTCTTTTTAACTCCCGCTAAATGGCTCTAAATCCCTCTTTACCTTTCTGTCGGTTTCCCCCTTCTAAAAGCTAATTCTAATTCATTTTCTGGAACTGCTGAGTATTGGAATAAACTCTTGATAACGCGACCCTTAACATCTGTAAAATCTCTGATAAATGGCTCGCGCGGTTTAACATCAGTAAAGTCCCTTCTCCAGAGCTGATAACATTGATAAGACTGAGGAAAGACAAAGGATAAGACATTCGATCCGGAAAGGGATAAGACATCGGAATAGTAGTGCCCTTATGGAGACATTTGCTCCCCTTGCTTTCTCATGGTATCAGAGCCCAGAGCCGCAGCTCAATCCAATTCTTTTCACTAAGTAGCTCCCTTTGGCATTTAGTTCGTGGAATTTCTCTTTAGAAAGGACTCCTTACCATTAGCTTAGGGAAAAAGTACTCCTAACTTTAGTAGTTCGTACCAACCGAAGACTCATAATTCAATGTCAACTCTTCTTTCGCGTTATTCTTAGAGATCTTACCTTGGAATTTCGCTTCCATCATATCACCGTAAGAGGCTTCAGAACAAAAGAAAGAAAGACCAGGATTTCGCTCCTCTCCTTTCAGTCGAGAACTCCGTACCTCGTACGGTGTTAAGCTTCTAGGCCTCTCCTTGAAGTCTTTTGCGTGATTTCATACCTCAATAGGTGTTAAGCTTCTAGGCCTCTCCTTGAAGTCTTTTGCGAACTCCGTACCTCGTACGGTGTTAAGCTTCTAGGCCTCTCCTTTCAGCTCAATGCTTGGATGGATAAAGAAGAAAAGGAAAAGGAGGTGTGGAAAGAGCAGCTGTGAGAAGCGCAAAAACCATCAAAAAACGACGATTGTTCGTGGAGGTTTCTACAGAAAGACCCCTTGGTTCTGACAAACGGATCACAATTACAGGTACCTGGGAGCATACCGATGGAATGAACGAAATACGAACAGTGAACATAATATGGTCATAGATCTTAGGTTGTAGCTTGATCATGAGCGAATTTGTTGATGTTGCACCCATGAAGTCACAAGCTTTTATAGCAGGTGTCTCCCCGCTGAAATACTGGCTCTCACAGGGTTTACATTGGGGCAATTCCCTGTCAGGTATCTTGGGGTCCCATTAACCCCCAAAAGATGGTCAAAGGCAGATTGTAATTTGGTGGTTGAAAAGATAACTAGGAGAATTCACTGCTGGTCTACTCGGTCTTTATCTTATGCAGGGCGAAACCAATTGGTAAATTCTGTTCTTTTGTCAATGCACTCCTATTGGGCATCCTCCCTAAGGGTGTGATTAAGCAAATAGAGGCTATCTGCCGGAATTTTCTTTGGGGGCAGAAGGCAGAATTTACCAAAGTACCTCCGGTTGCTTGGAGCACCATTTGTAAACCTAAGAAGGCAGGAGGGTTAGGAGTTCATCAGTGCGACTTATGGAATTTAGCAGCAGTAGCAAAACACCTTTGGTGTGACGCCCAGGATAAACTTTGTTTGTGGGTTAAATGGGCTCATGGGATATACATAAAGGATAGAACAATTTGGACAGCCTCCGCGGGGACTACTTGTTCGTGGTACTGGAGGAAATTGCTCAAAGTTAGAGAGAAATTTGCAGCAGGTTATACAGGCAACTCTTGGACAGGTTCACCCACTGGACAATACTCCATCTCTCTCTTCTGGTTATAAATGGCTATGTGGTGACATGCCGCTGAGTCCCTTTAGCACGTGTTTGCTGGGGTAAGTATAATGTCCCAAAGCACTCATTCTCTTTTTGGCGAGTAAGTTTAGGGAGGCTACCTACCTTGGATAGATTGAAAGCCATGGGTATCCAAATTCGTACTACTGAGTGTGTGCTATGCTTTTCAACCCAGGAGAGTCATGACCATGTATTCTATAGGTGCAGTTATAGCCAATCTGTGCTGCAGAATGTATTGAGCTGGCTGGGAGCAAGAAGGCTTTTGGTTTCACTTCAGCAGGTTGAGTTGTACTTCAAAAGGAAGGGTGATTCTACTCACAGATGGATTCTTATTGCTGGCCTCACTACACTTACCTACTGTTTTTGGGAAGAAAGGAATTACAGGTTGTATAGGCATACTCAGAGGACAGCAGCTGAGGTTAAAGAGTTGGATACCACTTCGGGAAGGTATTCTTGTTTGAAAGGCCAGGGTGCCGCCAATGCTGATGATGCTTCATAACCTGCTAGTTCTGGATTCTCGGTTAACGCTGATTCAATAGAGGGAAGAAAGCTTTCAACGAACTGTCGTTAGTATCCATCCTTTCGGGAGGTGTTCCAGCCGATAAGGAAGGTTGGGGAAGTCCCATACCAATAGGTATTTTCTATTGTATTTAGGGGGCAAGGTTAAGGTTAGTGTCTATCCACGATTTCGGGACTGTGGGTCTACTAGAGAACTGCGTTGCAGATGGGAAGGATTTACCCAACATGAGGTAATCACCCCTTGCTGACGTAGTCTCATATGACAGGGCACATATGGGTCTTCGAGGGGTACTGGGATCCCGACGGTGAACGGTACTCTGAGAATCGTCCATGGTTACCATGTTGTCTCGAATGTGAAGAAAGTCAGTCATGACCTTCCTACCATTAGGCTTGATAAAAGCCAGATGTGGTGGAGGGCGTCGGGCTTAAAATACTTTCTATTTCCTTTAAAGTACTAACTTGCCAGCGTTAGAATAATAAGATTGTAACAGAAACGCTTGGTTGGAAGCTTCCGACATAGATAGTACGAGGAAACCTGGGGATCTTCCCTTGGATACGCACTTCTAACTAAGGAATTAACCTGTCTTATCGACAAACAAAAGGCTTAGCCGAATACCCTTCCTTCCGGCCCTTTCTCAGCGATTGGCTTTGCTTCGCTTTTCATGCTGACGTAGTTAGTTATGCAAGGAATTGATTGATCTAGGACATCAAACTAATCAGTAGAGGATAATAGTCTTCTTGATACGGAATTTCCCACTTCTTTCAATATGGAGAAATAAAGTAATCAATGTCGGATAATCGTCTGTGTGATAGACAAGTTCTAGATTAGAGAGTCTCGGAGAAAAGTCTCTATTGGAAGATTGAGCGAGAGGAGGCTGTCTGACTCGCGAAACCGATCTTACGCGTTGGCTGCTAAACGACAGGAGCGAAGGCAAGGAGCTAAAACCGATAAACGGAACTCTCCCGAACTACTCTGCAGAATTCTTTATCAGCCTTTCTAAGTGCTGTCGCACACAGCAAGCTAAAGATTCTCTTTCAACGCTGACTTGGGATGCCGATGCTCCAAAGGACCATGTTGCTAGAAAAGCACTCCGATATGTTCCCAGGTAAGAGGTCTTAGGTTAAGAAGATAGCCTTACCAGGAAGACTTCCTAATTAATACCTTGGTCAAAGATTCCAAGCTCGTTGATCGACACTTCCTGTCTTTAGCTCAGAAAGTCAGACTTCTCACTAGTTTCAGTAGGAGATACGGATATATATTTGATAGCTAGCCAAATCCTTAGTCTTCTGCTTGTCAATTAGTGGGTATAAAAGAATATCTTTAATATTCTGCAGTATCGCTGACGACAAGCAGCGCTTTCTTGGCAGAGTTTTAGGCGGCAAGAGAGAAGTTGGTTTGTTGGAGCTGCTGAGCATAACGAATCGAAGCCAAAGACGTTTCGGATCAAGGTTGCTTGCATGCCAAGCCGATATAAAGGGATGGCATAATATTGATTGGCAGGTCTACGTCAGATGCCTTTTGAAGGAAGTTTGAAAGAGTCCCCTTGGAAAGAAAGAGATTGACAGGCACCATATCAATCACGAATAACGGCGTCAAGGGATGTGACGTCGGGCATACCCTTTAGGATCCTCTTTAGGAGAGCGAGAGGGATGAAATAAAAGAGGATGGAAGAGGGTTGGCGGACAGATTCAAAGGGGACCGACCTAAGCTTAGGACTAGGCTGTCGAGTGAGGATTGGCCGATTTTCATTTTATAGTAGTTTAACAAAAGCGCATAAGCTGTTGGTTTGAATTTGCTAGTTCGTACGGGACCAAGTACTTTATAAGACTATAAAGCTAGGATTAGGAGCTATGAAGTTCGTTCTGTCTATCACCAAAAACCTAGTGATCTCACTTCCAAGAAGACGCAGAGCTAAGAGTCAAGATGCGGGTTCATCTGAATTTTGAAATTCCGTTTACTAAACGAACAGGCTCGGTAGTACCTTAATACCTTAACTAAGTTGTTCTTCGAATGATGGTATCGAACTGGCTTCCTTCACATAACTTGAGTAGACGACAGCTGGAAGTCCCTTTTGGTTAATCTAACCGCTTTCTTGCTTATTGACTAGGAACTTTCCTATTGTTAACTTCATATTTGTGTTTGTCGCTGGACGTGCACCGGCGGCCCCCCCTTCCTCCTAAGCCGATAGGATAGATTAAGCAGCTACTAGATCCCCCGTCTTGTACTTCGTTCTAATCCGATTGGTCAACCCCAGCTTGCTTATCTACAGCTGCCCTATTCCGTGTAACTTAATGAATTTGATCCAGCCCGTAAGCGCCGGTACAATGTTAGAGGTGTATAGTATTTCTTCATTTCCTGCCTTACTTTTCAAACATTAGAGGGGTGGTTGAGTCAACAGGCCCCATGTAGGGAAGAGATAGAGCTCTAATCAATCTTTATGTCAAGGATTGCCGGAGTTTCTTATCTTGACCCTTATGGATTCATCCCAAGACTCGAAAGATACAGAAAAAACTGTCTATCAAAACGAGATTGAAGTATGTTCCAGGACCGAACTCACACGTTAGCTTCATCGTGCAGCACTCCTATAAGAGTGAATCTTAAATAGAAAACCCCAAAGGGAACGGGATCACGCTACTAGAAATTAAGCAATTAAGCTGGTACAGCCACTTGTAGTACTACTTTCGCTGTCCCTAGCACTCGTGTCGCCATACCCCCCGCGGCATTTCCATGAAACCCATTCCAACTTTGAGGATAGCTCCCCTCTTAATAAATAGAGTCTCACTCAATAGTGAAAGGATCTTTCATTGATCAGAAGGTGTTGTTTCTTTCCATCCCGTTTAGATATAAAAAGAGTTCACCAAATAATGACGCCAATCATTCTCCTAACAGTCTACCTATTCGGTATTCTGTAAGTTCCTAGGTCATATCGCAATTACTCCATTGAGAGTAAGAGTGGTCTAGTCACTACCTGTAAGGCAAGCCCCACAGACACCTTATTACTTTATTACTTTATAAGCTTCTGCCGTATAGCCGTATAAGAGAACTGTCTTGCTGGGTGGAATATCTTTCCCCACAAACTTTCTTTCACTACGCCCCTTAACTCTTGAACTAGAGGAAGGCTAGGAGCTACTAATAGGTTTACTACAAAAGATCAGAAGATAAGTGGAAGAATACGCTTCCTCTGCTCTTTGTGATAGATTCACTCCTAGTTTATGAGAAAGATGCTGAATAACTCCTGCATGAGATATTTTCCCTGGGGATTGGCTTCATTCATATAGGAAGTAGCCCGAAGAGTGATCGCTATCGGATATCGATGAGGGATACCAGCATAAGTAATAGTTTCACCAGGGGATCTTCAAAGGAAAAGAGTCGAGCCTAAGCGGTTCAAGCCTATGTGACCAATGCTAGCATAGCTCTTTCAACCTGAGGGGATTCCGATTTAAAAAAGAGATACAATTTGCTCCTAAATCTACCTGGAGCCTGGTATGGACTGCTAAATCGATTCCTCTTGGCTTGGCCTTTACTAAGATATCACCAGATTAGCAAGAAATTGAACTCTCTGCTCTTAGCACTGTGACGGGCTACTACTTTCAAAACTGCGTAATTCTGTAACTGAAAAGAAAGACTAGCGGCGCTTATTCCTATTCAATGAAATAGCGAGCCATCCATTTGAAAGAAAATCTCTCTAAGCTTCTTAGTTCTAATCGAAACACTCAATAACATTCCTAGCCCTTTTTCCTGTGAGGAGTTTTAGATAAAAAGCTCCCTGAGTCGAATGAGAAAGATTCACTTCAAAACCTAAAAAAGTTAGCAAAAAGGGCCTAATCTTACTAGTTTGAAACTATCAGCAGCCCTTATTTCAAATTTCAAATAAGTCTCTTAGAACACTATCTAAGATCCACCCATTCCCGATAACAAAGGTGAGCATGAATATTTATAGCTAGCGGTTATCCTAACCTAAGATAATAAGAGGGAAGACGGGCTCCGATGACTATCGAATACTCTAAATTTGTCTTTCATTGTTAATGCTCAGAACAAAGCCTTCTAGACCTATTCGTCTTAGGTTAGCGCATTGATGAGATGTTCTTTGACTTCATTGATGGGACTCATTTATGAATTTATGAAAGGCACCAAAATCCTTATTTCAGGTAGAGATTCAAAGAAATTTCACCTCTACCTGAAATCCTTATTGAAGGGAAAAGCTCTTTCTTTCAATAGCAATGAAAAGACACATTGGCTAGAGCATCCCTAAGACCATCTATTGATACGAAATTCCTTCTACCACATGACTTGTAGGACAGACACCTATGAAATATGAAAGAAGAACTAAAGCATACGGCCTAGAAAAGATCACGCTTCACTTTGTCTATCCATTTCTTGAGAACAAGGGGAGTGGAAGAAGTTACATGCTAGATAGCTAAGAACCTTGCGAAAGATTCCAAAGCATTAAAGGTTAAAAGGTAGCCCTAGATACTAGGAAAGCATTTGGCATAGGGTCTAGATAGATTCTTTTTTTTCTTGACTAGTGATGTACTCCCTCCATCTTCTTTTTTTTCCTATGTTAAGGATGATTCGCTAGGATTCATTCCATACTAATAGATAGAACATTTGTACAAGTGTATTTCATATCTGCCTAATTTTAATAAAACACAGGGGTACCAGACTTTAGCGGGACAAAACTACAAAACTGAGGGATACCTCACATGCATGGGAAAGAAAAAAGTCTACTGAAACTGTCTTTTGAGACAAGCTAGCCTTCCATTTCGCTATTGACAACCTTTCTACATTGAGAGAAAGTCTTAAGCCATTGTTAGTATAATTATAAGGCACTAAGTAGGATTTTTGTAACTGGGTTATCTATACAGATAGAATGGTTATTTGTTTATACGAGGAATTCATGTATCAATCAATCCTTCCTGATATGTAAAAGGAACAAGCACAAGGCACAAGGAGTTTTGAAAAAAGTGCATTTAGGTCTTAGTGAAGTTCAACCCATTTCACATACTTGAGGAAGCAGATGGACTGACATACTGTAGATGCCATAGAATCAAAAGATAGGAAGCAAATCCAATACTGTCCAATCAATCTTTTCAGGAGCTGTAGGAAAACCTCATTGGAAGAGAAGACTAAATAAAGCGTAGGCAGACTGAAACCCTACAGTACAGCATATCCCAGTAGAAAAGACCAACGAAATGGATATCCTCCTATATGTCCTAAGATAGGATAATGGCTGATAGATAGATTCTAGAAGCCCAAGGGACTCCCTATGGATGTCTTTAGTGCAAGGAAGTAGGGTGTAAGAAAGATTAGACTTCGAAGTGATTGGGAATGCAGATTTCCTCGTTTATGTAGAGATCCTTTCTAGTTCTCTTTCTATAGTCTCATAGATATGAGTAGAAGGTTCTATTTCACTCCTTAAAATGTACTTGTTGTGCTATTTTTCACTAGTGACAAGAGCTAGTTAGATGAGGGAAGAGTTGAGTCATCAAAGAATCCTTTCTATTTTCGATTTCGATTCGAATTTCGAATTGAAAGGTTGATCTTGAATTTCACTAGGTAACTTTTTGCGATGTGTCTTAGTGGTACAATTTAGGCCAAGTATTGACTCGAACTTGGAAGCAGAAGAGTGATTGGTGTAGAGATCTAGCTTTTAATCAATGACTTGAAGGAATTTGGATTGACTTCTATAGATATAGAATGCTAGGTATTTTCTTCCTGTCTTCTTCTTATCTACAGATATGGCTGATAATGTTAGCCCTTGAGTCATGTATTATACATTATACATAATTACATAAAGAAAGGGTACTTTCTCCTGTCTTATACCTCTATTCCTTCCTTTCTTAGCTAATTTTCTTCAATCAATCCTTTACTAGCATTAGCCTTATGGTTCCACGCTGGTCTCAAATCTGGGTAAGACTTTTTATGTGCCACCCCTGACTTTCAAAAAAACATGACACTTCTGATACGACCTTGTTCATGCTTGGTTGAGTTCAGCTTTTCACCAACCTGGTTAGACATCTGCCGGCTACTAAGGAAACAAGACTCGTCCTCCGAATCGACCTTTCTCTTTCTATACTGCCTTCGGGCATCTATCAGACCGACAAAGGGAATGCGTCAGGTTCCTTTTTACTTTCCAAAACCATCCGACACGGATCTCAACACCCCTTTCCTGCCACCGCTTGCCTTCTCAAATTGGACATACATAGCTAGCCTCTAGCCTAAAGAAGAACACCTTGATAAATGCATTACTGCCGATGCAGACTTTCGATTCATGTCATGGCTAGGCAAAGACAGCTTCAGCTTCGAAGACGAAGAATGCTATGGAAAAGCAAACAAACCATACTTATATTATTATTATCTCTGTCTCCTACCGTCTTGAACTCTTTTTTGTGGACAGCAATCTATCTAAAAAAGTGTTGGCATCCAAGACCTTCAGAGTCGAAGAGCCTTCCTAACTTTAGTTCCAACAAGACAGGGCAAGAAAAGAATTTATGCAAAAAAATGCCCTGCTTTACACACTTTACACAGAAGAAGACGAGAATGGGTCGCTGTGGCACTCGCCCTTGTCATTGAGTCAGCGCTTTCAATAAGAGTCAGCCAGGGTGACTAAGAAAATCTACTGACGATGGAGTATTTCTAATGAGCGCGACTGAAAGGAGAGAAGCGAAGACCGAGCCTACTGCTTGCAAGGGATCGAACTGTTTACTTAATCTTTCTTTCCAGGGATCCGAAGGATTGAGTCAATTCCAGTCGATTTCCCTTCTTTCAGTTAGAGAGCCTGGAAAGTTTCTCCATTTTCCTTCTATTTCAGATGGAGTTGCAGTCTTTGGGTAAGTTAAGTCATTTGGAATGTCGTTGGAGATGAGTTCAATGGAGTTTGACTTCTTCTTGAAAAACGTGCTTCTTTTTTATTTTTTAAAAGAAGGAGCGATCCAGGAATTCAATGAATACACCAAACAAAAGAGAAAGTTGATCGTGATTAGGAACGATACACTCTTTGCTGACCCTTAGGCTTAGGCGAGTGAAACTGGGGTTCCAAGATCAAAAGAAAAGGATTCAATCTAGCCTCCCTATAGCTACCTTGTTACGACGTCAAAGACAGGATCGAAGTTCCAATCAGAACCTATTTATTAGGGCGGGTCAAGAAATCCGTAAGGGAGAGGAGGTAAGACTTTCTCTAGGAGGGCTAAGGATAATTCCATTGTAGGTTAAAAAAGATAATAGGTAGATTTATTCCCTTATATCATTTTATTTTCTCTCTAGGCTGTAGCATTTTCAAGCCTTTACATCAGTCCCAGGCTCTTTTACTATTAAGATGACTTCGCTCCCGGAGTTGTATTTTAAACAAATGAGAGCAGGCTCTTCGCATCGCTAGCAAGTTAAGTCAGTGAGCAGGCTTAGGAAAGTAGAGAGCAAGGAAAAGCATCCAACCAATCCAGTTTCACCAATCCTGTTAGGCTCTTTTGGAAAGCCAGCGAGCTTTAGGGCAAGGAAGTGAAATTGTTGATGCGGAGAATGCCCTCTTTCTCATTAAAGGATCAAGAGTTTACCACGTGCACAGAATCGAATGCTGTCAAAAGCTATTTTGAGTTCAGGGAAAGGCCTATCACCGCGTATACATACCCAAAGACGTAGATTAGAAGAGAACAGACTGCAATGAGAAAGACCTTAATGCCAGGCAAGCTCGTCAAAGCCAGACCGAAGAAAACAAAGTACAGCCTTACTCCGGTACGTTGGTTGGCCAAAAACACCTTCTAACCTTTTCTACGTCAAACCTCTGGGAAAGGATCTGACTGAACTACGATTCATTTCTTTAATATTCCGATTTGGAGGCCTCTGTTTAATGTTTAACATCGTCTTACGGCTGAAGGCGATTTGGTGAAAGATCTTCCTTCACCTTTGAACTGAACTTCGTTCTAATTCAAGTAGGCGACTCGCTCCTTCTATCAAGAAGGATTGAGGGACGGGCCCAGTAAATGCTATCATGTAGTCAGTGCCACAAGCTCTCGAACCCTCGTGGGAAGGGAATTCAATGCATCTCAGCAGCCAGGAAACTAGGCATTTGAACGAAGGAAGAAAGCATCATTGTCCACTTAACAACCCCAGGTAGCTCAGCTAGTCTATCATCCAAGCTCAATATTCCGGTCTACTTAATTCTATCGAGCTAGATCCAACAAGAGCTATGGCTGACCGAGATATTGGATTTGGACTTCTTTTCTCTTTGAACCGCTAGCTAGAAAGAGGGCATTTTGATCACTTGGCACGGGTCCTCGTGAGGGAATTTGAAATTAGGTTCAAGAAAGATTCGACATAGTTGATTATGAAGGAGACACTCCCAATAGCAAAGGGCTTTTTTGGCACATCATTCCATCAAGCCAATCGCCTCTCTCCTGCTTTCAAGCTCCAGTGAGCAAGTACTTTCGTCCTATCATAGTGAATGAAAGGCTCTATTTAGGGATAGATTGTATTGACCAAGGAGCTGTTCCTCACGCGCAGGTTGGGGCGGGCGCAAGGTCTTCTTTTTTTTTTTTAATTCGAATTCTCCTCGGCCCACTAGCGACATTCTGTTATCTTCGCTCAAGAGAAGTCCAAATAGAAGGAATGGGGATAGTTGCTCCTCGGGAATCCGCTCATCAGAAAGATTTAGTGGGGAAGCCGTTCTTAATTAGTGTGTCGGTTCCCCTCAGGAATAGGTTCTATAGTGAACTGGAGTGGATAGGAGTCTTCTCTTAGGCACACTCCTCTATTTACCATGGTTGCTTACTCTGATAGTGTTTCGGGAGGTTGAATTAGGTAGGATTTTCAATTTCGTAGCACCGGGGGGCCAGGCAGCACATACAAAGAAATTGCCGACACATCCCATAGCTCGGTTCCTACTAACAAGAGGAAAGACTTTAGACAGACGGCACTCTTCTTTCTAACGGGGGTGAGTCTTCGTCATCTCGTCTATTTAGTTTTGGTGGGCTTGTTTAGGCAGGCATATTCTCGTCCAGGCAGGCATCTGGCCTAGGGTTCTCCTTTCCGGGTTCAGTATTCAGTAGAAGTGAGTATAACAAAACGAGAGTATATAAGTCCACGGGAATAGGCAAGTCAGTGAGGGACCTATCAATACCAGGAGCCTATAATCAGTATAATGTCATTATGTTGTTGAAGTACATACTAGTCTCTGGGCACAAATGGAATGAAACTCATGCTTATTCTGGCGTGGTGAGTCCTTCGTTTTTTATTTCATATAAAAGTCGTTCACAGTCATTCCAGATCATATAGAAGTAGTCAACCCCACCGTCAGAGGTTCACGCCACTAAGGTCTTATGGACCCCGCCAGCTCAACAAAGCCCCTTTCAGGCCTAATCAGTCAGGATGGAATTCAAAACAATGAGACCGGCAACCCTAATCCCAAACTACCCAGCCACTGTGGATGGATCGGGTGGAATCAAATCGATAGAATGTCCCAGATTGGTAGCATTGAGTTGGACGATAGGAATCTCAAGAAGTAAGGCGGTTGCCTTTTTCCTCCATTCCATGGTAGGCTAGGTCAGTCACATAAGGAGTACCGGGTGATTAGGTGAAGCTTTACTTCACTTAAGTCAAAGTCTAGACTTCAAGTTTGGAACCCAGTATGAAAGAAGGAAGACTACTATTCTGAGTACTGAGACTACATTTCGTATCTCGTGCACGCACTTACACTTAGTATGCAATTCATACAGAGAATCTTGTGAATGATCGACAGCAGATTCAGGCCGACTAAACCACGGTGGGTTCGTCTTTCCCTATTCGATCTGAGCCATTAACAGACTGACTTGACTTTTACTGGTGTTCGCTACTGATTTTACGGCTCGTGAACTTTCTATGAAACTAGCCCTGTTCGCTATTAGATAGAGATTTCACTGAGACTGAACCTGCCCTAAAACAAGGGATAAAAGAAGTGGCTTGTGCTGTTATAGTTTTTCCTCGATAAATGGGTTGGGTGCATGCCCTGATACCATATTTCTTTCAACGATTGCCCCTCTGGTTAACATAACAAGATGATTTTTCACCTTTCACTAAACGAAATGGTTGTCAGTGATCAGACAGGCTAGTTGGGTTCCAAACCTCTTCTGTCTCATTCCCCGATCACGGTGTTACACCTATAAGCACATACACATCAAGGGGAGACGGTAGTGCACTTCGGAAGGAAAAAGTGTCAGTCACGGAAATGCGATCAAAAACAAGCAATTTGACGGGAAAAAAGCAAGTGGATCGATTTCGATATCGACTTACGGTCTAAAATCGACGTTCTACCAACGGGAAAATGCAATTGGATCCACTTTCAGTCCCCATCTCTGGCCCCTTCGCCTTCGACTCGGTCTATTCGCCTTCGAGAAAGCGTTCTTTACTTGAAGCTATTCGGCTAGTTCTACTCAATGAGTATACGAAGTACAGAAAGCCTTCTTCCTTGATGTTGTACGATCGAAGCCCCCTTTACCAGGCGTTGGAATCACTATTTCTAGGACTACGTTAGGGAAATTGAATGCGAAAGGGCAAGATTCAGTATTGAGGTCGTGAGCCCATTCCTTAGTCAGGACCTGTCAGTCGATTTCATAACAATAGCCGTCCTGGTTCAATCATCGCAGTAGAGCTCTAAGGCAGTGGAGCTCAGTCAGTACCGCAATTGGTAGTCAGCGCATCACCAACGAAAACCAAGGCCATCTCATTTTAAACCCGATTCAGCCCCATCTCAGACTTTCATAGGCGACGGTTGGCATATAATAGGGAATTTGAAATCCCGGGTCAGTAGGGCGTCGTTCCTTAGAGGTTACATTCCATAGTGAGGAGGGGAAATGTTGCTACTACGTTCCTCTCCTTGAAGTCTTTTGCGCTGCTTCGCAGCCTCTCCCTAAGGTCTTTTGCGTGATTTCATACCTCTCCCGTTGACTTTTGTGAAAACATCGATATAATTAGTGTCAAACCTATTAGACTTTCTGGCAGTCTTTAGTGCAGTTAGCGGGGAATCCATTCCTATTCTCATCATATGCCTTCCCGTTGATTCACCTCAGGGACTCTCTGTCTTTGTTGAGACTGAAATTCGACTTATTGAATGTGTGCCTGAAGGTATATCAAGTAGTCTAGGGGGGAAAGCACAGAGAAGTCAGAAGCAGGAAACAAGGAGTTCTAACTCTCGTCCCACGCCCTCTTATTCTATTCAAATGCCCTATATTCTGCACCGGGAAAACAGACTAGAGAATCTTCTCCAAGGCAGTTTGAACCCCAGCTAGTATTGAGATTGAGAGCCGTAAAGAGTCCGGAGATCAGTCATTCGACTTAGGAATCCCGTCCAACTTCAGATAAGGTAGGAAAGCTACAAACCAGTCTTAATTCCTGCAGACTAAGATTCAGTTTCAAATCCCAAGGGATTCAATTCAAACACTCATAGATTCTATGCCCGCCTCTGCTCTGATGTTCCAACCCTGAAGTCACTTCCTTTAGAGTTGAGTTCAAAGTTACAGCCTTTAGTAGATAAGCCGGAGTTAACTCATGATAACTCTTAGCCCTGACTTCCGATGAATGAGAAGTCTAGTTAGGCAGTGGAAACCCTGGGAAGTATTGAAGTTCAAGTTAGAGGGCATATGAATATGAAATAGCATATGATGAGATTGGTCAATCTTTCTCATTGCTTGACTAAAGAATGCATTTTATGGCTGACGCACTCCCGTCATGAGACGTAGAAGCAAAAAAAAGAAAAAGCCTAGGCTGATCATCCAACACCCATTGATTAAGATCCTTATCGGCTAGAATAAATGCCTTTTAATCTTCTCAGATTTTTTATCTGGTAACTGACTGAGAATTGATAGTCTTCTAAGGAAGTCTAAGTGACAGAGGATCTAGTAAGGAAAGGAACCTACCTTTCTCGTTTGTGACCCATGCCTATGGGTCACTTAACTCCGTTAGCATAAAGGCAGCAAGTGAAGTTAGAATCTTTCTCTATTGTTGCATTCCCTTCCGGGATACAGAGCAGAATCTATTGATACAAGAAATTCCTTAGAAAGACCGAGATCACTACATCTATCTCTTGAACTCAGCTCCTATTCACATCCTTCCCGTGGGAACGACTATAGAGGACAGCCCCAGAGAACTCAATGACGCTATTGTTGAGCTCATCCCGCCTATTCTATCTATTCTATTCCTAGGTCCTGCGGAGGACCTCCGAGTCCCCATTGATTCTACTCCAATTCCAGTATCTGGCTGTTCTTCATCTTACCCGGGAGGAAGTCGAGGACAGAGTTGCAGCTTTAGATGAAAGATTGATGTTTCTATTCGGCCCTACGCCTTATGGCTTTAGGAGATTAATATAGTTGAGCTGCAAGCATCCTGAGATTGAACTGCGTTGAAGTTTTAAGCAACATCTCATTTATCGTTCCTGGCCTAGCTGAAGGAGGGTAAATTAGGCATTGATTCGAACTTCAATACTGGGCCTCTATGAACCCGTTGAAGTTACTGAGTTGGTTGCCCTTAGTCTTGTTCAAGTTAGAGGATTTCTTAACTGTTGAAATGACGTCTATAGATATGAAAAGATTGAAAGCTCGAAATCGGTTACGCAACAGGCTAAGCCAGAAAGGAAGAGAGATTGCTATTGTTGTTAGCAGTTACAGCAGAGACAGAGATAAAAGCGTAAGAAACCCAAGAACCTTTTGGCCGCCTTTAGGTCTTCTTACCCGGATCAAATTGAACTTCGAACAATCGTAACTTTAAAGAGAAAGAATCTGACTTCAATCCTATTGGCTTTCAACTCCCAATTCTACCGCAGAATGAAAGAAATTAGACTTCCACGGAAGTCAGACTGAGGAAATAGTTGCAGCTCTTTCTCTTGAGTTAGTCTTATCAAATGATTGGCTTTCGACTCCTCGTACGATGGTCGAGCTGCTTCGCAGCCTCTCAAGGAAGTCTTTTGCGTGATTTCATACCTCTCACGTTTTTCGAGTTATAGTATGCTCCTTACTTCTTTTTATACCGCAAGTGACGAACTATAGCCTAAAGCGGTCACCGCTGTCCTACTTGACTTTTTTATTAAACCTCACCCGGAAAGCGAACCCAAGGCAAATGCAAATCTCGCCCCAGAAAGCATTTTCACTCGAGCGGAAAGAGCTGACCAAGAGACAAGAGCTACCTCACCAGACTCCATTGCTCCTAAGGCTTCGTCAGAGTCTGACTAATGGCATAGAAGATAAGTCGAATGCTCCTGGGCAAAAAAAAGGAAGATGACATAGACTATGCCTTTTATTCAAAAGAGCCATCACAGCTTATGAAAGAGCGGCTTGGAAATGGCTAATTAGTTTAAGGTACTGACCAAGAACGACGGAGAGAGCCCTTTTTCAGTCTTGTCGGAATAGGACCTGTTGGTGGTTTAAAGGTCAAACCATTAGGACTTTAGTCAAGTCTTCATAGTATGACTTTGGTTCCAGAGATAGCGATTCGGCTATTCTTATTCCTTTACTTTGAATCAAGGTCTTTCCAGAGGAAGGGGGAAGCAAGCAAAGCTAGCCACGGATCGGAGGGGAAAGAGTTAAGTAACTTCAGTAGACTACCGAACGGGTGTGGGGAAGAATCTCGCCAAAGGAACTACCTTTCTGATTCCTCTCCAAGGGTTAACTCAAGGGATTCGATTCTCTTTTAGGCGTTGTAAGACCGAGAACTCGATTTCGGGTGAAGCCTTAGTTGTCGCTGGTGGTGGAGGAAAGGCTTGACGTGGTCCAGTGAAGGTTGAATCTGTTGAGATTGAAGATTGAGAAAGCTTTCTGACGCAGGTAGAATGTTGAACTATAAGAAGAAGAGAAAGTCCTTATCCTTATTTATAAACGATCGATTTGCCCAGAATCAGTCCTAGCCTATGCCTTCGTCTTTCTTTCGATGATCAGACAAACGAAAGGCAGGCCCGGCCCCAAAAAGCGTAGAGCCTTAGTGACCCGCGTGTCATAAGCTGGTAATCAGTGAAAGAGCAAGAACTTTCAGGCGAAAGACCTGAACTCGAACTCAGTAGGAAGACGCACGACAGAAGCTTCCCGAGCTGCTGCCTTTACCTTAAACGCTTTAAAGGAGGGGTCGCTAGCACATTAGAATGCGAGTTCGGATGCTTATATATATTTAATAAAAAATTCGATTTCGTGAGATTAGACGCGGCATTAGCCGTCTATTAGGAATAATATAGGAATAAGCGGTCCTTGCAAGAATGCCTTCTTTTTCTTCAAGGGGGCGGTGACATGTGTAACCAAGAAGAAGCTGTTGGAGCAATTACCGCTCTTTCTGCTGAGTTCATATCCGCTCTTGTGCTAGAAGAAAAGAAGAGACGTCGAGCGGCTTATGAATCTTATAGGACGAGGTCAAATGGCACGAGTGAGCTTATTAAAGCGCGAATCATAGAGGAAGATCAAGGGGGTCAGATCCGCGGGTGGGACAAATCTTGTCTTTGTCTTTGCGTATGGATTTAAACCAAAAAAACCGTGACCTAAGATAAGGAACAGTCAAAGCAGGGACTTAGAGAAACGCATCCGATTGTGAGCATCTTTCGATTGAGTAGGTCAGGAAAGAGACAAGAGGCGATTATCCCTCACCTATCCTTGAAGTTGGTCAAGTTCTTTTCCTTAGAACACCATTTTGCTTATGTAATACTAACGCGTCAACCTCTTCTGGAAACGCTTTAAAGGAGCCCTTATTTATTTCTTTCCAGGGAACCCTTCCGTCTTATTGCGACGACCAAGCCTAAGACACGGATCTTTCGTTGGGCACACCGGGTTAGCTCACATAGGGTCATCTCTAACTGAAAGTGACGAAGAGCCTTCCTCATATTCGTAAAAAATCTCCGAAAGGACACTCCAGCTCCACCTCACTTTGGAATGCTATAATCATGTCATCCGCATATCGGACATAACCCACCATGTGACCTTACACTCGCATAAAAGAGTTTATGCGCTTATCCAGAAAAAAAGAAAGAAAGATCTTCATCATGACGGGAGAAAGGGGGGCTTCAAAGTGCTATGACCTTCGTTACGGTCGAGTAATCTTTGTCGTATATTTGGGGAGTTAGAAAGGCTCAACAGAGGTTGATAATGCCTGAGTGAGGGTCTTTATTCAAGCCAAGAAGTGAAGTAGCGGAACGGGAAAGGAGTTTACTTTTATCCCCTATGAAAGCCCTTTTTCAGCTGCGGCTATAGTGCTTTCTATTTGCTTTGATTCTTCTTCAGTACTTCAAAACCCAAGGACAAGACGGCTAGGAAACGCTCTTCTTCATATTATTATGCCTGGCCTGGGATGTCTTTCACTTTTTGATCTTCATTTCTTTAGCGATAGACAACCCTATCGCGTTGGCCTCATATTCAGAACTGTTATTATAGCATGGAAACTCCTATTTTAAGGATAAAGATGTTGACTCTCCTTTTGGTGATTTCAAAACGATTCCTACACCACCTTCTTCCTTGGCTGTGGATGATTCATCAAAGTAGTTGGTCCATTGCCCATCTCCTACTGTTGCAATCTGTTCTATCTCACCAGGAATTTCTGAAGAAAGCTCAATAGGGTCTCCTCTAAGATCTTAAGTGGCTCGTTAAGACTTCGTGCCGTTCACCTTCAAAGTAAATTAAGTCTAACAGAAGGACCTGCTTCGAGTGCCCTTTCATTGCTATTTGCTTTCTCTGTTCGAAGCTCAGCTGGAACGACGGCTGGAAGATTTATTTCAATGTGGGATGATTTAGTCAGGGCAAAGGATGAAGAAGAGGTATATTAAGGTTCGGTATTTGACTCCGGGGACTACGTGATCTATTGTCTCTATTGGGTACTTTTTCTTTCGTCCCTGACACCCTTTCTTCTCCTCCCTCACCCTGACTTCCCCCTCTCTCTCTTTGAAGTTGACAGTGACATCAGAGTTGGTGATAGGGGAAAGCATGTAAAGGAAAAGTGAAATGGTAGCTACTTCTGGACTTTCCGGTCGGTCTGGTGTGGTGTCATTGACTTCATTTCTCTTCACATCCCTCCGAATCTCTACTCTGTTTTGGCTACTTGTTGTTCGCGCTAAGACAGCGATGATGCCCGGGCTAGTGTAACTGATCTCGCTACTAAATCAATATCGTCAGTTATATGGTTGCTTCATCCAATTTCAGTAAAGGTTCACAGAATGTCCTACAAAACCTGATTCAGAGGGGATCACTCATCAATCGTATGTTATCCCCAAGACCTGCTGTTAGACTTCATCTTCTCTTCTTCTTCCTCCCGGACCCTTTATTTTTATAGTTTCAAAAGTGGAAAACTCGGGGTATTCCGAAGATTGAGTGGCTGATCTACTTCAGTCGAATCCGCCTCGTAATCGGGGTAGCCCTCTATCATAGGCTGATTCAGATGAGGTAAGGTCGGAGGTGGTGCCGTATGAGCATATAGGGACGATGGTTCCCCCTGGAAGGAATCGTCTCTCCTTTATGTAGAAACGGTCGATGCCTCCAGAGCGTCATGGAATGGAAGCAGCCCCTGCTTTAGGTGGTTAACTCATTGCCTTCAGTGACATCGTGGCTTCGGCATCGAGACACTGACTCCCAGATCAGCGACCCACTCTTCTTAAGGGAGAGAGACTCCAATGACTTCATCGCGTCACCGAGAAGAGCGTAGTATAGAAAAGACCGAGAGAGACATCAAGGCTACGTACGCGAGAATAGAGCGCGAATTCGAGCTACATTCCTCATTCAGTGGGAAACCTTAGCCTTCTAAGTAAGGATGTTTTTCGAGGGTATATTTCATATCTGAGGTCCAGCTTTTTTTTAATCAAAAAACGCCTTCGCAAACACACTACTAAAAAATCTCGACCGACGGAAAAGCATGGTAGCAGTCTTTTGGATCTCCTACTCGTCCCACCTCATCCGGTTTTTTCACTGAACTGCTAACTCTGTTGGGCGCATGAGACACTTGCCCAAGGGATTTAGTTTTAGAACGAACAACACACCATTGTTATACGATGGTGACGCGAAAGGAAAAACTTTTTGTTCATATACGCACCTGCCTCTGATACCCGGGTAGTAATGTCCACAAGGTGCGAAGCGCCTTTTTGTTGCATCAAATCAAGAACAACGACTGTTACAGCTTCAAAATCAGTCTGCTGTCGATTCCATCTCTCCGAAATGGTACAACCAAATGATAGGCGTCAGGCAACGAACGTTAAACAGATACTTTGCGAAGCTGCTGCTGCTTCCCGTCCAGCCATTTTTTTTACTATTGATTGAATCCCGAAAATCTCATTGTAGAGAATCCCTGCCCCAACTCGATCGAGCACCAGTGATTTCTTTCCAGAGGTGGAATCCTCTGGAGATCTGTGACGGCCCAGTTCCTTATCAAGGGTAAGCTCAAAAACAGGGTATCCCTTAATGTATGGGACGGGACCAGGTAGGATTAGTACTTGAAAGGCCAGGTTTTCTTCTCATCCGGCTTTTGTCTTAGGCTCAAGCGACTCGCCTGCAGTATAAAACCTCACTTCTGGGATTATAAGGCGGAGCATTAATCTTGTCAGCAGAGATTTGGCACTTGTGACACTTTCGCACATATTCAATGCAATCCGTCTCCAGTGTGAGCCAAAAGTTACCGGCTCTATGAATTTTTATTTCTAACATATGCCCATTCGCATGAGTCCCACATATCCCTTCATGCACTTCTTCCATGAAAGCTTTTGCCTCTTTGGCATCTACACATCTTAGTAGCATAGAAAATGAAAGTCTTTCTCCATTGAGAAAGAAACTCATTGCCAATCTGCTGTTTTCTTGTCGACTTCAGAGATACCAGGAGGATACTCACGATGCTGAATATACCGCTTGATATGATATCATAATACCAGGGCTTTCCATCTATCATCAAGCAGTATGATGGGACGTCCCGAGTTTCTACCTGGAGAGGTTATACAACTGTTCCTTCTGTTACCCTCATCATTGATGCGTCGCCAGGGCGTCGGCGAATTTCTTCTTGGATCGGGGCATGTAATTGAACTCAATGGAACGAAACTTTTTTATCCGATCTTAACAGGATGATAGGGAAGTAACTTGGGGTCTTGAGTTTTCTATTTCCCGATTGTTTTAAAGATAATCAGGGATGAATCCCCATACACTTGACAGTTTCTTATTTGCATTTCCAAAGCCGCTTGCAACCAACCCAGTAATGCAGACAGTAGTTCAAGTCACAGCTGCTGAGGTGGCGTAGTGAATATAGTACTAAAAAAACAAAGAAAAGAAAAAAGAGTTCTGGGCCATAGGATACTAACCTGAGAAGAGTGAAGTTACCTTTACTATTTTACTTTTGGCTATTACTCTTACAACAAAAAATGAAAGAGGAGCGTGCCGTGTGAACGCGCTCTATCTTTTGTAGCGTAGGGTAGTCTAAATCGAGTCCTTCTATATGCTTTTTTAGTAAAGTTTACTCACCAATCTCAGCCAACGTTTTTTAGTTAGTAGAACATAGGCCTACGCCGTTGTGGTAGGTTCGAGTCCTGAGTCACTCACGGTCATTAGTCTGGTTAGCTCTTCCTGATAGCAACAAAAGGGTTTAGGTATGAAAGGGATTCGGGGCGAGTCCTCTCTTTGGCCTCCTGCTCAACTAGACAATCTTCAGCTTCTACTTAAATCACCTTAGGGGAAATTAACGTCCATACTCTTTGGTTTAGTTTAGTCAATGCGCTTTATCGGGCATACAATGCTTTTCCCTAGTCTTCTTCTCCCGCAAGTCAAGGAGAAAGACAAGTCCGACGGCAAGGGGTGTTGTCTGGTATAGAACCAGAACAAGGGCTGAGGGAGTTTCCAGTAGCTGGAACTTTATTTCCTGGTTGTAGGGTCTATAAACCCATAGAGGGGTGGCTGGCTGAGTAGTTTCTCAAATCCCGAGAAGGGTGGTGGATGGGAGTGGCAATTGTCAGGGGGAGAGAAGGATGGTAGAACACCAACAAGCCCTTGACCCGCTGGTAGGTAGGGTGTAGCTTGAATTTACCACATAGTCCACAAGGGACTCATCACTGATGGAAGGGGAATTTTGATTTCGTTGGGTTGTCAGAGATTGATTCTTTATACTCTTCTTCCCGCCTTTGGGCTTATTTGTTCCCAGAGCTTCTTGCTTTTCCAAAGCTTGTTGGACTTGTTTGCTTCCGTGCGGTTTAGAAGAGAGGGAGGCAATGCAACTGATTCCGCCTTGGGAAGCAGAAATAGAAGATAATTTTTCCTTTTTTAATTGGCACGTATCTGGTTCCCATTGGGGGTGTTTTCCTCATTCAAAGATTGGAGGACCTCAAAGCGGGATCCGGTTCCAGCTGGCACGCTTGCTGGATAGCCGAAGACAGATTTACTTTTGTTTGGCATTATTGGACTTGAAATTTGGTCTTGAATCGGAATGGCGGCAAGGCCATTCTTGGACGTACGTTGAATATCCACTTTGCTTACTTGTCTTGTACTAGTAGCCTTTATCCCCCTCCAGGTCTCAGCGATTTTGTTTTAGCTTATTTGGGGCGAGCATTCAGGGCCCATATATTCGGATCCACCTCTTTGACCCGGGTTCTTTCACTCCTTCGGAAGGCAATTTTTCTCATCCGTACTGTAGGCCACTGGATCATCGCCCTTTGCTTGGCGGTAGCTTTCTTCTTTTTCTTTTCTTTACTTTCGTTTCGAAAACGGAAAGAACGTAGGATAGGATAAGTGAGGATACGGGATGAATGCTCTTCGATGCGTGTGGACGGAAACTTCCCTTATTTGACAAGGGGTGGGGAATCCTGCGCCTTAATCTAATCGGGTAAATCACTCTATTAGGAGAAAGCAATTGATAAGGGAGCTTACGAAAAGGGCTATCAAACGGCTCAACGAAGAAATTGGCTTCGGTTCCCTACTGTCTAATCTCAACGGTCTCTCAGCTGACTTCCAAAGAATCGAGGGGCCCTCCAATTACTTAGGGTTTGTTCGTATCACTCATCGGCCCCGCTTAGGTCCCTCTCTAACAATCTCTATCGAGATCGCGACAGACTCTGATCGCTAATCCATTCCCGGTTCCAACTCCGGTGTAACTCATCACAAAATTGCGTGATATAAGATCCGGGGACAACTTCGTATATAACCAGGCTGGGAACTTTTTGTCTCAGACCTGACTTCCCGATCTCCCTGTTAAGATCGGACACTCAAATAGACTATATCAGAGAAAGCGCTAATCTCGCTTTTGAGATGGACTTCTTCTTGCTCCCAGCTTTCCCGATTAGATCAGGTTTCCTGAAACTGAAGCCCACTGCTTGCTTTGTTCTAAGCTTAGCTGGAAATCTTTGAGAAAGAGAGTGAAATAGGCTTTGTTTGGGTTTTCTCCTTGGCTAAGAGCCCATGTAGCTTCTTCGGGTTGGTATTCTTTGTACTGGTAGTGAACCATTATTTCGAATGAGGCTCGATGTTAATTTATTGAATTCTTTCACGCCTTTTCATTTGTTTGCTGGCTGCTATAATTCCATGAAGTCAGTACTCTTTCTTTGTTGGTAAGGGCGAACTAAAGACGCTTTTACTAGCAGAACTCAATAAATCGATGATTACCTTCTTAAGGACCGATCCCCTGTCAGTTGGGAGCTTAACGCAGCAGTGGGATCAGTGTGGGACTAGCTGCCAAGCCAGCAGTGAGATAGGGGATTGCAAGCAAGACATGAGTAACTTACACCTCTCCTACGTGCTGAATGAACGAATGATTGCCCAAAGGCGGATTCTCTGCACTATCATAAAAGATCGGGGGGTTTCCGCTGACTGGAAAGACGGTAGACAGACTGTTGCCCCTTCACTCATATCTGTGTCCCATCAGCGAAGGTTTAGAAAGACTAAGGGTGAGTCTTTAGGCGAAGGTAATTCGTATATTTTCTCTCTCGATTTCGGGAGTCGAGAAGAAAGAAATGCTTTATCGGCCCGACAATCTCATATTCATATAGAAAGGATAGGCTTTCGAGGTAATGAAATTGGCTCTTTGGCATCATCAGAGAAAGACTTTCTATTTGCATATCGGTTTCACAGCTGGATGTCCATATTCTACAGTAAAGCTGATCAAGAATTTTATGCAAAGTCTGGACTGAGTTGGGACTTAACATTGGTGAATCAATCTTATGAATGGGTGGAGAGTGCTATTGTTTTCCGACCTGAGTTGAGAACCTGGCAATCGTATATACTAGTTGAGATAGTCTACTGGAGGCAGGGGTTAATCCATATAATGGCTTTACTTTAGGTTAGGCACCAAGTTCGTAATTTGATAGTGCCGGTAGAAGGCATAATGCAGCGGATCTACTGAGCAATGCAAAACCTTCAAACATAAAGGTTTCTGTTCCTGCAAGTGTGGAGAGGTTTCTACTTGCTACTTCCTCTTCCTCTGCAGTAGATAACTCAAAATTATCAGCAATTGGAGTGGTGTACCGTGATGCTTTTGGTCACTATCATCACACAATGGTGCGTGATAATGGAGGAGAGGTTATACTTTCATCCGGTGCAATGGGGAGTCCTCAGCTTCTGCTATTGAGTGGTATTCTAGGCCATATCTTTCATCTTGGGGTATTCCTGTTGCCCATCACTTGCCTTATGTGGATCAATTCCTCTATGAAAATGGTATCTCAATTGTGCCTGACGAGCATTCACTTATTCAGGTGGTGGGTATCACTGAATCAGGGGCTTACCTTGAGGCTGCTTTAAATATCATCCCTTTTTCCTTCCCTGCGCAAGCATTTACTTCGGAAGATGGTGTGCCTAATGCCCGTGGCCGAGTTCTTTGTTTACATCATCGGTAACAAGATATGGTTCTTATGATACATAGATCGGAAGAGTGCTAGCTCAGACATCTCGAACTCTGCCAACTCTCTTTCCTTAACTGATTCAGAAGGGCATGCTCAAAGAGTTTCTTGTCCTGAGAAAGCCCAATTGATTGCTTCCTCTTAACCCCTTGACTTACGTAATTGAACCAAGCCCTTCTTTTCCCACAACTGGGACTGACATTATGTTACGTGGGTCAAGTATTCCGCAATAACAATAAGAAGAAAGCACTCTTTCCGGTGCCTTGAATGCAATTCTTTCAAGCGTCACATTCCAATCCCCGAAAATACACCCAAGCTTTTTTTCCTTTTACCCGGGAAGGAGACTTGCCTTTCACTCTGACAGTTGCTTATTCGTCTTCTTCTCCCGGGATAAAGAATAGCTCGTTTTGAGCGAAAGCCGTTGCTTGTTTACATTGCCCCTCCTTTCTCTTTCAAATGAATTGATTCGCCAGTTTATGAGCTCACTAAGTACACTACTATAAATGCACATCCCTTTCTCTTAGCCTAAGGGAAATGAAACTGATTCAACTTGAAGAAGATGTTCTTCTTATCTTAAATTATCTTAAAGTGTGATGAACTACCTCTTTGATGTAGCCTTCTGTCAAGCTCCTGACGAGGGGGATTGAGGTGAAAGCAAGGAGTTCCACCCGAATAAGCAGGGGCTGCAGTAGTTAGCATCAAACTGTGATTTCGTATCGTCAGTCGTTAGGACTAGTACCGAAGTTGGGCGGGCCTTTAGCTTCAGTTTATCTCTCTTCCTTGCCTTATCCTTATGGCTGACTTCCTTGTTAGGACAGAAAGAAAGAAAGTACACCACCTCCCGGAAGTTACTATGCATCGCGCTTGACTCTAACGCCTTTATGAAGTCTAGCTCTGTTCTATGTTTGTCAGCGGAATCTTAGCTTTTGATTGAACCTGACTGCGGAGAGAGACTATGAAGAAATCTATTCCTACGGCTTCTAGGCTTTCCACCCGAGAGTGTTGTTGGCTTTGAGGGGTTTAGATTCCGTCTTTGATCAACGGGGAATCTCTTGAGGCAAAAGTGGAGAAGCAAGACCTTAGTCTGAAACCAGAGTTTGAACTAGGCCCTTCCTTTTCACTATGGTTGGATGCGGACCTTGAAGAGAAAGAATGTAAAGACGAAAGAAGAAGCGGGCGCTAACTTTTCCACCAATGGAAAAGAAAGCATTTCGCAGGCAAGAAATACAAGTATAATAATTTAATCCAAGAGTCCGGAAGTTTCTAGTGCTTTATTCTTATCGGTTAGCTGCCAGTTCTATTCCTGCCAACTCCTTGTTTCCTTTTAGCAGTAACGGGGAATTATGAACTGTGACTGATTCACCTAAGGCCATAGCTAATCTGATCTTTCTTATCTGACGCTATTCCTGTGCAAGAGAGCCTTGTATGGTCTAACGTCTTGGTGCTTTGGAGAATAGATTCATTTCACCGATGCTTCCGATCACTTCTCGCCCGGGACTTCTTCCTTGAGATCTATCTCTGGAGAAGCTTACCTATCTTATAGTTATGGCACTGGCTACTCAAAAGCCTTCGCCTATAGCTTCTACTTCGTAAACTATAATTGGGTTATCCTTCCCTTCCTGTCTATCTCCTTCGGTCAGGTAGTTCTGCTTCAACAAGCTCTTTCTTTGAAAAGAAAAGATGGTTCCATGGATCGGGTTTTCATTTCAGAAGCTGCTAGAATGCTTTCTTTCAGGTAGTGAAGCAATTTTAGCATGCCTTTCTGAATCAGTTTAGGTAAAGCATTCCCGAAGTTCAGAGATTGGAAACAACGCGTAGGCAGGAATAGAACTTTTATATGATAATCCCAGGGGCCGGTTGAAAGCAAAAACACTCCCGGAAGAGGAAAAGAACCACTCTATCAAGTTCTCAGTCAAGTACGGTAGCAACTGAAGTCTCTGCCTTTCACTCTGACTTGCCATTAATCGTTTACTCTTCCTTGCGCTGCGGCGGGAGAGGTAATTGATAAGGAGTTCCAACCATTATTTCCCTTTCAGTGGATGAATAGGCGTGTGCTGGTTCTTTGCCTAATTCAACTTTAACCTGGGCTAAAGGACTAAACCCCACATCGTCTTCCTACTGCCAAGTCAAAGCTAAGACCGCTTATGCGAAGCTGGAATCTAGTTCCAGCGGAAGACTCCACTGGGCGGGGACTTTGTGTACTTTTCCCGGGGAAGCTTTTCAAAGAGCGGATTCTCGGCTTTCCTCAGGAATGAAGTAGAGTTTCAATAATTGCTTTCAGGTAAGCAGGGAAGGTAGGTGGTGGGGAAGGAAGACCTTAGTCTGAAGCTTCGAAGAATTCTGACTATGCCGGAAATCAAAGGAGTAGCTAAGGAAAGCTGCTTCGACGAAAGAAGAAACTTCATTGCTTGTTCTTCACTCTTCTTTCCCTATCTTTATGCTTGAATATTCCACTTTTTTCTTCTGCCTTAGATTAGAAAAGGCAGATACCTTTCTTTCAAGCAGGGGAAGTATACACCTTCCTTATCCTTAGAGGAGTCCTGATATGGTCAATTTCCTTTCAAAGCTGAATTCCAGTCTAGTCGACCCTTGAGTGATGCAAGCTTGATAAAGACGCGGAGTTCCACTCTTCAACCTTCTTTCTTTAGGTTCGATTAAGAGAGAGGATGGACTGAGCCCGCTAGCGCGAAAGCTTAGCTATGGCTATGCCCTTCCTTTTCTTGCTGGACTCTACCTATCTTGGTCTGATTCCTTCAACCGGGCTGAATGAAGAAGAGTCAGTCTGATGACGGAGAGGGGAAAGCAAACTCCTGGTAGTCCTTTCCTTATGGTTGCCGTTTAGGAGCTAGTATTCATTCGCAAAGGCATACGCTATACTTAAGAGACTGGCCGAGGGTGGATGTAATTCAGCTCGACGGAGAGGAATTCTGCTACTTCCTCCTTGACACTCAAAGTCTGCCCCCTCTTCATCTTCCGAGTCATGCCCGGAATGAGTACTTTACCCTTGAGATCTATCCAAAGCAAAAGAGTTCAGCTGTCTAAGATTACTAATAGAAGCTCAATCGAACAGACCTTGCCTAATAGACTGGAATGGGGTTAGCCAAAACAGGCGAAAGAGATCAACTTTATGTAGATATTAGACAAGAAATGTGCTTTGCAGGCATACTCTATCATCTAAGTGCCCACCCAGCCTGTTCAGTTTCAGCCAAGAAAGCTGCATCGAATTTTTGATAGAGTTTGATCCTTCTCTTCCCACTAAGGCCAATCCACAGCTGCTGAGGAGATTGGACTTGACTTACTTTCTACTTCCTCTGAGATTGTATGATATGGATTTTACCGTGATAAGGAAATTACCAAGAGATGAAGAGTAACCAACCCCAACCGAAAGAGGAAACGAGTGAAACCGCTTTCCCGAGGGGACAAGAGAACATCGTCTGAGCCCTTAGATATGTTATTTGATGATAGAGATTTGGAACGAACCGCTGTTAAGCAAACCAACAACCCTATGTATATGGTATATATGGTATATGTAGAAAAGAGAGCTCCGTGACTTCCGGGCTTAGCTCTTTTCCGGTGCAGATGAATAAACCGGTATTTTCTCTTGGTCTGGGAAAGAAGTTTCATTTGCAGCAGTAGTCTCGTACGTATCTTTTCGTTACACTCATTCGCGAACAAGCTTAGGAAATAATAGATTGAAGAGTCTAAATTAGCTGGAGCAAGGAAGACTTGGTCTTTAGACTTATACTCACGCACAACGGCTTCTTAAATAACTATATGAATTATGAATAGCGTCTGTAGCGCTAGTCTAAACTAGAAGCCGTTGCTTGTTTTGTTTTTTATAATCTAAAAGGTCTCGTCTTTCCGCAATATATGGCAGAGGGTTCCAAACCTTTCTTCATTCGGATAAAGATGGCACTTCGTCGTTTAGGGCCACAGCACCTCCTTCTCCGGAATCCCCCGAGGGTCAATGGGAGGACCTTATCAACCATAGGAATGCCCGATCGACTCTCAATTGCTTGTGAAAGATAGCTATTCCTCCGCTTTGATGCTTTCTTCTGCTGATTCAATAGCAGCTCCCATTTCAGAAGACCGAAAGAGAGTAGCTGCCTTTCAAGCAGACTAAGAATCCGGTATTCCCCCAACCTTGGGCAATTCTTTTCACAGCTAAGCTTATCGTTCTGCCATAAAAGAAGAACTTTTTATTAATCAAGCAAGCTCCATCACAACCGAAGCCAAGGTCTCTGCAGAAACCATAGCACCTCGCGTCAGGAGCTGGCTTAAGCGACTTCCTTTAGTTGAACTTGAATTGAATCTTAGCCAGTTCAAGTTCGAAAAGAGCGACTCGACTGTCAAGCAAAGATCGTTGGCTTTCTTTGCTCTGGGCGCGTACTTTCACTCTGGAGTGAAAATGCCAGCTATCTTGCTTTCTCTTTGCCTCTCTCTGAGCGGTGCTCCACAAAATCCTCTCAAACCCCATATCATATGGAGCCGCGTCGCGTCATCGGCGTGTTGTGTTCTTTCCCACTCTTCGCGAAAGAAAGAGCGACAGGCTATAGTATTTAGTATTGGAAACCAATCCACTTGCAGCTGCCAGTGCCCGCCGGCTATGGCACCGTCTGAGCTTGAGGAACTACTCATAAAAGGGGCGAATGACTCCACTCACGGATCTGTTTAAGAAGCTTCATCCCTTCGCCTTCCTCTAAAGTTGAAGAGGTTGAGTTGAATCAGCTTACTTCTTTGATGAAAGTATCATTCTATATAGAAGAAGGCCATTCAAGCTCTTCCTTCTTCAGTGGATTCGAGAACAATCAATCAAAACTTTCCACTTGTAAGTGGTAGAAATGTTGGGGCAGGTTGATTAAAGAACCCTCTCAGAAGCCCGTTAGCCAAAAAAGGAAAGAGAAGCTCTCGTTGAATTTATGAATTGAGTAGTGGAATAAAGGGAAGCAGTTGGTTTCGTAGTTTTAGAATTCTGCTGATCCCTAGGTCTTCCTCATTGCATATTGGAAGATAGAAAGACAAGATGAAAATACATAACCAGAAGAATTGTGTGAAATAAGTGAATGGGTCCAGTTGAGGTATGAGTTAATCCCTTTTAGTATAGTATATACATCTTAGTGAAGAGAACTATACTAAACGAGAATTTACCAACGAAAAGAAAAACCCAGTATTCAATACTCTTCTTTCTTATTGCAGGACTTGTCGCAAATTCCCCCGGCTTTCGCATTCACCGGAAACTTTGACAGTTTTATTGGTCCACTGACGGAGGAATTCGTAAAAATTGGCTTCCATCAGGCTCTGAGATAAACTTCGAGAGTCGTTTTAGGAAAAGATCTAGGCTTTGCATCTCGATTAAGGTTGGACCAGTTGGGCCTTATAGGTGCCGGAATCAAAAATGAAGTTTTCTAGAAATGATGACGCCTCCTCGCGGGTTTCAAAGGGTGGGCGAAACCTCTTATAAAGAAAATAAAAGCTCTGTCCTTTAGGGCCTGGAAGGATGAACCCTTCCGAAGATCTTAAGCTGTGCACTTGGGGCTCGAGAGAATCCCCATTTAGAGGCTGAGCATCAGCTCACAAATCTGCTTTTTGGAGGGGAGTTGGCGTGGATGGACAGTCCAATCTCAATACAGGAAACTAGTAATTCAGAAAGGTAGAGATATGTTCCAATAGGTCCTCTCGTGAGCCCGAGCAAGAAGTCCCAGATTTCGATAAGGGGACAGGGTATAGGATATGCCCTTTCACTCACCGGGGAGAGGCAAAAAAGGAGACCTAAGATTGGGCCTGCTGTATCCCAATTACCTAACTGCCTAGAAAAGCAGCTTTCTAAATCCCGAGAGGTTTAGTTAATTTAGTTAAGGAGAAAGAGGAAGATTCCTAGAAGACGACTGGATACTCCTATCCCAAAGGCTGCCGCAAAGATGAACCCAATCCCGATTCTGCTGCGTAGGATTCTTCCGCAGTTTATCTGGGGTGGAATTCAACACATTTATGTTTGACATTATCGTATTCAAGTATAAAATGTAAAATCGCTTTTATGATGGATTCTAATTCAAATAACAGTTTAGTTTCAACTTTTGCCTACTTAGTTCGTAGATAAGATCTACTTTCTTTCTTTCTACTAGAAAGAGCTCATGCCTTTTCTTTTATAGAGGTTATGGGCAGAATACCACAAGGCTATGCAATCCTGTTCCTTATTCACCCTTTCAAGGGAAATGCAATAGCAAAATTGTTGCTATTTCGGGTTGTGTTTATTCTTTTCTTCGGTCCATCTACTAAGCATAGCATTTCAGGTACCGAACTCTTCCCCAGCCTGGAAATTCATTGCTCTTGAAAGACCCAATCTCATGGAAAACCAATCACTGCCTCCAATAAGTTAAGGCAATATTCGAACAAAGACGAGAACGATTTATATGATGAAGATCTGTACTATGGAGATAAAGATATCCTTTTTTTTGTTCTTTTACTCTTTTTTATCTTTCAGGCAAGAACGAAAGATGTAGAAAGCAAGAAGTTGCTAAGCTCTATAGACTGGAGCCTGGCAGGGCACACTTAAAAACGAAAAACGAGCCGCAACCAGAGAAGAACCCAGAGCCTGTTAAGTCTGACAATCTTTTTAAGAAGCCACCAGAAAGAACTGGACGCTTGACCAGTTTCAAGAGTGCTTGTGGATAACACTTAATATCATGCTGAAATTTGAATACTTTTAGAGGACGATATACCAGATGTCAGTTTATTATATCCTATACAAGCGCTATTACGTTTTAGTTCCAACTCTTTTTCTTGCTATCAAAGAGCTTTTCTGCCAGTTGCTTCAAAGTTCACATAGGTTACTTTAAATAGGTATCGATTTGGTGTGTCTTCATCGTATCAACTAATCTTATTAGAATTAGAAAAGCCCCGCTTCTATAGCACATAGTTATTGATCTTCTTATCCCAACCAGATCATTCTATGGTCGAGATAGAGGATAATGAAAAGATTGCATTCGACGCCAATCAGGCACCCTTTGTGAGTAGAATTCTTCCGCCTACAGTTACAGTTGGCGTTGGCCTTTTATTCATAATCTCGCTCCTACTTCTGCTTGTCATTTTAGTACTTGGAATGTCTTTGGCTTCACGCTCCGCATCTCATCAAAGGTGGGGAGCAGCTCAATCAACGAAGGCAGATTAGCGTGGTAGCCAAATTCTTGTTCAATTGGTGGTCCCATTAGAGGCAAAATCTTCTTTCAAATATGAAAATAAAAGTGAAGGCCGGTCTCAGTTGAAAGAAAGCAAGCGATGATTCACCTAACCGAAGAGGATGATCTTCTCTCTCGTAGCACCAAGAAGTGTAAACGCCGCTCATCGGGAGATTTTTTTGGCTGTCATGATATGTCCTAGGTTATATGTCTATAACCTGTGGAAGGGATCACTAATGCCCCCCAATCCCAACTGGTTGGGGTGACATATGAAGAAAGGATACCCTTTTTTTTAAGGAGAACCCTCCGATCTTACTTCTAGTCCCAGGGAGCAGCCTTATGTCTTAGACAGAGAGATGGCGGAGATCAGCCTATTCCGAAAGCCTAAAAGGAGAAAACACTAAAGAAATCCAAGAGTATAGGACGTGGACCTCCTTAACCAACATATTCTCATCCAAGTCCCAGGGATTCCTTATCTCTTCCTTCCCGCTTAATCAATTACAAAACCACGGAGAACAAGGACAGAGTTCAACAAGTCTTTATCTTTTGTTAGAGGGCTGTAAAGACTGAAATTTAATTGGTCTCGAGAATCTTCACTTCTATCTTAGGGCAAGAGCCCATACAGATGGATTCCTAACTCGTTAGGCTGCCCTTAGTTTATAAGCGTCTCACGTCTGTCCGGGGATTAGTCATTCTCTTTACTATCGAGCTCGTCCGTCCTTAAATCAGTATTGATATCAAAGATTGAAGGAATGAGCTACTAATAAGAACAGGAAGTCAAACTCCCAAAGCGTTGGCAGGGCTTTGAACGGGAGTTGGTGAGCGGGAGTTAGGGAAAGAAGGTAAGATAAGACTGATGAGGAAATTACATAGAAAAGAATCCGCTACGAAGTTGTAAAGGCCTGAGATTAATCTCTCTCTTTTGTTAGAAGGCCTACTGACTTCGATTTCATTCCTGACTTTTGTAGTCTTTCAGTAGACCCGTCCAACAAATGGAAGATTCTCCTTCGGACTAAATGCAACCTTAAATCAACTACGCAGATCCGGATCCGGGAACATCTCCTTTCTTTCCCATCCATCCTCTGAAGAGAAGGTAGGAATGTCAAGTCATAAATTCCCGTAGAATCCTATTGAGATTGTGTTAGCAGCCCTACCAGTTACGAAAGCGGGATTGAACTCAAAGTCCGAAGCAGGAGATCTTGACGCCCAACCTGAAAGAGATAAGGTTACGGACCTAAACGCAACCTCTTTCTTTTACACCGGCGTCACTTCAGGAGGCCTAAGAAAAGCTTTAGGAAAAGCGAACGAAAAGAAGATGATCCCAATCCCCTGCCGGAGTCAAGATAAGCCAATGCAGGTAATCCACTCCCATAGCTGAACAAACAGAAGTAGGATCTTCAAGGTCCGATTCTCTGCCTAATCCCCTATGACGCGTAGGAACAGACGGAAGAATCCGATCGAAAGAAAAAATATGGTTTACGTTAATCGCCTGGGGAAGACTATTAATTAATCGAGACGCTCTTTACAGAACAGAGATGGGCGGGGCTAAATGAAAGGACCGAGTAGCTAGTTTGGTTGGTATCTATTATGGCCCTTGTCGGCTCATACAGCAAGGCCATCATTCCTTTAGTTCGCTGCTAAACGAAGACGGGAAGGGATCGGGCGCCTAAATAGCTGAGGGAGGTCAGCTCGATCGAGCCGCACTCCCTCTTCGCACTTCTCGAATGAGGCCTAAAGGGACAATAACTCAGGACAGTCAAGCCTTTGACGCTCGCTCCTACCTCTAAGATAGAGGGCTTACTAGCTAACGAAGAACGAACTCTGAACTCGGAATCGAAACTTTTGATTGAGGTTTGAGGGAATTGAATCTGAAAGCAGGACAGAATAGGCTCTTACTGCTAACGAAAGAAAGCATTACTTTTAGCAATCTCGTATCATAAAGGACTTTTGACTTCTTAGCCTTCCTTTTTAAAAATATATTATGGTAGATCAATTGGTTATACTCTTCCTTCAGTTGCGTCAGCACGATTCACCTCGTAAACTGAAATGACTGCTTATTATACAACAACATCTACAAGAACATTGTGTAGTTTTAGTAAGGGGAGAAAGGGTTAAAGATTTAATAAGTGTGAGATATCACATTGTTCGAGGAATCTGTTATACTCTTTCAGCGAAAAATCGTCGACAAGGCCAATGCGCGGGGAAAGGATTTAGTTTACCGAATGCGGAAACCTATACAGTTTGAGTGCCGAGCCCTGTGCTTTGCTGTCCATTTTCCTCGGAAATAAAAAGGCTTATTAATTAAATATAAATTATTAATCTCCTGACGTTCTTCGTATTTATTCCTGACGTTCTTAGGGTCGAGGTATACTGTCTTTTTTTATAGTCCTCAATTGTCTATCTTTAAGTTAGTTACACCAACGGACAAACTTCGAGAACAGAACGCCTTTAATATTCTATTTCTATTTTCCGATTCACTGCCCAGTTTCGGGTCCAGGCCCTATTGCTCCAACCATTTCGTTGTAGTTCATTTCCATTCAATTCAATTTACCACCTGGCTTCAGAATCCATCTCCGACAGTATAGAGGATAAATTTTCCCTGTAGTGGCCGAGAGAAAACTTGAGGCAGTTTTGTGGAAGATCAATGCTCTTCACGCGACTTGATAAAGAATGAATTGAATCTTTTGCCCGGATACTTCTGCCTTTTTTCCACTTTCCTCAGAACTGAAGCTGACGGTCTCGTGCTCTTTGTCGGAGACACTGTGAATATTGAGCCATCAACAACTCGGAGGGTGAGACGATCGTCCTGAAGACGGGTGCGACGGGAAGAAGTGGCATTTGCTCCACGGCGATACGGACTCGAATGAAAAAGGGCGTAGATCCCATCGATCTCCACTGGCAACAGCGCCTTTTACAATTTTCCGGAAGAGTCCGTCTTCCCATGCCTTTCGGAAGAAATTTTTATCAGACAAGGCCCGGTCTTGATACTTTGAAAGAAAGAGTCCCAGATTCTTCATACTCTATTCTATGCGAGAGAGAATATCTTTCGATTGCGGCGGAAAAACAGAAGTCGTCCTCCTCTTCTGATACGTGCGACTTCGAGTGATGTGAAATTGAATGCGGATCAGCCCCAGGCTTTTTCCTTTCATGATTTTACCTTCGGACGTATAGAAACTCTTCTCTTAGCAAAGACTGACGAAAAAAGGATGACTTTTGCAAAACCTATTCGTCAGTCTTCAATGTTTATGCGGATCTCTCTCTCTCCCGATTACGAGGCGGATTCGACTGAAGTAAACCATTTCGTTTCTGAGCAGAAGAGCCGTTTTCCACTTCTGCTGACATCTGGATCAACTCCACTATAATGGCTAAACAAGGCCTTCGTTTCTATCATGAAGAAAAGAGAAGTCCCGAGAAGCTTCATCGTAGCGTAAAAATTCCTTCTCTTCCTCTACTCATGAATCTCTCCTTGGATCGGGGAAGCTCGATTTTAAAAGGAAATGCCACGCTCCGCGTGTCCATAATAGTTCGCAAATCCAAATCGGCAAGAAAAGCGAGTCTGGCTTGAGTTGAGAAGTGTTCGAGCCCATGTGCCTTGTCCCTGAACTCGATGAGGGAAAGCGAATTTGAAGATCTGGGATCTTTGAATCGTGGTATTTTGTGAGCCTTGAAACCGAAGTTAGGCAATCAGCAGGGAACTGTAATTGTGAAAAGGTTGGAAGATCCTCCATCTATCACTAAAAACTCCAAATTGAAATAAAAGAAAGCGTTTAATGTCCCACTCACAATAAAATAGAATAAAAAAATCCTTGCTGAACCCGGGCTTACCTTTGAGCCATTGGCCTTGCATTTATGCCGGAGACGTCGCCAGTCGGCGTAACAATGTTAGATAGCGAATTACTTGACTCGATGGATGTAGTTTCTGTTTGGCGACTCGGAAGTAGAAGATTCGATTCTCTTAGTTTAGTAAGGCACTAACTCCTTTTATTCGGCATTCGACTCCGAGATTAGCCAACCACGCGACCATTTCCCCTTCTACCGCGTTAGAGCCAGTCTCCTTTATGATCAGAGAGTATGGAAGGAAAGTCCCAGGCAGGCCTTCTTCTGACAGACAAATGGAGAAAAACTTTCTTTCATTTTGGCTTCTTCTCGTTTCGTTTGCGCCCATAATTGACCCGGGTAGGCGAGCTTCAAGGCAGAAAAGTTTTTCTGGATAGAATCTCGCTCCATTCAGTGAATACTCCCACCAATTGTAGTAGCCTTTTCCCAGTTGGTGACGCACTACGATAGAATCTCGGGTTGAAGAGAACCTTCTACCCGAACCATTCTTCAAAAAAGACTCTCATTATGGATCAACTAATTGCGAAGAATGAAAGCTCGAAGACAAAGAGAATCGGGCTTTTCCAAAGAATTACTTTTTCCAGAACGCAGTTTGGGATTTCACAATTCTCATTGAAGGGGGGAGATCTTTTGCAACGTTTCAAAACGCAATTCGTCGATTTCAATCCAATAGTTCCGCTTCTGAGGCATCCATCAAGGTTGATCAAAACGAATTTCGAACTTGGAGTCCATTTCATTCGTATTCCGATCATCAAAAGTCAAGAAAGAAATCCGCTTTTCTTTAAATTAAAGGCATCAGTCCTTGCTTCCTAGCCACAGTCAAATCAGATATCTTCACTTCAAGGGAATGTCAAGCCCAATTGAATGGGATGCCTGCCTGACTGTCAGTAGCATATTCAATCAACCGGGTGATTTTTTCGTAATCCTCAGGTCTCATTGTAGCAAACTACTTCGATATTTTCATTGATTGACTAGACAAAAAGTTTCAAATAGAAATTTTTATTTCTTTGTTACGAAATCGACCATTTCTCTTCATCCTCTTTTTTCTTTGGTTTCATCAGAACAAAGTCGCGGTAAGCTTGCCTTTTTATTGAAAAACCACTCACAGAGTTAACTCCAGAATTGGTCCAGTAAATGAACTTGCAGCCAATGGCTTGTTTCCCTGCATGGAATACAGGGTGAGTTTTCACTTTTCTGGGGAAGACGGACTCTTAGACGAAGATGTCCTCTACAAGAAGATGGCATGAGATTCTCCGACGCTGACTGAATCCAATCCATAAACCCGGAAACGAAACTAAGACGTCAGTCGGTTCGGGCGGGCTTCAAGGAGTCAAAGCAAAGACAGAACTTTGCAGAAAGAACCATGCCTGTCTTAAAAACGAAAACAAAAAAAACCAAGGACACAGCCGCACCGTCTGGGCGAATAAAAAAAGAATAGTTCGAAATTTCCTTTCCCCCGTGAGGGAGATTCTTCCTTGCTCGAAAAAGACAAAATATGAAAGAAAAAAAGCGAACAAAACTATCGATTTCTCATTTGCTTCATAACGAAAGGGGAAAAGATCCCACACAACCAAAGATCTTGTTGTTTCTTCAACAATTTCTGATCTGACGAAAGAGGGAATCACCCGGATAAATTACGTGGCGGAAACGATTTCCTCCTGCACTCATTCCCTTAAGAGGAGAACTACGAAGACTTGCTTTCAAAAGCTGTGGTATCTTATCTTTCAGGAAATCTAGTATTCATTTCGATAGAAGAATGGATTTCATTCGATTGAGAACCGAGACTCAGGTTAAGCTCCGTCTCGCTCTTTTTGACGATTCCCTTTACCCGGGATACAACGAGTAGGGGCCAGAATACGATTAATCCGGCATGGGCTACACTCGTCGATTTATCTATTTGAAAGCGTCCTTCCTTCTCAATGCCCGACAACAATTCGCACTTTATTCAGCGAGTGACTCCGCATCGAATGAGTCTGCGTGAAGTGACTGAACGAGCCATGTTCCGGCAGGAAGAAACTCGCCATTATTTATATTTATAAAGAAGCATAGGTCTTCACCTTCTTCGTTTGCTCACCATGCTCAACGCACGTTAGAAAAGTGTGTAAATGTGCTTTTCGAGCATCTTATTGTCACAGGGGGATGCTGAACAAAGATTGACTCAATCCTTTGTTAATTCTGAAAGATGGGATTATTAAACCATTGCTGACTTACGAAAAGAAAGATTTTCCTTAAAGATAAAGACTAGTAGTACGTACAGACCCGCTACGCATGTGTAAAGCATAAGGCTTCAATAGCATGATTGGGGCTGCTGTATTCTCTTGTCCCAGAGGTCTTTATGAAGTTTTACTCATTCTTATGAAGTGTTTATCGTTTTAGTGAGTTCAACTTTATTTAACTCTATAGGTGTGCAGAAAGAGGGTGCGACTCTCTTAGTTACATCTCACTCCTTTATGCAAGCTTGATCTTATATATGATACCACCAGCCGTCAAACCCAACCTAGTTCGGTCGGACTACCTTCACTTTTGAGCCCCTTTCTCCCGGATTCAAGCTGTAGACGCTCTTACTTCTCTGGTCCTTCCTTTTCTCTCCTTCCCCGTAAGCTCTTACCTTATAGGCACCGCACCCTAAACTGATCTTTTCTTGCCGACCTCTGAAAGAAGAGTAAACGGGTAGCGAGAAGGTAATTAGTTTTCTTTGGTCCAGCATTTCTGGTTGGCTAGTCGGTGCCCTCCCTTTCATTCCAGGCTGTCGATAGCAGGCGATAGGAAGCTTCAAGCGATAGCAACCTTTACACCGCAGATCTCTTTCTGCGTCTACTGATGCTTTTGAAAGCGCCTTAGGTTTGGCGTCTGTGAGCTCTATCACAATTGACTTGCTAGCAGTCATTCGAGGAAAAAAAAAAGGAAATGCAACCACGGGAACGAATACTGCCGCCAAGAATGAAACTATTCATTCACAACTCATATGGCTTTCGTGGGACAACTACTGATACGAGTATACTATCAGGTGAACAAGAACTGTGAGACAAAAGTATATTGGGATTTATCCGTCACACCGTAACGAGGGTAAGAATAGTAAGATTAGAACTTCGACGCTCTCCAACTCCTTTGAAGGGTATATATCCTCCTTCGCCTTATAAACTTCCAACTAAAAGACCGTCTGTCATAGGACTCCCTCTTTTCCCTTTCCCTCGGCAGGGTGGAACGTAGGACTGAACTTGAACTTGATGGACTTTTTCTCAAAATGCAATGAAAATGAACTGCTTTTATAGAAGGCAAGAGATTCTCTTATGTCTCCCACTGGCTCAAAGGGCAAAGCAACTCCAACTGGAAATGAAATTCACACGGAATCGAAAAGAAAAAAAGGCCTTTACAATAAAAGGGGAATGTATTAAACAAGTTTCCAGTATTGATAGTGCCAGTTGGCGAGGAACCAAGTTTGACAGCATATCCTATTTCATTTCCATGAATGACTGTCCTCCCCTCTTTATTTACCACCCCTATCTCTTTCCCATGTTAAGCGTGAAAAGGGCGTCGAGTATTTGAGAGTTGTTGGAGAGCTTCCTTGCCTAGCCTATGCTCTTAAGTAAGCGTCTTTCAAGCTCATCACTTTGAGTTTACTTGCTGCTTTGATAGAACGAGGTTCGAGCGTACTTGCTGGCTGGTTTGCTGGTGGAATGCGGGATAGATAGCTGTTCAAAGTACCTATCCCCTTGACTCTGCTTTCTTCTATTGGACCAGGCAGGGATCTCTGATTAGTCGAATGAGCCCATCCCTCTGGCCGCACATTCATTTATTTTTTTTTTCCAGCTTTCGCTTCCTTACTTCCCCATTGGTGTGATATGATCTTAGATGAGAAAATATTATTGCTTTTATGAGAGGCGAGAGGGTCCTCCTTCATGCGCTTGTAGTGAACTCCCAACTCGCGTGATGGTCCTATGCGCTTCCAGCACTTTAAGTAGGTATTATTTATTACCTTTGCTACCTTGATGGGATCTATCTCACTAAGACCCATAGAAGGAAATGAAGGCTGAATCTGACTTGCCTTTGTCTATGAAAGCTCACGCTTCTACTTTGATTTTCCTAACTGGTACAAAGGACTCCCACACGGTTTATGGGTGACTCCCATATCCCTTTTTCACTTTTAGTAAGCTATCGTTGTAAAGAAGATAGTGATTTGCGCTGAGCCAATTTTCATCTTCTTTTGATGTTCGGACCGAGCGCGTAGAATGAAAATCTTCCATATCTTGTCTCTCCTGAGCGAGTACGTTTCGCGGTTACGTACACAAGTGAAAAGGCACCAACTTGATCGACTATGAAGAAAGTTGAACCCCAGCTCCAGAGCGGGGTTCGCTTACCCTTCATCCATTAAAGAGCCCCACCGAAGAAGAAAGAGTTTGATTGAAGAAATCGGGAGAAGCGGAGTGCAAGAAGATCTATCTTGACGACCAGAGGAGAAGAAAGACCCTATGTTCCGAGGTTAAAGAGAGAGGATTGATCGAACGATAGAAGGCGCAACCCTTCCACTCCCACGTACGTTCCGACATTCAAAGCATTGCTTACCAAATAACTAGACAAGACAGACTTGACGGGTAGAATCTACACCACTTTTCCATTCATTCTTCCTGTAGCCACACGGAGAAAAAAATGCGATTGAAAATACAATAGACTAGCGACGAACGAGCGAAGGCGAAGGGCTTCCCTACGCCCAAAGATGCTTTTTTTTTTTGCCCAAGTCCCCCATGGACAAGAAATGGTTATGAACTGACAAGGTCAATGCACCTCCTTCCCCGGAGCACCTTCTTAAAGAGTGATTGCCCTAGGTTCTTTCCTAATTAGAAATGAGACTGTTGTTCTTTCGCTTTTTAATGAGGAAAGTGCCTGGCCTGGAAGACCATCTTTAAGCTAGAAAGTTCCTAGCCGAAAGCAATCCAAGGCTCTCTCAACCCAAGACAAGACAAGAGGTCAAGAGGTGGTGTCCGTATGGTTACCACCTAAAGCGGATAGTTTTTACAACCGTAAAATCGAGGTGGAAATCTCTAGACTTTCCCCCCTTAAGTAAAAACGGTTATTGACAAAACTTAACGATTAAGCTTTGCATGGGAAGCTGCCACCTGTCTATGGAGGCTTTGAGAACAACTTCCTGATGGTTACGACTGTCTTCTCAAGGAAGCAAGCCAATCCACGTGGGTCTTGATCCGATGTGGACCACTAATTTTCATGATCAAATTCCTACCTTGCCAGATGAGAGATTTATATGTTTCAGATTCAAGCTGTGATCCATGGTCCTTCTCTAGGTTTCGCAGCAGTTAGAATAGCGAAATTCGGAAGCGTAACGAGAGTTTAGAAAGGAAATAAAGACTTTGGTACGTTCAGAATTGTTGGCTCATAGAAGGCCTGATAATTATTTTATTATAAGTAAGAAAAAAGCTCATCACCTCTAAGGCTGCATCGGGCAAAGAAAGAGCTTCTCAGGCAGGTTGTTGCTATACTTAATACTTAGAAAGGTGTACTATGGATCATCCGGTTTGCTTGCCTAACTAGAAAGTGGATTCTGGCTTAAAGGCATTCTGAGCATGAAGAGATTGAGTAGGGTGCAAGGGGATAAAAAGCTAAAGAGCTGGGCGGCGTTCTATCCCTTCGCTACCGATTCCGGGCATCAAAGACGCATTTTAGATACTTATTAATAGGGCTTCGTTCCTCCAAGGGGATTCTGCTCCTATTCCACTCCTCGATCGGACTTCGTGCAATTTATTTTTTAGGGGCTATCGACCAAGTTTGAGAACAACTAGTAGCTGCCTCAACTAGAATAATTCCACATATTTTAGTAATCGGCTTAGGCTGATTCGTCTGCTTCACTTCCTCCTTAATGGTAATCAAGTAGATGTGGGAAAGAGACCTTCTCTTCCTCTTCCCGCTACGCCGGAAACATTCGCCCTTCAGCTTAAGCTAAGCATCAGAGAACAAAAAAAGCAAAAGCATGGGCTAGATTGAAGCTTGTTTGTTAGTGTTAGCATCACTTGAAAGCCTATTAGTGGGTTTAGAAGCTTCGACGATCGGCCCTAATAACAAGAAAAGAGAAAGTCTTTGTCATCAGTCATGCCAATTTTCAACTGGCTGTCGAGAAACCTGCCTATTTAGATATCATTTATCATTTGTCTATCGGACATTAAGGAAGAAGGAGGATGCTTTCCGGCATTTAATGGGCTACTTCTTCTCTTTCTCCTCTCCCTGGGAAATGCTCCCAAACGTTCTTTCTCACTTGTTGAAAGAGCTTCTACGTCACGCCCTAGAAAATACCTCTTGACTCACTTTAGAGCCAGTCTCGAGACTTTCCGCTAATCCATTTACGCGCTTCGAAAACTTTATTAAACTAAATAAAACTAAGTCCAAGGCTCGATTTACACGCGATGGAATGAGTCGAACTTCTCTTATTGTATTGATAGCTTGAGAATGGGGTTGGTTTAAGCACGGAAGGCTTTTCGGGCTCCTTTGTCTATAAGGGGATGGCCTTTATCTAAAACTTAAAGGGTAATTGAGCAGGTTAGGCTTGACAGATAAAGGGAATCTCGAATTGGAAAAAGAGAAAGCTAATCTATATTAGAGTGAAGTGATTGATTATCTAATAAGTTCTTCATAAATAGGCTTCCAAAAGGGCAAGGAGTCCGTTATCGTAGCCGCTTTACCTTAACACATTAAATTAAAGCCCGTGCCTTCCCTTAGTCTGACTATTAAGCCCTAGTAAGTCGAAGGGCTAGTTAAAACTACTCATTCGAAAGTGGGAGTTCGCTTAGTATTCCCAAATGTATTCCTTCTAAAGCCCTCAACAAAAGAGTATGGGGACTAAGACTTCCTAGCCTCTACCAATAGAAGCCCTACCTAACTAAGGTAAGAGAAGGTGGGAGGAGATCTTCCCAACGAATAAAGCTAATTCCGCTTTAGGATCTACCTTTGACTATTGGTTTGGATTGGTTGGGCAAATGAAGCAAAACAAAGAAAGAAAATCAAGGTGGGGTTGTGCTAAATTACAAGTGGGATCTACTAAAGCATTTCCCCAACAAAGCATGAAAAACGAAGCGTCAGGGTCTTGCCCTTGTCTAATAAAAGGCTACGAAAATTCAGCATCGGATTGAAGACAAGTAGGATCTCTTCTTTCCGGTCCTTAATCTAACTTATTGGAAAAGAAATTTCGGCTAATTCTGAGGGTGGACCCCTGATTGTTGGTCCTTAATCCACTCATTCTCATGCGTTGACTTAAACTTGACTCCTGGATTTAAGCCTCTTGCCTTGGGCTTGGGAGTGGGATTTCTCTCTTTATCGTGAGTCCGACTTATTGCCTTCCGGCGTTAACGGACGAGAGGGAAGATCGCACTGTTACCGCCTTTGTCCTTAACCAAGGACTGCAACCGCGCTTATCGCATTAAATTAAGGCTTTCCCGCCTTGCCTTGCTTTAGCGCGCGTAGGAGTTATAGGTGGAAATGAAAGCATGAGCACGCAGACTAGCCAAAACAGGGCTTATCGCGTTTTCTGCCCTTTAAGACTTCCTCTTTACTCCCAGATCTGCTTAAGGGATTTCTTGCAAAGACTTAGTTAGAGTTGTTTTTTTTATCCTTTCTAACTTCATTTCATAAGGCCATTCAGGAGATACCGATCCCACGAACCGAGAAAGAAAGAAGGGCTTTTCTGGGAAGGATCAACTACATTGTCACTGCAACCTGTAAACCCATTTTCAAGCTGCTAGAGAAGAATCACCCGAAAGAAGGCAGCAGGCCGGATGATTAGCACTAGAGAGCGCCTGAAGGAAGGCTCGTCGAGACCTCAATCGCTGATCCAGCAAGAATGCCAGGTGGGACCTATGTTGAGTCAAATAGGCTTCTTTTGACTATCTGCAACCGGGATACGGTAAAGGCTTGACCATGAGAGTAAGCGAAACAGATCCCATTTCCAAGCACTGAGCGGAACCATCCGAGCACACCGTGGGATATGAATCTTCACTCCCTCGCGCTTGGGTCCGAGCTTTGGGATGAATTCGTTCTTTCCTTTGGATGTTAGTGCAGATGTGCACTTAGCCTTTTTTTTCACTAATCTCTCTTCATCGTAAGAAGAAGAAGAGAGTTTCGAGAATGGGTTCATAAAATCGACGTCATCTTCATTGAATAGCAACTGTTGACTCTTTACGGTCATGAGCCTTGACCCACTTCTTACTCTTATCCGGGAGAAGTTCTTCTTTTCATGAGAGGAATCAAAACGAGATCTTTTCCTTTCTTTCTTAAGCCTATTAGCCTATTCTCCCTCGCTTCTTCTTATACGTAAAATTCTTATACGTATAAAAGATCAAGGTTAGGAGTGTTTCAATTATGAATTGAATAATAACGTATAAAGATTTTATAAGCCTCTCTATCTAAGTTCAAGTTGAGGCTCATAGGTGCTATTATTTTGAAGTGAATTTTTCTATAAATGCTTAACTAGAACGTAGTTTAGTAAGGAACAGTCGAGCAAGGAAGGTTGGTCATTCGCAACTAGTGAAATGGCGTATACGTATATAGAATAGATATAGATCAAATGGGGATGTTCTTCATTTTTAGGCTTTGAAAGCGAAATCGCCTTTTGGCTTAGTTCTTTTGCTCTCTATAAGCTCCGTTGTTGCTTGCTATTCGACTGTGCTCAGCTGGATTCGTTGGACCACTTTCTTAGTCATCTGATAGGAGGCTTCAAGAGACGGTCAAGGAACATAATCTGTTCCAGGGTACAAAGGAAACGAAAGCCTTGCCAGCTAGACAACGGCATTCAAAAAGCAGCTTCATATGGGACGGTCCCTTATTGATGAATCACTCGAAAGTGAAAGAGAGGAGAATAAGAATTCATTACTAATCGAATATAGTTAACACCTTAAGCAGATCTTAAAGCGATTATCGCGCCATGTCCTAGCCACAAAGCGCGATTAGCCTCTTTTGCCAAGTAGGTGACCTTGAAGAAAGAAATGGGGCAGATAGCAGATCGTAGACCGCAATTCGCTAACACTTCAGATTTAGGAGCGGAAACTTGAATCTAAATGGTAATTGTAATTCAACTCCAAAGGCTCCTATTGAGATGGCAGCCCTTATCGTTTCACACTTGGATCACACTTCGAAGAATTGTTTTATAGGTAACTATCGAAATCAAGGGCGTAGCATTAATGTTAGGCGGCCTTCCTTGAAAGTACTTATTGCTTTACTAAAAAAACCGCTAACCGAAACTGACTATCACGAGTGTCCTAGCGCTTTCCAAGTTCTTTCTATCAAAGATCTCTAAGCACCTTCGTTTTAGTGGGCTCGGCTCTTATTCCTACTTGAACTATTCCATCTCCATCTACGACGCGAGACTCTATGAAGAATGCTATCCGTAGCCGTAGAGATTCGTACCATCTCATCTTACTGTTATTCTGAAGGATTCCGCAGGGTAGAACTTAGTAGGAGACTCAAGACCAACAGCTGGGAAGAGTCGTTAGCGAACGGTCCTTTATTAACTATTATTAACTATGCTTTCGTGTCTGTCTTTCCGGGATCTTATACTTAATAATGGAAGGATTGCTGTTTAATTATCATTACCTAGCTCTTATGGCTATGAAAAGTACGTGAGTGGCTAGTGGACTGAGAGGATAGACAGTCTTCTTCCCTCGTCTGTCCTTTTAGCGCTTGTCATTCATCTTCCCGAACAGGGCAGATATAGGGCTAGTTAACAAGACAAGAAGAGTCTAAGCTAAAAACAGCCCGCCCTAATCGAGTTGCTTGAAGATTTCGAGATTTGCGATAGCAATGCTATTCAAGATAAGGGTAAGAGATACCTGTCCGAAAAGCCATTTATGGATAGTTTAGTGAGCCCTTACTTCTCTAGGATAAAAAGTTTAGGCTTCACAAGCCGGTCCCGTCCGACGCATACCAGTTTAGATAAGCGACTCATTGAAGCTAACCCGTGCGCTCTTTCTAACTAATAAACTATTTAAATAAAAAAAGAAAAAGTCTATTTATGGATTCGGAGAACAACATCAAAAATAGAAATTACAACACCACTGGATAATAAAAACGCAAGGAGGAATTCAGGCTAAGAAGAAATACAACTACAAATTACAAATAAGACTACACAACTAGCAACAAAAGAGAAAGGAAATAAAAAAGAAAATTCTAAGATCATAACAGACTGAAGACGTAAGACTCATTCTTTAGAATGATAATGCCATACCTCAAGGATACCTCTGACATACCACCTACCTATTACCGCTTTTGTTAAGAAAGGATAACGTAGATAGATCACTCCTCTTGCAAAGAGGGAAAGCATGGTAAAAAAAAGTTTTCACTTGATATTTTATATAACCTATTCTGCCTATATAGACTTAATAAAGATTAAACATGTTTTAAGCAAAGAAACAGAATAAATTATCAATTAAATTTAAATAAGAAAAGATGTTCAAAGCCTTCTGTATAACAGAATAACACGGGAAGAGTACTTCTTTTGCTGTGGAAGAAAAGCTGTTCTTTAACTTTAATAAGCTGGTATTTCATCAGCAATGAATGCTACTTATTCTTCTCTAGCAGCAACTTGAGTCCATCCATTATAGTGTGGTTGGATTCTGTTCAATAACCCTTTTAACGGGATATATTACCGTAGCTTTCTTCTTCCGGAATCTTTCTACATCAATTTGCGATGAAAGCGATTCCAGATTCATAAGAATCCAGAGACAGAACCTGGTAGGTTCTCAGACCTGACCTTGGTCGATTCCTCCTAAAAAAAAGGTCTTCCTTCTTTGCTTAGTCGGGTGACTTTTAACTTTTCCAAGACTTTGACTTCTTAGTCGAGTTATCACTTTTTTCTTTTATTAGAAACTAAGCACACTGGGAATTAGAACACCGCTAAGGTGCTTGGCGTAAGAAATGGAAATGAACCAAAGGAATTCTTACTTATAGGAGATGGGGACCAGATGCACTAGAAATAACTAGCTCAGTGGAGCTTAGTACGTAGGCTTGTCTACTCCTAAATGTAAAGAACAGCACTTTTAAAAAGAATACATAATATAGGCACCTATCTCTAAAGGCCATAATATACTAGGTAGTCTCACCAACACAATCCCAAGTTGGTTAAGAAATAGCCAATCATAGGAAGGAGGCATTCGCATGTTGCAAACAGTAGAGTAAGGAGTCTAAATCCATCATTACGGAATGGGGATGAATATAGCTGGTGTATCCTTCCTTATACCATACCGATGACCTATGGGTTTCGAAAGGATTCCCCACATAGAGCGTTACCGGCCAGAAGTCTTGCATCGCACCTGGATGCTTTCTTAATTGGTGGAATATGGTTGTCGAGATAGCTCGGAGAAGACTTCTCATCTTGGTTTTGGCATAAAGAGAGTCATCGGACTTTCTTTCATTCAGGTGAAAAAAAAATATAAAAAAAGAATAGAAAAGATTCAGAATGGATTTTTCACTTAGCTAAACACAGATGCTGGAATTGTTTTAAAAAAGGGGAAGCTGGTTTTGGATTTGTCCGCTCCCTTTCTTCTTCTTCAAGCAAGCATGGGCTTATCCCAAGATATAAAGTAAACAGCAGACTCACCCCAGAGAATAGCCTAGATAATAAGTCCCGAGTAAAATAGGTTGGGTGCCACTTGTCTTTAACTTTAAATAGTAAGCAGAGATGTCACTAGCCTTGAATTAATTTCTTTCGATAACTATAACTAAGATACTCTTTTCATTTCATTCTAAACCTTTGCTTTGAAAGACTTTTTCCCTGTTTTAGATATAGGAAAAAGGATCTATACGCACCAAACGATCCACTAGCTTCTCCCTTACGGCTACCCTTATGGAAAAAGGAAAGAAGTCTTGCTTAAGGTTATCCTCATTCCTAAGTTCCCCTCACTCAACCTCTTGAATCAAATCCTTTTAGGATTGAGTTATTTAGCTTAGTGCTGGTAATAAACTGGGACATGCTCTTACAGTTCAATATTCAATCAGGATCTCTGACATGCACTTCTCCATGAGGAAAAAACCTGAGACAGATCAGTCAAGACTTTCAATTTAAAAAGAACCTCACACAGAAAGATAGAGAACAAACAATTCGTGCTCAAACAACACCTATTTACAACTACACAGAACCACGAAACATCACTATCCCGTTTATATCTTATCTCAAACCTTTTCTATTTTATAGAAGTAAGATTTTTAACCCTTTCAAAGGTGTTTTGGACATACTGAAAACAGGACGATAGCATTGAAAGTGGAGAAGAAAGAGGAAAGGGCGGCACGATGCTTCAAAACTGAACAGTTTAGAAAGACGGAAGTACCAAGGTAAGCAGTAGAGAAAGACTAAATAACTGAGGACTATCACAAGGATCTCAATCAATAAGCCAGATCTCAATTCTTGATCTAGTGATAACCTTGGAACATCAAGGAGAACAAATGATTGAGGTTCGGAAAAAGATAAAAAAAAGACAATATCACTCACGAAAGGATAGCCCACTACACAGGATTACGTTAAGATAGTAGAGCGGAGAAGGAATATTATAAAAGCCAAGGAGACCATAGACGGAACTTACACTCTTTCTTGTGCGTAATGAGTGGATACTAGATAGATTTCGTTTTTAGTTATAGTTAAGAACACTTTTCGGTATTTCTCTTTAACAACAACTACTAAGGATAAGTTCTTTTTCAAAGGCAGCTTTGGATGAACTAGGACGTAACCGTGTACTACTAATACACTTTCTTACAGCTTAATCAGTTACTTGCTTGCCGACGCCTAGTGCTACGTCATACTAAGACTATCAAGTAGATATCTTCACTCACGAGATTAAATAGAGGTATGTTCCTCAACTAAACTGGTAAGGCAAAGTCCCACGACAAACTTGTAGACTAGGGGCAAAAAAGGAGCAGCTGACTGCACCAAAAGCAAAAGAAAGTTTTTTGGAGATTTCTCATTCTTTATAGGTACTTTTAAATCCATTTGAGTGGAAAACCTTACGCGCCACTCTGTCCAATTACGCACCCTGTGTATAAATTGGACATATACAAATGCAAATGAGCAGAGCGAAAGCGACTAGAATTCACCTCAGGCAATGGTTTTGTTGATGCAGTAGCATTTCTTCTAGTTTCAGCGAGATTCAGGTAGACTTCAGACTACCTGATACCATCTTTTTACTTTTTATAAAATTAAAAAAAAAAGCCACTCGCTTTCTAATAAAGACGAAATTCGAAACGCTTTATGGATATATATAAACGTCATAGGAGAGGTGCCTGAAGGAGTGGCCCTTTGCTTTGTCTCGGGATCAAAAAATCTTTGACTTTGCCTTTATATGCGTTATCAACACTAAACGTCAGGCTTGAGCTATTCATCAGGCCAGGTTGCCCCAACTATGCTTCTTTATCGTCTCGTCTGACGCGATAAGCACTAAGGATCAAGAAGTCTTTGATCTCTACTTTAATAGAATAGGCTCAAAGCTTTCCGGCAAACCTCAATACTTCCCGGCTGTATATGCTTTAAAGATAAAGACTCTTTGACGGGCTACTCTCCAAGCAGCACGACCCCGCTTCCTCCCGAAGCTGCCTAGTTACACAATGCAGTTTTTTCGTTAGACGAGGATGGACCAGGCTTAGCCAGAATAGACCAAGCTAAGCAAAGAGGAACCTATCCCAAGCGGAGCATCCACTATGATAAGATAAACATGTTCCCTATAGCTACGAAGGAAGGTTGTATAGCGATTTACTTGTATACCCGATGGGTCTATGAGTTTAGACATGGGGCTGGGTGGCTGAACACCGGTCTTTATTTATATTAAAGCTTCCGCTACCTGTCATCAGAGGTTTTACGGAGGCTCTTTTGACCGGTCTGAGGCTTTACCTCACCCGCACTCACTTACTCGTTGTGGTTTACCACGGAATAAACCTGCTTTTCATCGTAAGATGATGAGGCGTCGTGACGATAAGGCTGACCAAACCAAATTGTTAAATTAGAAATTTCCAACTACTCCATATCTAAATGAATTTTAGTGAGGAAAAAACCTCTATCGTCTGGATCTCCCGATAGAGTACTGGGGGAGCTCAGAGACAAGTTTTTTTCGCTTGCTGAAAGGTACGCACCTGTTATGTTCACCATTCCTATGGATATTGGCTTCAGGTGGTTACCTCAATGTCAATGGTCGTCTTCCCCTGTTAGGAGTTTGACTTCTGGCAAGAGTCGCAAGTCTTGGACTCCCCTATACCGCATGGAGTAGGATATATTCTCTCTATGCATGTGGGATCGAGCCATGCTTTTCTTTTAGGCGCGGATGGTATGACTCAAAAAAAAATGACTTTCTATCTCGCCTTTGGCCATTTAAGCATGAATTACTCGAGTGGGCAGTCAACTTCTTCACTCCACTGTTCGTTTCTTTCTTCTTGGATCGGATCTTAGGTTTTTTCGTCAAAGGGTCTTTAAGAAAAAAATGACAGATATTAAGAAATCTATCCAATTCAAATTGTTGTACCAAGCTTCCATTCTTTATAAAATTAAGTAAGAACTTTACTTGTTCAAGTCAGTAATCCCGAATCTAAGGCTCAATGATGGATCCGGGCGCTTTCCAGAGGCGAAGACTGAAACTTATATCACCTGGATCCGCGTGGACCATATTCAAACAGTGGGTAGCTCCTGCCCCTAGCTCAGACTTATACTAAAAAAAAGGTGTTTGGACCTATGCCTACCTCTGTGAGGAAGTTTAGCTTCTACATCTTGATTAACCGGGTGACTCGTGGGATGAAATAAGAGTTCATTCTGGATAGCAGGGGATCTGAGATCTATTCTCAGTCTCCCTATGGGAGAAGATGATGAAAGGATAAAAAAAAAGCATCTATTGACAAGTCGGAGTCGGTCTTACTCCCTTTGCGCATCTGTCTTTGCTCACTCCATGTGTGTGGGATTCTCTATGCACATGCGGCGACGTGGCTTACAGTAGAGTAGACTAGAGATCATTCGGAAAGGATCTGTCTTGTAATGGTGGGCTTATTATTAATAATTATAAGTAACTTTTTAACTAAGTGCAAAAGCCAATTCTAATAATTTAGATTATCTATCATGCTTTCTATATAAACTATGATATAGAATATATAGTAATAAGACTAGTAAAAAGTAAATCTTCTAGGTAAAAACCAGGGATATGAGATTCACTTTTTATATAATAGTAAGTTGTGCCCTTCCAACCATAGGCAACAATCGGTGAATCGGCTTCAGTATAGGGATATTGCCCCTATGTCAGTTGGATTCGTGAACAAAGAAAAGAGATGGCATGTCCCCGGCTCGTATCTGTCGTATGTCAGTTGCTTCTGTCTGTAACAAGGCATTCTTGCATCAAGAGGGCATTCGAGAACAGTAAGAGCATATTCTGATTCAATTGCGCTAACAGCTCCAATAGCAAAGACCGGTGGTAATGCCGTTGCTTCTGATCACCAGTTAGAGTTGAATAGGAGGTTTCCCCTAGTTTGTTTGGATACAAGCGAATACTTTTTATCGATAGGAGGTCTAATAGGCGAGGTACGAGGTAAGAGGATAGTTTCCCTCCCGGATCTTTGAGTTGGAGTTTGTTTCAGTCCTTCTCGCTGCAAGTTTTGTTACACCCCTTTCTGCTACATCCCATAAGCCTTAGGCATCAGTCCGGGTACAAAAATCTGTTTTCTTCCCATGGTTTGGAGGACTACTTCACCAGCGAGTGTGAGTTCCTCGTCTGAGTCAAGGTTGCTCCTTCCCACGAGGGCTTGTGGTCGGAAAAGACAAACAATCTTCTCAGCCAGCGGGTGAATCCCTTTCCTTACACAAGAAACTACCATTGAGAAAAAGACAGTAATTTGGTTTCAGTTGAAAAAACAGTTAGTCGGATAAGATTTAGAAGTAGCCGAAAGAAGACTACTATAGTATAAAGCCAGTTCCTTTCCTGATGTTGAGCTAGCTACGTCTCCTTAGTTGTTGGTTCCGTTCCCCAGTTCATGAATAGGGCTAGTTCCCTAATCTTTTTATTTGAAATAGGAAAGCCCGTCTTTAGAGTCAGTATGAGCCTCTATCTGTTCATCTCTTTTACAGAGTCAAGCTAGTCCTTTCCTTCCCCCGGAGTAATCTTTCCCCATTCCTACTAATTAGTGTCTGATTCAACACTTTAATAAGTAAGAGAGGTAACGGTTGAATGCCCCAACCAACGGTTCAGGTGATGAGTATAACCTTTTTTAAGAAAGAAGTTAAGTCCTTGTAGTAAATGTTCCGGTTGACCAACCAAACCTCATCCCCTCGGGAATAATAAAGATTCTACTTTGAATTTACCGAGATGACTCAAGAAAGAAGAAACTTTTCCCTTATGTAACTCGGGAATGTGACACTTTCCCTTTTGAGGAAAGCCCAGCCAACCGTAATGAAAGAAGAAGATTGTAAAGACCCCCTCACCAGGTAACGAGTAACGAGTTGAAAAAGAAAAACAAAGGTTTTGTTTTGTTGATAGCACTGCCATTCATAGCACTGGTTCGACTCCAGACCGAGATATGTCACACATTGCATAGAGAAAGAGTTGAAGCTTTTTTTTTGAATAGAAGTTGGGTAGGAACGCGAAAGGGGTGGAGCCCTGTGGTTAGCCCGTGAGGGATTTACGATCTACTCTGGAAAGGAACGCAATTGTATGACGAAACCAGGCTGATTTTTTCCACGCTGTGCTCTTCTTTTGTTTTGAGGTTTATCACCATGCCTATCGGTTAGCCGGAGAAGATAAGTGCGCCCTATCGTCTAAGTAAGCGGCTTTTCCTTTAGCCCTTTTAATTGAAACCCCAGATCTTCAAATTCGCTTTCCCTCATCGAGTTCAGTTCCTGGCCTTGTTGGGTCACTTCACCATCTACAAGCTCCGTCTTTCGGACTAATGGTTGAAGAGCGAGTGGAAGTTACTGCAGTCCGGCTGGTTTCAATGATTGGAGAAAAA